GTGAAAAAAAAATGTAAATGATATAGAACATATGTTTATAAGTATATAAAGAAATTATTTTGTGCAAATAGCTATGTTTTAGTGGGAGCAGTAATGATTTATTTAATAAATATTAACCCAAAGAGAAATTTGATAAAAAACGAAGCGAATTGAAATATCTTAATAGCTTTAGGAAAAGAAATCAAAAGAGATTCTATTATTAGTGTGAACGAAAATAGATAAGCCTAAAAAAAAGTAAAACAGATTTAAATCTTCTTGAACTTTAAGGGGAACCTTCCTCTAAGGCTAAATAATAAACATAAGCGATAGTGTAATAGTACCGTGAGGGAAATTTGTAAAAAGTGGTTTTATAAGCAGTTCGAGCTAAAAAAAAGTAAGAACGTACCTTTTGCATAATGGGTCACCAAGTTAACTTTGGATGCAAGTTAGCGCGTAGTTAAAACAATCATAAGTAATGATTAGTGTCTAAAGTTAGACCCGAAGCCTGGTGATTTTACTACAATCAGGATTATAAAAGTCCGAACGGTATATCGTTGCAAAGATATCCGAAGAATTGTGGTAGGTATAGTGAAAGACAACACTGACCAGGAAAGCTGGTGAAGACTAATGTGAGCTATTAGTTGGCCAGTAGTATTGAGCTCGCAACTCTCTACGCAATACCTTCAAATTGACGGGAACCTCCTAAAGCTACTTAAACCAAGCTATGGAAGTAATAACATAAGTGGCCGTACTAATCACACGGGTATGGTAAAATATAAGTAGATTCCGTAAGGAAATGGACAATCCGCAGCCAAGCTCCATATTATAAATTTGTTTCATTTCAGGGTTTTTTTTTTAATTTTTTATAATATGGTGTGCAGTTCATCGACTAAATGTAGGTAGGCAAGAGATAATTAATAATTATTACTTGTTTAAGATATAGTCAAGCCTCACTCGAAAGGGTGCAGAATATATATATAATCGAATGAAAGAATTTAATAATGGAAATTACAGATAGCTAAAGGTTCGATTCCTTTGTTTCCTAAGAATTTAGATGAATAAAAGATAAAAAAAAATGAAAAATATGTTTCACAACAATAATAGCAATTTTCCGTTTAGTCCCGTTTTAGTTTATGTCAATGTTTTAAAATTAAAAAATCAACTTCTTAAAGATAGCAAAGATAAAATCGTTGTATATCGTTGAGTTAATGCGATTAATAATAAAACTTATGTAGGTAGTTCAGTAAATTTACAAAATAGATTGTATAAATACTTTAGTGAAAAACATCTTTTATTAAAAAAAACTGCTATACATAATGCTTTGTTAAAGTATGGATTTGATAATTTTAATTTAGAAATTTTAGAGTTTTGTACTGTAGAAAACGTTCTTGAAAGAGAACAATTTTATATAGATCTTTTGAAACCCGAGTACAATATTTTAAAAGAAGCAGGTAATTCATTAGGCTATAAGCATAGTGAAGAAACCTTAGAGCTAATGAGAAATAGAGAAATTAGTGGAGAGACTCGGAAATTACTATCTTTATCAGCTACAGGTAGAGTATTTTCAGATGAAGATAAATTAAAATTATCTGAAAAGCGTAAAGGTATTAAGCTTTCTGATGTAACTCGTACAAAAATTTCAGAAGCAGCTATAAAGTTAAGAGGGGTAGGTGTAGAAGTAGAAGATAAAATTTTAAATATTAAACTAATCTATAAATCTCTAACTGAAGCAGCTAAATCTATTGATGTATCAAGAACAGCTATATCTAAGGTTCTTAACACAGGTAAGTTGATAAAAAATAGATACTTAATAAATTCATTCAAATAACTTATATTTGGATACGTCGATAATATATATATATTCGTTAAGAGGATAGTCAAACTATTATCATTACTAAGAGAGGGGAGTTAGGTAGGGTGGCATACTTAGTAATAAGCCCCCAACATAGCTGGGGGCCTCATAAAGATAATAGAGAGATTATTTAGGGAGAAGGATTTCAGCTCGACCTGTTAGCAAGGTTAAAGAAATCATAACTGTTTCTGCGAAACCTATAAAAGTAGGCAATCTTAGTAACATCTTAGTAGGTACAGAACTTAATCTCAGACAAATATATATATTTGTATATATCGGGGGATCGTGAAGATTTTATCGGTGAGTATGTAGACTCGGAATGACAAAGATGAATCTAAGATAATCAGACATAGAGTGATAAGGTTGTATGTCAAAAGGGAAACAGCCCAGAACAAGAGTTAAGGTTCCAAAATTTATAGTTGAGTGAAATTAAGAAAGTTTCTATTTAAGCCGACAAGGAGATGGGCTTAGAAGCAGCCATAATTTAATGATCTCGTAAAAGAGCACTTGTTAAATCTTTAGAAGCATCGAAAATTCAACGGATCTAAACTATATACCGACACCTGAAAAACGAGTTAGGGCCTCGTTATGTTGGGTCAAATTAATATCATCAAATTCCGGGGACGTCCTAAAGCTTATGTGACCAAGCCTTAAATTTAATTCAGTTACCTTGAGGTGACTGGAGCTGTCATATTGACGCGGAGTAATTCAAATGGAGTTCACATTCTGTGAATATATATTTTTATTATCCTTAAAAATGGGTGGACCAGCTAATCACTGGTGTATGGTAATACTACATAAGATATTAGAAATAATAATGGATAATCGCGGATCTAAGTCTACTATTGACATAGAGTGCCTTAATAAAATAAAGGAAAGGATAATTTTATTATGACGACATTCTATAAGTTTAATAGTAGTAAAAGAGCAACGAGTAGACGGTGATAGCACAAGACGAATTAAGTGAGCGAATTCTAATGTGTTAAGGTGTACTCTAAAGAATCTTGAAAGAGATTTAATAGTAATCAGAACCCTTTCTAACCCAATTTTAAAAAAAAATTATTCTACTTCAAGAATTTTATTACAACAATTGCCTCAAGATACTCCAACTTTTGTCCCAGAAATTGATAGTGGAGAAAAACAATCTGTACGTATGGGAAGTATATTGCCAAAAAACGATTTAATATTAAGTCCGTGGTTTGTAACTGGTCTTATAGATGCAGAAGCCTCTTTTGTTATTTCTATTGTAAATTCTGTTGCTAGTAAAACAAGCTATAATATTTTAGTGAGATTTAAGATAGATTTACATGAAAAAGATATAGCTGTGTTGGAAGCTTTAAAAACTTATTTTAAAGTAGGAAGAATAGCTAGCACAGGAAATAATCGTTCAAGTCTTTCTTTTGTAGTGAGTTCTATAGGGGATATAAGGAATGCTGTTATACCTCATTTTGATAAATATCCTTTAATTACTCAGAAAAAAGCGGACTTTGAATTATTTAAACTTATAATAAGCAAATTAGAGAAGAGGGAGCATTTAAACGATAAAGGTTTATTAGATATAGTAAATATAAGAGCATCTATGAATAGAGGTTTAAGTGATAGTTTAAAAATTAAGTTTCCTCAAAGTATCGCTTATCCTCGTCCTAAGATTTTAAATAGTGAAATACCACATCCTCAATGAGTAGCTGGATTTACTAGCGGAGAGGGTTGCTTTTATATATCTTTAGAATCTTCTAAAGTATCTAAAGTAGGATTTAATGTAAAATTAAGATTTATTTTATCCCAAGATCACAGAGATGAAGAATTAATGAATAAGTTCCTTTCATACTTTTGTTGTGGAAGAATTGAAAAAGGAGGAACTATGACTTATTTTAAAGTTACAAAATCTAAAGATATATTAGAAAAAATAATACCATTCTTTGAAGAAAATCAAATAAAAGGTATTAAAGCTTTAGATTTCAGAGATTGAGTTGAAGTGGCTAATATCATGAAGGATAAAAGACATCTTGAGAAAAAAGGAATGGATAGGATAAAACAAATAAGAGAGGAGGTTAATTGATCTCGTAATATACCGTATTCCTCTTAGCTTACGTAGGAATATCCTCTCGAGGCATGGTAATAAAATTTAGAATAAATCTTTTTTTTCCTTAATTCTTTTGGAAAATGTAAAATTGGTATGAAAAATTTGATGAAATGTGTCCATTTATATTATTATATCATTATAATTGTATAGTAAGGGGTAGCAGAACATTGAATTAACAATAGAAATTTCTTTTTTAAAGAAATATGAAGGTAATTCAAGAGATAATGGTGACATTAGTAACAATAAGAAGACAAGAATACTTAATAAAAAAAAGTAAAAGTCTCCGCCTAAAGCTTATGGTCCGTAAAAAGTAACGGCCTCTAAATTGAAAATCTAATGGTTTTAATGATGAGTAAATCTTTTTTTACTAAAGGACGACGTTTTAAAGTGAAAAACGTACTGGAAAAATAGTAATATATCTAAAAAGATGAAAAACAACCGTACCTGGATTAACCGCAACAGGTAAGCTAGTAGAGAATACGAAGGCGTAAATGGGATAACAATCTTAAAGGAACTCGGCAAATTTACTACGTAACTTCGGAATAAGGAGGTCTCATTAGTCTTGATTAATATCAGGTAAAAAGGAAGAAGCATGAAATAATGTTGTACGACTGTTTAATTAAAACACAGCACTTTGCGTCAAAGATTTAAATCAAAGTATAAAGTGTGATGTCTGCCCGGTGCCGGCTGGTTAACAGATATAATTAAATTTTTTTAGGGAATTTAGTGTAGACGGAACCCCCGGTTAATGGCGGCCTTAACGTGAGGGTCCTAAGGTAGCGAAATGCCTTGGCCGTTAAATGCGGTCTTGCATGAATGATGTAACGATACAACAGCTGTCTCTAAGATTGACCCAGTGAACTTGAATTAGCAGTGTTTATGTGTGATTATATTAATTTATAATCTTGCTGCGTAAGTGAAAATCTTACTCTACAAATCTACTTTTTATTATTTTTTTCTCTTTCTTGTGTAGTTTTACACATAAACCAGTCTTTTAGACTAAATTTCATAAGAATATATTTATTTTTAGTTTATTTTTAGTTTAGTAGGCTTAATTATTATAATTTACCTTTTATTAAACTAGAGTTCACTAGTATAAAAGTGAAGCTGTTTATAGTAACACTTTTTATTTAACCTGTAAAGCTTAAGCTAAGTCTATAGTGTAAAGTTTAGACGTTATACTATAGCAGTCATATCCTATGGATGGGTGAACATAATTGGCCTCAAGGGGTTATGTACTGAATTTATATTTAATGTAAAAACAGTCTAATCTGATGAGGGGTAGAGACGCATATGACCTTGGAAAGAAGAAATAGACGTTTTTTTGATTAAGGTTTTAAGATCTTTTTATTAATTTCTCTTGTAAAATAGGGATAGTAGTAAGACCTTTTTTACGTTAACGCCTCAACTGGTAGTAACACTCTGGCTCGCAAGAAGGAAGGAGAGTTAACCTAGATGTGTAATTATAGGTGGATCTTAAGGGGTCCCCCCGTGCGATTTCATATCGCTACGGGGGTTTCTTTATTTGTTAAATAAAAGTGGTGTATAGATAGGCAAAGATTAGGATTTTTGTTTATTTTCAATATCTCTATTATAATAGCCTTTTTTGGTCTACTTGTAGGGACATAATTTAACCAATTTGACGTCTTTAGGGCTATCGAGTCCGGCACGAAACTCGGTCGAGTGGTACTATGCTCGTTAAAAGATAGCGCCAATTTATAAATAAAAAAAAATGATGATGATGATAAAAAACAAATATATTTTAATACTTAAATCCTGTTTTGCAGGTAAATCTTTTTCAAGATTTTTTTCAGTAAATTCAAATTTAATGATTACTGACTATAATAATATACAAACTAAGATAGATTTTAAACAAAATTTGTTTGATTTTTATACCTGGTTTGTTGGATTTTCAGATGCTGAATCTAATTTCAGTATAGTACCTAAACAAGATAATAAAGGTGATGTTAATAGATTTACTTTTATGTTTGCAATAGGTTTACACATAGATGATTTAGATGCTTTAAATTATATCCAATCTCAATTAAATATTGGAGTGGTTAGGGTTGTAAAAGATGAATGTAAATATGTAGTAACTAAAAAAGAGGACATAGAAAAACTTATATCTATTTTTGATCAGTTTAATCTTAATACTACAAAATACCTAGATTACCTAGATTTTAAAAAAGCTTTTAATTTATATTTTAGCAGAGAAAATGGTTTAACAGCCACTTCGGAATTAAAAAAACAAATATTAAATTTAAAAGATAGTATGAATAAAAAGCGTACTAATTTTGATATGCCTATTGATCATAATATCGTTATAACTAAAAGTTGATTATTAGGATTAATAGAGGGTGAAGGGTCATTTCAATTATGAAGAAATGATTTTGTAGCTGTATTTAGTCTAGTTCTAACTGAAAGGCAGTTACCTGTTTTAGAGAAAATAAAAGAATTTTTATTTAATGATTTAGATTTTGATTTATATTCTAAATTTAAATTAAACTCTTCTTCAGCTATAACAATTAACCATCAAAAAGCTAGAAAGAATAGTAAAGCTAGTGTGTTATTTATTATTAAGAATATTCATATTCTTAATAATTATTTAGTACCTTATTTAGAAAATATGCCATTTATTACTAAAAAGGGTAAAGATTTTAAAGATTTTAAATTGATATGTAATTTATTATATGTCGGAGCTCATAAAAATGATATGATTAAATCTTTAATTTTAAAATTATCGAATACAATGAACAATTTTAGGTTGTCTACCTATCCAGAACCTATGGAATCGTTAAATAGTACAGAAAAAAGTATTTTAGTTAATGCATCTCCTGTGGTTAAACATTTAGATGATGGTAGGCAAATAGATTTGAGAACAGACAAAATTATCCATCAACATTCTAGTAGTATTTATAAAGTAATTAAGCCTAACAAAGAGATGGTTTTAATCACAACTTTATTTGAAGCTGCAGATATTGTAGATGTTGATGTAAGGACTTTAAGTAAACTATTAAATGAAGTCGATAGTGATGTAGCAGAGGTTAAAGGAAACCTTGTTAAAAGAATAGCTGTATTTTATAAGAATAAAAAGTAAAGTAAAATTGATTTAAGGTTACAACCGAACAATTTTATAGATTGTAGAAAAATTAGGTGAAAACGGTTAATGACATCCTAGTTAAAGACCGTCGGCAATTGTAAGTGTCGCTACAGACTGGATCACCGGGGTATGGCTGAAATGCCTGTCCAAATGTACAGTCGGATTCCATAACGAAATTATTAATTCGTAAAAGGGAAGGAATATTCAAATAAAATAATTTGAATAGCTATAACACAGTAGTAAGTTAACCTTTATTTAATTGGAATTGGCAGATGCTGCTTACCTCTAGCTGGACGAGAGTGCGACTAGATAAGTGCTTAATGGCAATGTGGTGAAACCCCACCAAATAACCCATTATTTGAGCTCGATACAGCATGCATTAGAAGTAATTCTTTTGTGTGAAGCCTGTAAAATTTTTCCAGCCTAGTATATATTTTTTTTTAGACATGTTATTAGGTTGGTGAGCTAGACTATTAAGGGTAGGAGTACGAATCCACGTTTGAAGCGTATAAGTTAGATGTAAAAAAATAGTTGATTGTAGAAAAAATTTCTCGTTTTTTTCTTAATGGGTCTAAGATCAACATACGTATAGTGGGACCCTAAGATAGTCATAAAAGTGTTATTAAGTAAACTAGGTAAGCCCGTTATCATCCTTTAGCAATGTTTTTATAAATTAATAATACATCTAAGGAAGTTAAATTGTAAGATTTAATATGTGGTGATGGGTAGAGGATACTCTAAAAAGCTAATGTTTTGTTGTAATGACAGAAATAGATTTAAAATCAATTCGAAAGAATGCTGACTTAGAGTAAGTGTTAAATATAATATAAATATGAATAAAAAAAAAAGATTGAACCTTAATTTTTCTGTAAATAAGTAGTCCCATTAGAATTAAGTAAGGTATAATTATGTAACATTTGTTTATGAAAAGGTACGGCGTATTATGGATCATAACAAGTGATCCCTGCATAAAATTTTATATGAAGAATAGAGACATCTTCTATATTATTTGAGCTATAATTTATTATAGTATTGATAAATGCTTTTGGTTAGTTAATTCCGTGCTTCGCGGCTCCGCTTATTTTTTTTTTATTCGGAGGTCGGTTTATAATACGATGCTAAGTACATAAGGAAATTTGCATACATTTGCCTTGAGATATTGTTATATAATGTAGGCTATTATTATTAATTTATTATGCGTAATAGGTGTAGGACTATACTATGTTATATAAAAGAATTTTTTTTTAGTACCAATTAATGATTAAGAATAAATTAATATAAAATTAAAATATGAAAAAATTAATGAATAGAAATAATACAACTAACCAAAGCCTTTTTAATAAAGACTTAATAATAATGAACCATAGAGTCTCTCAAATATGTTTAAATTCTTTCTATCTTAGTATAAATAATAATAGATTTTTTTCAACCGAGATAGATATGGATTTTAACTCAAGTATACCAAATTTAAAAAATAATTCCTTATCTCCTAATTGGGTTACAGGTATTATAGATTCAGAAGGTAATTTTTCTATTTCACCCCAAAAAACTGAATCAGGTTATAAATTCTCTTTAGCTGTTAAAGTTACACAAAAAGAACATTCATCAGGTATTCTTTTAGAATTAAAAAAATATTTTGAATGTGGTAATATTTATATAGACAATAGACAAACTAATGGTTTTAAATTTAGTGTAAATAAAATCGATGATATTGTGAATATTATTATACCCCATTTAGATAAGTATCCGTTAATTACTTCTAAATATCTTGATTACTTAGATTTTAAAAAAGTAGCTTTATTAATTAAAGATAAAAAACATTTGGATAAAGATGTTATGAATGAAATTTTAGAAATTAAAAGTAATATGAATAGTTCTCGTAAATTTGAAGAAAGATGAGAATACTTAAATAATAAACCAATAATACTAAATGCAGATTGAGTACAAGCTTTTATAGATGGGGAAGGATCATTTCAGTTTACTATTTCTCAAACAACTAATAGGGGTAAACCGTATGTAGCTTTAAATCCCACTTTAGAAATAGCTCAAAGTAATCATGATGTTAAAGTATTAGCGGCTTTTATAGATTATTTTGGTTGTGGTTATTTAAAACCAAAATATGATATTAATGATATAAATGCTGTTAAAGATTCTCGTATTATTAATAGATACGTTGTTAATCAACATGCAATTGTTATTGAATTTTTTGAAAAATATCCTTTATATACACGTAAGTTTTTAGATTATTTGGATTGAAAAAAACTTATAGAATTAAAGTCTAAAGGTGTACATAATACACCTGAGGGGCTTCTATTAATGAAAGAAATAAAATCTAAGATGAATAAAGGTAGAAAGTAATTAAGCTAGCAGAAAGGTTAATTAAATAAACTTATTATTCTATTAGATTATCTTTTAATTAAATATTTATGAAATATACTTTATAAAAGATGTAAATCTTTATAAAAAAATTTTTTATTATTATTATTTTATTTAAATCTTGTAAAATAAGTGGTTAATAAAATCTTAAATAGTTATAATAATTAAAATTATAACAAAATTTAATTCATATTTATATTTTAATGCTCGAGCCGTATGCGATGAAAGTTGCACGTACGGTTCCACGAGGGGGAAATTTTAGTAATAAAACGACCTATCTCACCAGACCCTATGCAGCTTTACTGTTACTAATTATAGGGTATAGAAGGCAAATTTTAGATATAAGGTATATCGATCGATGATTATGAAAATCCTTTATTTTTCTTTTATATTTTTGAATGAAATCAGGAATATATGCTTAACAGCTATATTAGTGATTTAACCTAGTTCGAATAATGGCCTTGGGTGAGGAACTATTGTTAGGAGACAGTTTATGCGGGGCACAGACCCCATAAAGAGTAAATGGGAGTGTCTAATATTTATAATGTAATATCGTATTTATATGATATTTTTTTTTGTTTGTTGTTTTATGTAGGTAAACTACGTATTATCTTATATAATTTTTTGTATATATGCACGACCATATATATATTTAATAAAGTTTATATAGCAATTTTTTGATAGGTAAGATTTTCTCTAAAGAGAAATTAGATGTACTGAAGATATTATGATATTAATCTAATATCTTCTTAGTTATAATTTATTATAATATTGATTAGTACTTAGAAAGCTCAACGGCTTAAATCTTGCCTTACTGTTTGATTAACAACAAATCTTTCAGTTGCGTAAGCAGGGCGTAGGATCACAAGATGCATAAAGGAAAGATCTTGTATTATAGGAAAAGCTACGCTAGGGATGTTTGTCCTCCAATAATGCAAATTATTGGTTTATAATTGGGTTAATTTCAAGGATTACTTTTTTAAGTAAATTTGAAGCGAAATTTATCTTGACATTTTTTTAGATAAAAACGTTCAACGACTATAAGGTGAGTTGTGTCAACAATAATCCTTTTTTACGCCCAACACTTTTTTTTTATTATCTTAATAAACATAATTATTATAAATTTTTATTTATGTTAAAAATTAATACGCTTCCGTCTGTAATTAAAAATAAAATTTTTATTAAAAATTTAAATCAAGAAGCTAAAATTAAAATAATAGGTTCTCATTCTAAGGATTCTAATAGAATAAGATATGTTCCTGCATACTCTAAAGAGTGGAATAACATATTATATTATTTTAATAAAAATACTTCTAAAAATGTCCCAGTTAATAAAATTAATTTTATTAAAATTATTAAATCTTATTTTAATATGTGTTTTAAAACTAATTATTTTACAGAGTCTAGTTATATACCTATGGTAATAAGACCTGTATTACTTAGAAATATACACATAAGTAAACCTGAATTTAAATATACTAATGATAAAGTACAAGTTAATATTCATACTGCTAATATAGAAAAAAAGATATTATATAATAGATTTGAAAATAGTATTTATTCTAATATTCAATTAATTACTTTTTTATCAAAAAATTTAAAATTAATAACGTTTGAATTTTTTAATTCATTAAAAAGTAAAAACGATTTAAATAAAGCATTAAAAATATATATGTCTAAATATTTATTTATAAAAAAAAAAATATCTAAATGTATATTTGAAATTAGAAAATCTGAATATTTTTATTATTTAAATATATTTAAATTTGATAAAGAACAATTTTTAGATAAATTAACATATATTTTAAATAAAATACTAAAAAAAAGAATTGAATATAATATTATCAATGTTAAAACTTTTTCACATAATCCGGAAATATTTACTAATATTTTAGCTTTAAAATTAAAAAAACAAACTTTTAATTTGGTTACAGCTATGGAGGGTGTAGTACGAAGACTACGTATTCCTACACGAATGTGGGATTATGAAAATAATTTATCATATATATATGATATATTTGCTAATAGCCATAGAAATATTAGTGTATGTACTAGAAAAAGTAAATATAAATCTTTATATAGACTACTACAAGAAGTTTACTATTCACATCCGATTGAAAATGATAAAGAATTTACTCTTGATATTATGGATGTAATATTTAAAAAATTAAAATTAAAACATATGTTAGGTATAAGAATAGAAGTAAAAGGTAGATTAACAAAACGTTATAGAGCTGATCGTGCTATATATAAATTAGGTTGAAAAGGAGGGTTAAAAAATATAGCATCTTCTAGATTAAAAAGACGTTTTATTACATATAGAGGTCCTAATAGTTCAAATACTATGTACTCTATAACTAATTCAACAAGACGGATTGGAGCTTTTGCTGTTAAAGGTTGAGTATCAACTAAATTATAAAGTAGGGGCAGCGGAGCACGCGGAGCACGCGGAGCACGGTACCCCCCCCCGTGCGATTTCATATCGCTACGGGGGTATAACGTTTATAGCTTGTGAGTTTAATATTTTTACTACTTTACTTTTTAACTGTTGAAACTTTTGCAGTAAAAGGTAGATTAAGTAGTAATAATAATTATAAAAAAAAAAAAGTGAAGACATAGTCTGAACCATTTTGTGAAAAATGGAAATAATAATGATAACACATAGAACAGGCTAATTTGCGCAAGAGTGTACAAAATGAGTGCGCGGTTTGGCACCTTAACTTATTACAGAGATTGTAATAATGTTGCTTTATTTATTTATTTATTAAGTAAATAAAATAGAATAACTTTGATTTTTATCGATAATATTTATATATTAGTATTAATATATTAATAGACGAAAAAACAAGTAGTAATTAGTATCCCTTTTTATTCATAGAGATGAATTAAAATTTGATCATTTAACCATAGTAAAATTTTTATATTTTACCAGCAATAGTTTTGTTTATTAAAAGAATAGACTATTATATTTAGATTATTTAAAGACTTATATATAAAAAAAAACCACAAATTATGATGACGCATGCGTTACACACAATTTTAAAAAATAATAATGGAATAAGATGTTATAGTTCTTCATCTTTAAATAACAATATCCGTGATTTACTGATAGGTTGTTTATTAGGTGATGCTCATATAAGAAGAACTAAAGATAACAGATCTTATATTACATTTGAGCAAACTACAAAACATGAAGATTATGTAAGAGATTTACATAAAACTTTAAGTGAGGCTGGTCTAAGTTTATCTGAGATTAAATATTATACTCGGAAAGATGATAGACATGACTCTAATAATACTTCAATTTATTTTAAAATAAATAGTACTTCAGAATTAAATTCAATAGCTGATTTATTCTTATCAGAAGATAATCAGAAAATAGTACCATTAGAAATTGAAAATTATTTAAGTCCAATTGCCATGGGTAAATGAATTTGCGATGACGGGCAATTAGTTAAAAATGGAGGAATAACTTTATGTACTGATAATTATGAATTAGAAGAAGTAGAGTTACTAATAAGTGCTTTATCTAACAAGTATGGATTAAGATGTACAATTCATTTTAAAAAAGGAAAAAATGGTAATATTTACCATAGAATATACATAAGTAAAAATACATTTAACTTATTAAAGCCATTAATCGTAGACCATGTTCACCCTTCTTTCTTATATAAATTACATATGAGTCCCAGATAAAGATTTTAAGTTACCTTTTTTTATAAATTGATAATACAAAAAATTTTATAGCACATCGGGGGATTTTCATAGAAAATATGAAAATAGAAATTGGCTAAATTGCTAGGATAACCTTTATAATTAAGGTCAATTAGCAGGGAGAATCTCGGATTCCCTCCAACGGTCACACGCCAACACCCTGAACAATATTAACAACACTTTAATACAGGGTGAAGATATGATCTAAACCATAATGAGAATTATGGATTAATATAACAAATGCGATGTCGGCTTAACTTATCCTCATGGATGCAAGAACTATGTAGGGTACGACTGTTCGTCGATTAAAAAGTTACATGAGCTGGGTTAAATACGTCGTGAGACAGTATGGTTTCCATCCTCTAGAGGGAATTAGAATATAATAAGGATTAACCTTTGTACGAAAGGAACTGGTAGTATATAATCTTAAAAATTATATAACATTTATTAACCTATGGTTTACCTGTTGTTTATATGCCCAATATTAATTTATATATAATATATTATTATATTATATGGGATTATACTAAAATCACTTAAGTATCTTTATAGTATAGGCACGGCAGGAAAGCTAAGTTAGTTAAAGATAAGAACTGAAAGCATATAGGTTCGAAGCTTACCTTAGGATATTTCTTAAATATGCGTAATATAATATTACGAATATTATTATAGGCTTTATTTGAAAGAATTAGAAATTTTTAAGAATAAAGTACTAATTTTATAAATTACTAAACATTAATATATCTTACATTTTTAATAGCCTGGTTAGCATAATTAGTAATGCGATTGTTTTGTAATCAATAGACTGTAAGTGCAAGTCTTACACTGGGCTAAAACCGTTTAGGTGATAAATTCTATTATAGATTGTATGAATAGACAAAAAAGGATTTTTCTATGTCAAAGGGTCATTGTAATATTCGTAAATATTTAGGGGTACCCCCTTTCCCTCACCGGCGCGAAGCACGGGACGGGGGTATTATTATGTTATGTGGAAGGATATGATTTTCTTTTAAAGTTATTATACTTTTATTTTAATTTCTTGAAATAATATATATATTTAGTGCTTCATCTAAAAAGTTATATTTGAGTTAAACCCCCCCCCCCCGCCACGTTCTACGGTCGAAGGTGGTGGGGATGTTTTACTAGCAAGCTCCGGTCATAATTAAATTGGTATTATGAGTTCGAATATTATTTGATATGGCTATTTACCATTATAAGGTATTATAAATATAATCTTCGATCCTGGAAGTAAGTGTAATACTTACACTTAACTTATTTAAATTTTGGATTAGTAGTCAAGTGGTTACGACATAGCTCTTTCAATGCTACCATCATGGGTTCGAATCCCATCTAGTCTAGTGCGGACTAGTGTAATTAGTAACATATTCGGCTAAGCTTCGAAAGTTGGTGGGTGTAATTCCGCCGTCCGCAGCTAGAGGCTATAGCTTTTTTTGTAAAGCATACTGCTCATGACAGTACTTATTAATTAAATAGAAAATAGAAATAATACACACTAATAATTTAGTTTTATAAAGGATAGATTGGCCGCTATATATTAATATCTAGTAAATAGGGTTCGATTCCTTATTTTCCTTATTAAAACACATTATAAAAAAAAAAAGGGAATGATTAGTCTTTCAACCCCCTTTTTTTGGAACGAAAGGCGTGAGCTGTTACTAGCAAAATTGAAACCAATTTAATTACGGATCTTTATTTTTTATTGCTTAATTGTATAATTTTCTCTTTTTATTATAGTTCCCCGTGTTATATTTCGTACACACATAGGCGCAGTCTTGTAACAAGCCAGTTTAATGAATCGTTAAAAACATCTTCGATCCTAAACCAATTATCTACTGAATTTATTGAATGGTTTAGAGGTTTTACATATATTAATAATATAAAAAATTTTTTTTTATTATCTTTTAAACATTGAAATTTTTTAGCTTTCCATAAAGCTTATATGCTTTATACTTCACTTTAGAATAAATTACGTGATGAAATTCTTCAAGAAATATGTATTATTAAAAATAGTATGAATAGTAAAAGAACTGATTATGATATGCCATCAACTCCAAAGTTGACCCCTCCCCTCGGCGCTTCCCAAAGAATGAAAACAAACACTATTATTATATATAATAATAAAGAATATTATCTAAAATCATAAATATTTTTTTAATTTAGATAAATTTTAATCTAAAAGAGGCTATAGCTTAACTGGTAAAGCATACTGCTCATAACAGTACTTCATAAGTGTTCAACTCACTTTGGCCTTATTTGTCCTTCTAATGTTAACCTTTTATTTATCTTTCAAGATTTACATAAAAATTCTTAAGTATCAAATACGGAAACTATTGTTCTTTTAAATAAAAAAAAAATAATTATTTCTGAAATAAAGGTATTATTAATAAACATATCTTTATATATTTATTCAAATTTAACATGGTTACTAGTACTATGTAGGGTGGTTAGGTGGTAAATAATAGTTATGAAATGCTTAATATAAAGCGGGGCTTTGCTCCCGTCTAAAAATTAAATTAATAACTATCAATAGTTTATTATGTCTCAGATCATTAACTAGAAATTTCAGAGAGTAGTTTCACATAGAAATATAATAAAAGGTAGCATCTAAGAAGTCTGAAAGAGAAACGAAACAGTATATACGAATGTTGGAGGTCGATAGAATAATTATGTCGTGTGTAATGTAGTGACAATTATAGTCTGATAACTAGGAATATTTAATATTGAATAGTAATTAATAAGCTTGAGTGCTGGAATTGGTCTCTTTTCTTAATAGTTTTAATTTTGCTATAAGTCTATATTTTTAATAATTTGTGTCGTGACGTTATATTTACCTTTTTGAAGTAGTATTAATAGTAATAAGGAATTTAAGATAATATTTACAGTTAAATATATATGTATGTATATATATTTATACATCTGAGTGCTGGAATTGGCAGACAGAAGGTAGTTAAGATATCTCGAGCTTGACTCGTGAGTGTTCAAGTCACTCCTCAGATAAGATCGTTGTAAAATGATGGGGCCCACCCAGCATAGCTGGGGGGCTTCTTTAAATTACTTATATAGTTACACAGTTAGAGGGTAAATATTCGGTTATTAAGATATAAGAAGTGGGCTGACACTCTACTATCTCAATCTTATGCTATTTTTAACCTAGTTTCTATATAAGCGAAGTCTTTTAAATGTTAAACGAGTATGAAATATAAGACACTAATGAGAAGTTATTTACCTTTTAATATAGATAGTTGGGTCACAAGTTCAACTGAGCATCCTAAAGTGTATATCTAAACATATATTGCATTTTAGGCCCTTACACTTGTATAGTTTGTAATATGAATGAAAAACAAAGACATACCCCCCGAAGGGGGGGGGGGGGGGGAGCCCCTTATATAATTAATAGTATTACGGGCGTTGTTGAGAAAGAAAAGCTCTCAAGCTGCAGTGTTTTTATGTTCTAGGTAAATAATTATTTAAATTTAGTTTAAGGGGTCCCCCCTTACGGGGGTTTCTTATATGGAATTAGGCGTTGAGGCGTTGAATATTTATTCCTTTTTTTTTTTTTGCATAGGCTTCTCTTATTACATACTACTACTTAAAACAGTTAACTATAAATTTTTCTATAAAAAAAATTATTAATTTATATATTTTAATATTTACCTCAGATTTTTTTATATGTACTTAAAAATTAAGAATAATACCCCCGTCCCGTGCTTCGCGCCGGTGAGGGGGTGCCCCTACTTCTTTAGTTGTTTCTACGTTTAATTATTTAAATCTGAAAAATTTTAGAGCTTTGGCTCAATTAAACGATTTTTTTTTACATTATTATTCTACATAGGAGGGCTCTAGTACTAGTGATCCTACGGTTATTTATTTAGATGTAAATAACCAAAAATAATTACATGGATCTTTTTTTAATATAATAGAGATAAAGCTGGAATTTAGGGATTAATTAATAAAAAACCTCTAAACATATATAGGTTCATCTGTTAATTTAACTTGAATATTTAAACAATATTTTAATATAAGTTATATGGAAAATGTGGCTTCGCATGCAAAAAAAAAAGTTTATAAATTTTATAATATTGTAATCCTTCTGAAGTATTGGAAAGAGAACAGTATTATTTAGACTTGTTAAATCCGAGCTTACGCCCTTAAAGGGGGAATATAATTTTTTTTAAATTGCTAGTTCTTTATTAGGATATAAACATAGTGAATAAACTCAATAATTTTACGTCTAAAAAATAAAAATAACTTAATATCAGAAGAGACATGGCAAAAAAAAATGATCCATAAAGTAGTTTAAAAAATATATTTAGATTATCCCCCCCCCCCTTTTTTTGGAGGGGGGAAGGGTACAATAATAAAAAGCAATACTATTAAAATTAAATCCAGAGTGGAATAAAATATCTTGAAAAAAGCCACTTGTATATAATATTCCACTCTGGATTTAAATACAGTGAAGTTGCAAAAGAGCTAATGAGTTTAAAAATATTTTAGTATATTTTTTAGCAATAATAATTATTGGCTTAACGTTTTTAAGGTTTAAATCTTTTATAGGTAAGGGGATATAGTTTAATAGTAGAACTATTACGTTGCATGTAATAAATTCGGATGCGAATTCCGATATCTCCATATGCTCATGAAGCTCAATTGGTTGAGCGGAATATTGAAGTTATTTTGGTTGTAAGTTCGAGTCTTACCTTGGGCAACGGATGTGCTGGAATGGTAAACAGGTTCTGCTTAGGACAGAATAGTGAAAACTTTGTAAGTTCAAGTCTTGTTTATTTTTAATTAATTAGAATATTTATAGTTATATTGTAGTTATGTATTTACTATAAGTTTTAGTAATATTTTATTATTTTAATAAAATTTCTTATATTCTTGCTTATCTTTGCTTTGTTAGGATGGGTTTCTTTATCTCTAATTTATCATTGAGACCTTTTGTTTATATTAAATAATAAAAGGGTGGTGTTAGGAATTGGTAGACTGAGATATACCATTCTGTAGTATATAAATATGATCCAGTTTACCAGGATGGCGTTAGTTTCAAACAAATATACAGTATTATTAAAACATAAAGTAGGAGGTAAGCTTACGCTCCTATATATGTAAATAAAAGAAAATATACCAGATGGGGCCCACCCAGCATAGCTGGGGGGGCTTTTTTTATCAATAAATACTTTAATATTCCCCAAATGGGGCCCCCCTCACTTAACGGAGTCGGGGGCTAGTATTAATATAATAATCAATGAAAGAAAAATGCCACAATTAGTACCTTTTTACTATATGAATGAATTAGTATTTAGCTTTTCTTTAATAGTAGTAATATTATATTTGTTATCAAAATATATTTTACTTAAAAGAATTAGTTTATTTATTAATGTTGTATTATGTTTCATAAAAAAAATTATGAGTTTCAACCCCAGATCTTAAGGGCATAAGGTTTACGGATACTTTTATGGGAAGAAAAAATTTAATAAATATTGAGAAGACCGTTTTTCTTGCAGATGTAATAAAAGTAGGGTTATTTTCGGTTCCCAATTACGTGTTATGTGAAGTAGGAAGAGGAATTGGAGTAGGTAGTTTAAGTGTATTTAGTACTCAGTTAGGAAGTTTAGGAAGTGTAAGTGATGGTAAAGTTACAGGAGAGGTATCCTTAAATAAAGAAAGTTGTAATAGACTTAATAATATAACTCCCGTGGCGGTTTATTCAAATGTGGATATTTTTAAATTAAGGGCAGCGGAGCACGCGGAGCACGGTACCCCCCCCTACGGGGGTATTATTTTAAAAGAAAATAGTAATAAAGCTGGTATTTATATGTGAGTTAACTTACACAACGGTAAAATTTATATTGGCTCATCTAGAAATTTTACTTATAGATTTAGAAAGTACTTTTCTATTAACTTTTTAGAAAAGGAGATAATTAAAAATAAAATTTATAACTCGATATTTAAGAATGGTTATTCTGGTTTTAGATTCTAAATATTGGAGTACTGTGAGGGGGATATTGTCAGAGAAAAAGAGCAATATTATATTGACATGCTTAACCTGGAATATAATATTAAAAAAACGGTGGGATCTTTATTAGGGTTTAAACATAGTGAGGTTACACGAGAGCTTATGAAATTAAAGTATAAAAGTAGAGATAAACAGATGTCGGACGAAACTAGAATTAAGTTGATTACGTCGCGTCAAAATGGTGAATTGATAATAGTGTTAAACCAAAATATATATATGAAAGTTTATCATTTTTAACTGTTACAGAGGCTGCCAAATTTATTTATACTTGGTATTAATCGTAGTTTTTTTATTTAAGGCCATTAAAGATAATAAGTTTTATTTAGGAAGACCCCCTCGGTTTTATAATTTATAGATCGTTTACTTCTTTGCAAGATATTATGAGTAGTGAAGCATACTTAGCAGCTAACGAGGAAAGTAATTATAAATTTAAAGCTAACCTTGGGTGTGAACCATCTAAACTAAGTTTAAATGTAGGAAAAGCTAAGGTAATTATAGTTATAAATAATGAAACTAAGGAAACGTTGGAGTTTAATTCAATCGCAGCTGCGTCAGATTGATTAGGTATTAGTAAATCGTATATTAGTAAATGCATAAAGAATAAGAAACCAAGCTTCGCTACGGGGTTTACAATAGTTTTCAAGTTATAGTAAGTTATTTTTAGAGTGTCTTTAGCAAGTACACTCTAAAGGGGGGGGGGTTAGAGTAAATAAAGGTTAGTTAGTTAGCTTCTATTAAATATAAATGGGAGTTACTAGGTTGTATACAAATAAAATATAAATAAGTTTGTATAGTAAACAAAAAAAAAAGGAAGTGAGAAATTGGTAAACTGAGGTAATTTAGGCTTATCTGATCGAAAGATCTTGCAGGTTCAAGTCCTGTCTTCCTTATTTTATTTTACTATTCTTTATTAATTGGGAATAATATTATAAAATACACTTAAATTTTATTATATAAAAAAAAATTTAATATAGTTAGTTATAATTAGTGTCCCCAGCTTTAGCAGGGACCCTATTTGATATCTAGAGAGTAGATTAAAGGTAAGTTTATTGCATAATTTATTTGCAGGGCCGATCTGGATTATCTTATCGAGAGATCGTGCAGGCTCAAGTCCTGCTCACCCTATTTGTTATATTTTATGAAGGTGTGAAGCATAATTTATTTTATTTTTATTAATTTTTTGTAGGGTATTGTTTTTATAGTCTAATTTATAGGGAGCCTATAGTTTCTTGTTGTATATAATTATTTAGTTATTTACCTTTTAGTAGTATTAATAATAATATATTGTAATTATTATAAAAATAAATTTTTAGTAGATAGATTTCTATTAGTTTTATTTAGATCTAATAATTTAAAAGCTAAGATAAGTGGCTATATTTAATAGTAGTTGAGAAGTAAATTAACTACTTTAAATATATTAATTGAGAATTCTAATTTCTCTCCTAGTTGAATGATGATATTATCAATAATCTTATTTATTTTAATACCGTTTGTTCTAAACGAGTTAAGAGTCGTTTAATTGTAGCAAAGCAAAAGGATATAATAAAAATAATAAAAAGGGGCCGCGGAGCCGCGGAGCACGGTACCCCCCCCCCTTTCCCTCACCGGCGCGAAGCACGGGACGGGGGTATTAATTAAATCAGAAAATAAATATTTAAATTTTCCTTGGTTTAAGAAAAAAAGTTTTAAAGAAATCTCACGGATAATGGTGAGATTCTTTATGCATTTGAGTCAATGGAAAAGTGGAAATTTTTAATGTATCCCATCAAACAATTAGAATAAGATTACGTAAGGGTGAGCAAAGCCCTCCTATGCTTTAATGGTAAAATTGTATATTTTTTTTTTTTTTAGATAATATTTAAATTTTCCTTGGTTTAAGTAAATTAGTAGTCGATGACTACTAAAATATGTTGTGGACTAAACGGCAGGTCATAAATTTTTGGTATTTATTATTGAGTGTTCGAATCACTCCAACATAATGGAACTTGGAGTTTTTAGTTCGATTTTTATTTAATTTTATTTTCTAAGAATAAAGAAAAGATTCTGAAGATATTGTAGTTAAATGTAGTTAGAGTCTACACTTTTCTTATGAAAAAAACAATAAAATTTAGATTAATGGGAGTGATTAGTCTTTCAACCTCATAGACGAAAGGGGTGTTATCCATTCTAACACAATTTTTTTTTTGAATGGGTAGATCTTTTTGTCACCATTTTCAATTTTTTTTTGTAGTTATTTTTTTGATTACCGATGTGAAGTGTTTTTTTACATAAACTCTATATTTATTTTTTTTTTACTGGTATTTATACTATTTTTTGAATTATTTATTAATTCCTTCTCGCAACGAAGTATATTCGTTGTATATTATGCAGGTTAGAACAAATCCTAGCTATTATAATTATTAGTGAATTTATAATAATATAAAACCATAATATTTTTTCATAGATGGATAGCCTCCGGCTCCGTAGATTTATTGACATAGTTCTTGTTGGGTTATGTTATTTACCGGGGCAGCGGAGCACGCGGAGCACGGTACCCCCCCCCCTCACGGGGGTATTATTTTTTTATTTTTAGATCATTTATGGGTATTTTTTTGTTCCGTTATATCACTAAAAATTCTAGTGAAGGGGCCCACCGAGGCGTGGCAAAGCATGCCTCGGGGTCTAATTTACATAATGTTATTAAGTTCTTACTGGGTAATTTAAAAACTAGAGGAGATTTCTTTTTTACAGCAAATTCCCAGTTATTTTTGAGGAGCTGGTACTATAACTCATAAGGGTAAAATTTTTTTATAATATCGAATTGTAGATTTAAAGGTATTGGTATCTTTAGTTTTACCGGGCCTATGCCCTAAGGTGGTGAGGTGTTTCACCAGCAAGCTCCGGTAGTTTTTAAATAAGAATATCAAAAAACTCAAGTAGTATATTAAAGGAAAGAGTAAGTTTAAGATTTATAATAACTTAACATCTAAGAGATGTAGAATTAATGAAAAATATCATAACTTATTTAGAAGCCCCCGACTCCGTTAAGTGAGGGGGGGGGGCCCTTGTGGTTCAACAAATAAAATATGTTGTATAATATTCAGTAACTAAATTTAGTGATATAAATGAAAAAAAATAATCTCTTTCTTTTTAAATTATCCCCTAATTGGTCTTAAATATCAGGATATTAAATGTTTTGAAAGAACTTCATTAATGATAAAATCAAAAGTACATTTAACATAATAAAGTTTAGGCGCGCTGCGTCGAAATAAAACAAATAAAATAAGAGTTAGTAATAGATAATAAATAATTGTAATAATAGAAAAGTGTGAGTATTTAAGTTTAAATAAGGGGCAGCGGAGCACGGTACCCCCCCTTACGGGGGTATTATTTTTATTTTACCATTTAAAGGTAATAATATGAATTTTTAATTGTAACACATATTTCTATGTGTTATAAGGTGATTATAGTTCAATCTGGTAGAGCAACTAATTGTGGTTTAGTAAGTTCCCTGTTCGAGCCAGGGTATTCACCCTCTAAATTAAAAGGAAAGTAAATTATATAAGATATCTTAGATAATTAGCAATTAATGAACGTAGCTTATTACTATGTTGTAATTAAGCTTGGGTAGTTTAACGGTAAAACTTTATCCTCATAAGATAATAATGGGTATTCGATTTACCCCTCAAGCTCAGAATACAATTATTCCAACGTAACAATTGTTCGTATTATATATATATATACATTAATGAAATTTACATGAGTTTTAAAGTATAAATATTTTTATTAGGTGTGAGTACTTATATTAGTACTCACACATTGAAGGTTAATAAACCTAAGTTTATCTCTTTTAATTGAAAAGGATAAAATGTTTTTTAGACGTAAGCTCTAAATAAAAGCCCCGGTATGTTAATTTGGTGTACAGTATATTAAAAGTAATAGAATCAAGCTTAGGTTTTAAACATTTAGGCGCCGGAGGCGTCTAAATATTATAATTTAAACCTCCAAAGTTAAGTAGGTAAGTTTAAATTATTTAAATCAAGCTAAAAAGGTAAAGCCCTACTTCGGTATAAATAGAATAAATATTTGTTAGACACGATATATCTAACAAATATTTTAATTAATTTATATAATATTCATTTTTAACCTAACCGGTGACATTATTTAAATTAAAAGCTAGCGATAATTTAAAGGGGTAAAAAAATTTAATTTCATAGTCGTAGGCTAGACATTAAAAATGAGAATTCGAATTTCTCTCCTGGCGATATGATTACATTATCAATAATCTTATTATTATTTTCTAATGCCGTTTGTTCTAGACGAGATATTTCGATATTATTTAACAGAGTAGCTATTATATGTTTAAGTTATTGCGTTTTGCATGATTTAATGAGTTTATCACTTGGTAATTCAAGGGGTATAGGGCTACATGGAGGATTGCTTCAAATTACTAATATTACACAAATTTTTCATATTTTTGTATATATAATTAGTATATTAATTTTACAATTAACTAGTTTTTATCCTAGAAAAGTTTGAATTTCTGAATATTCTTCTTTAAAAAATTTAATATTTAATCAATTTATCTATTATAGAACTTTTGTTATTAATAAAATGGGGGAACAATTTAAAATCATCGAGTATCCTTTAATTTTATTATTTATTATTACAGGTGCTGTTTTATTAATGTCTACTAATGATTTAGTTTCTATTTTTTTAGCTATTGAATTACAAAGCTATGGTTGTGCGCCTAATGAGGCAATTATAAGAGGGCGAAGTTATGGAATAATACATAATGTAGTCTTGAGTATCAGTGACATTCTATTTTCGGTTAGAATATACTCACCGCGGGTAATCACTGTTGAGGTGTCTAATAAAGCCTTAACATGGATAGCTGATTACAAACATATGTATAATATGAACCTGAATAAATACGATATGCATATGAGCGGGGATAGACATGATGAGGATAACAAACTTGAAACGTGTAGTGGGGCTCAGCTTGGCCTAGTCATCTGGAACGGGTATGACGTAAATTTCGAAAGAAGAACTCGAAGTATCCACTTCCTAATCAGGATATCACGGTGACTAATAGGGAACATAATCTGGTGTATGAAGGAAACCACCTCATGGACATGGAAAGCTTATACTGATAGACCATGCAGTATTAGTTGTCACAAAACCCTTACACACTTCCATATAGAAGCAAAAGCGCAAGCATCTAAATCTATCACAAACACTTATAATCTGCAACTTAGGGATCTAACCGCTTGTTTCACCTATGGTGTTCAGCGGGGACGGAGTTTTCATAGTAATCATGGTGAAATGAAGGAAAACAGTCGGAAACGATCAACAAATTGTAATCATAACTCCAATGTGAAGGACCCCGAGCTGCTTAACCAGAAATCACAAACTGGCAGCGGACCGATCAGGTCTATTGGTTTATGATTGAAGGAGGAGTTGAACAAATTCAAGCGTAATGATGGTAAATATAACGGATTAATAAATATACTGGCCAATGAAGCATTCTTACGAGCATGTTACGAGGAGATTAAAAGCAAGCCTGGAAATATGACCAAAGGAATCACCCCAGAAACTCTGGACGGGATCAGTATGGAATGATTTTCAAAAACCGCGAATGGAATACGGGACGGTAGCTTTAAATTTTCCCCATCTAGACGAGTTGCCATACCTAAACCGGGAAAAACAGATATGAGAGTGCTAAGTATTGGAAACCCTAGAGAAAAGATTGTACAGAAAGCGCTTACATGAATATTTCAGGTAATCTGAGAAGACATATTTTCTCCTAATTCTTATGGATTTAGACCGGGCAAATCTTTACATCAAGCCTTATATCAACTTTATCGGAATGGGTCTTCTTACCCATGGGTAATACAGGGAGACATATCCAAATGTTTCGACAGTATCCCTCATGAAGTAATCAAGAAATGTGTAGCTAAGAAGATAGCATGTAATAAAACCCTACAATTACTAGACAAACTATTGAGAGTAGGTTTTATTGACCCTACCACTAAGGAGTTAGTCAAACCTGATATAGGTACCCCCCAGGGTAGCATATTAAGTCCTTTACTATCTAACATCGTATTACACGAATTAGATGAATACTTGGACAAATACAAAACAGAGTTTGAACGCGGAAGTAAAAGGAAAAGAAACAAGGAATACGACTCACTAACATCTAAGCTGCAAGCTTTAAGAAAGTACCATCCTAAGTCTCCCGAAATCAAGAAAACAGCCGTACTTAGAAGGTCAATTCCTTCATTAGATATGTTCGACTCAAATTTCAAGAGACTAATGTATATAAGATATGCTGACGACTTTGTTATATTAGTTACCGGAACTCGGGATGAAGCTAAGCTTATTAAACTAAGGGTGGCGTCTTTCCTGAAAAATCTAGGATTAACTCTGCATGCGGACAAAACTATCATAACAAATACTAAGGATGGATTCCCATTTCTTGGGGCCTGATGTCGAAAAGTAAACACTATTGAAGCAGGGCTTTCCAAGAGCAAGATGGGTAACCCGGCAAAATTTAGAATGCGTATGAGAATTGAAATCCCTATAGAGGAGCTAATCAAGAAGTTGGTCAGAAATAAGTTTGCGAAGCTAGATCAAAATCATATCCCAAATGCGACCGCTCGAAAGGATATGGTAAATTTTTCCCACTATGAAATCATTGCTTTCTATAACAGCCGTATTTCGGGTTTGATAGCCTTTTATGACTTTGCGGCCAATCTAACAAGCCTTAGAAAGATATTCTCCCTTTTACAACTATCTTGTGCTTTGACCCTTGCCTTGAAATACAAATTACGTACCAAAAGAAGAGTATTCACCAAATTTGGAAATAACTTGGGAGATCCGGAAACTGGTGCCTGGCTTAAGATTCCTAAGGATCTCAGCGTGAGGCACAATTACAAGTTCAAAGAATCTACCAATCCAAAGAAAGTGTTAGAAACTTCAAGATTTAATAAACTAACCGTCTCTGATCCCAATAAAGTATGTGCTATATGTAAATCTAGCAGCAAGATTGAAATGCATCACATACGTAAGGTTAAGGATGTCAAGACGAGAATCAGAACAGGTAACAGTACGTATCAACAATGGGTAGGTTTGTATAGAAGAAAACAGGTGCCATTATGTTCATATCATCACGATCTCTTACACCGGGGAGATCTGAATTATAACGATATGAGATTAATCAAGGACTATTCTAGCTAGAAATTACATTGAAATTTGGACTAAGTTTCCGACGGCGAGCCGTAAAGAGCATGCTGCAAGGCTGCTGATGATGGGAAACTATCACGTCCGGTTCTGAGGGCAGGGTATCCATTCCACTGACCCTACTATATCTATTATGTTCTATGTACAGAAATTCTGAACTATCTACTACAGGTGGTTTAATATGGGCGTCCGTTCGAGTGTATCTGGAAATGCCTAAAGAGAAGGATAATGCAGAAGAAAGCATTAAAGACTACTGATCTTATTTCGATTTGGTGACAATAGAAAGACAAGAGCCTGATCAGAAAGGGAATATGAGGCGTATAGTTGCCTATGTAATCAGTTACATAATCGCCAAGAAGATTTTCAAAGTCATGTATAGATACTGGATAAAACTGAATTGTTGAAGTACGAGTAACTTTGGGTTGACCACGACCTTGTCTAGGGTGCAACTCCTACTAGATTACTTCCTCTGTTGCATGATATATATTAGCAAAGCAACCTTTTCAGAAGGGGAAGCATGACACAAAGTACTGTGAACAGGTTATAAAAGACTATCCATATCTATAATTACAGCCAGATACGCTACCGGAGAAGTCTCTAACATCAGTAACATAACTGAGACTTGAGATGGCAGAGGATTCGTAGTACCATCCGAATGGATGGGAAGGGATCTAAATACTTGACAGCATCACCATATCAATGTGGCAAGACAAGTCAGGTCATACGTAACCAGAAGCAGGAAGAACAAATCTGTTCCCGTAGCAGAACTTAACAAAGATTTTAACGTCCTAGCTAAACATTGAAAAGTAAACTATGAACATCCAAATAAGGTATTTAGAGATTTAAGAGGTTTGCTTAAATTAGATAGCCTTTGATTCGCAGCATATTTGAAGATTAAAAGAAACAAGGGGTCAACTACACCAGGACCTGATACAGGAACTATTGACGAATTAACTAAATCAAGGATTTTAGAGATAAAAGATGTGGTTATGAAAGGAGAGTATGAATGAATTGGAACTAGAGAAGTTTTGATACCAAAACCTGGAAAACCTGGAAAAACTAGGCCTCTAGGGATTCCGGCTATCAATGATAGATTAGTACAGGAAGTAATTAAATCTATAATAGAACCAATCTTTGAACTTAATTTTAGTAACCAATCTCATGGATTCAGACCTAGTAGAAGTTGTCATACAGCTTTGAAATGAGTCAACACACACATGAAAGATTGTTCATGATTTATAGAAGGGGACATCAAAAGTTATTTCTCAACGGTGAATCATAACATACTATTGAATTGTGTTAAAAGAAGAATACAGGATAAAAACATCTTAAAACTTATCGAAAGCGGATTAAAAGCTAAAGTGTTTAACAAACACAAAAGTGTTTATGAACCTGTAGTTGGAACTCCCCAAGGAGGAATACTTAGCCCGCTGCTATCTAACATATACTTAAATGAATTTGATCAACAAATGGAAATATTAATGGACAAACTAAGTACTAATGATTCAAAACCCAGAAAAAATCCTGAGATCGATAAAATGTATAAGAAGGGTAACAAATCTGAGATTTATAGATTACGGATTCCTTATCTTCACCCAAAGGATACAAATCACATCAGAATTAAATATATACGTTATGCAGATGATTTTATAATAGCCGTTAACGGAGATTTAAAATTAGCAACTACTATTAAAGCAGATATCACCGAATGACTAAAAGAAAATCTAAAGTTGGAATTGAGTCAGGAAAAGACATTGATTACACATATCTCCAAGGGTATCAAGTTCCTGGGATATATAGTCAATAGAAGGACGGTATTTACTAAACAGAGTTACTCAGGACGTTTATTAACGAGAAGGATGAGTATACCTACCTTAGACGTGGATAGAACGAAAGTAATATCCCGTCTAGCGGAAGCGGGATATTGTGATAAAGCTGGAAAACCTGTTCCCAACTTCAAACTATTACAACTACCGCAATCGGAAACAAATATGAAAGTTAATTACATTATCCAGGGATTAGCCAACTGATGATCTATAGCTGGAAACAGGAAGGAAATGATAGCACATGTGAATTATATTCTAAGAGCGTCTTTAGCCAAATTATACGCTGCCAAATTCAGATTAAAAAGAGCCAAAACAGTATTTGCTCATGCCGGAAATGACTTGAGTAAACCAATAGGTAAAAGAATTAAATCTGTAACTGGTATCGGAGTAATGGATAGTGATAAGGTCAAATTAAATGGAATAAAATTTACAAAGTATCATAAAATACCTAAACCTGAAGGAAACAAGATCAAATTAGACTGAAAACCTAGATATGTAGAAATCCTTGAAAAGGGAGCAGATGAGCATGAAATCATAAAGGAGATTTGGAGTCAAGGGATTAGTAAAAATGCAAATCCATTATCGAAACTCGCAAACAGAATGCAGTATGTATTATCCTCACAAGGAGCACCATGTTCTGTATGTGGATCAACCGATGATGTACAAATGCATCATACCAAACCAATGAAAAATATTAAAGAAAAAGATGCGTTAAAAAGACACATTATAGCGATTAATATTAAACAAATTCCATTATGTAGAAAACATCATCTGGAAGCCCATCAAGGGGACTGAAGAAAAGATCCGATATAAAATATGCGCAGAATATCGAAATGTAACTAAGCTACGAAGGAGGCCCGGACGAACTCCTAATAAAGAATAAGCTACGAAGAGTACCAGGACGTAACTCTCTACGGTGTACGGTAGAACTTTATTTAACAAAGTAGAAATGTGAATGGATACAATCAATGAAAACAGGTTAACGTTGGAGAGCCCAGTGATTGGTAACAATCTCGCTGGGTTCGGAGAGCACTCGAGAATTATTTATCTAGACTATCAAATGAGATAGTGATGAATAATTTTTCGTTTTACTCTATATTTTTTAATAGGAGGTTTAGGTTCTTGCTTTATTTTATTCAGTACAGGTTTATTATATGCTAATTCAGGTACTACTAGTTTAGATGCTTTATATGTCATGAATAATCTTAGTGATATAGAAAGTTTTAGTGTTTGATATAAACCTTATTATACTAATATATCATTAATAATGTTTATGGTAGGATTCTTAATAAAAATTGGAGCTGCGCCTTTCCATTTTTGATCACCTGATGTTTATGACAGCATACCTACTATAGTTACTACGTTTGTAGCTATTATTGCTAAAATCTCTATTTTTATTTTATTATTACAAATTGTTTATTTTTTTAATTCTAATCTTTTTGATTCTAGTTGAACTTATTCTATAATTTTCTGTTCATTTATGTCTATTGTTATAGGTTCAATTGGAGGTTTGACACAGTTTAGAATAAAAAGATTATTAGCTTATAGTTACTTATGAGCTTAACTACCAAATTCCGGGGAAGCCTTAAAGTTATAGTTACCAAGCATTAACCATATATATAATATATGGTTCCATATGTGGCTAAACTAATCACTTAGGTAAGGTAAAAACACTATAAATTCATGATAATGAGTGGAATAGGTAATCGCGGATCTAAATTATCTCTTTAATAATGAGATATAAAAGAGCAACGAGTAGATGGTAGTTGCGTTAAGGAAATAACTTAACGTTAAGGTGTACTCTACTAGGGTAATGAAAGTTAGCCTAAAAAAAAAAAAAAGGATATGACTATATATAAGCGTTTATTTTATACTTTATCTAAAGTTTCTCAGGATATAATTAATAAAGCTTTAATTGCTTTACATCCTTGATTTATAACTGGTATTACTGATGCTGAAGGTACTTTTGTTTGTATAATTAGAAAAAGTTCAGGTCATCGTTTAGGTTGAAGGGTAGAGGTTGTATTCCAAATAGGATTACATAAAAAAGATTATGAATTATTAAAAGCTATTAAAGCTTATTTTGGAGATGTAGGTACAATTACTGAAAATTCTAAAGAAGAAATGTGTGCATTTAGAATATGTTCTCCTAAGGAGATTTTAGAATATGTTATTCCTCATTTTGAAAGATATTCTCTAATAACTCAAAAACGAAGTGATTATTTATTATTTAAACAAATAGTCGAATTGATGTTAAAGAAAGAACATTTAACACAAGAAGGTATTCAAAAAATTATAAATTTAAGAGCTTCATTAAATTTGGGATTATCAGATATATTAAAAGAAGCTTTCCCTGAAACTAAACCTGTTAGACGGCTAGTTAATACTAATCAAAATATACCGGATCCAGAATGAGTATCAGGATTTGTAACAGGAGAAGGTTGTTTTTTCATAAAAATTACAAAAGGTCGAAATACCGCAGGTTCAGGAGTACAAGTACTGTTCCAAGTAGCTCAACATGTAAGAGATACTCAAGTATTAAAAAATTTAGTGGGCTTTTTTAATTGTGGTAAGTATGTCCAAACACCAAATAGAGAATGGGGATATTTCCAATGTACCAAATTCTTAGATAATTTTGAAAAAATTCAACCTTTTTTCGATAAATATCCTATTAAGGGAGTAAAATTTAAAGATTTTCAAGATTGATCTAAAGTAGTTGAAATGATTAAAAATAAAGAACATTTAACTTCAGAAGGTCTGTCTAAAATTATTAAAATAAAATCAGGTATGAATACTGGAAGATCTTTAGATTATGATAAATAAAAAATTAGCCCATAATGGTTTTTATGGGAGGGAGGTACGGTGGAAGCCCTAGTCTTGTCTTGTATAAATAAAATTCCTTTTTTTACCCCCTTTTATTAAGGGGGATAGTGATAGTACTATTTCTCATGTAGGATTTCTTTTATTAGCTTTAGGTATATCAAGTGTTGAATCTATTCAAGCTTTATTGTTTTATTTAACTCAATATTCTATTAGTAGTCTTAATATGTTTGTTATAATATTAGCTATAGGTTATTCTTTCTTTTATTATGTAAGTTCTGATCCAAATTATAAAGAATTAACCGATAATAACAATTCACCTATTCAATTAGTTAGTCAATTAAGAGGTTTTTTCTTTATCAACCCTGTATTAGCTATTAGTTTAGCTATTACTTTATTTTCTTTTGTAGGGGTACCACCTTTAGTAGGTTTTTTTGGTAAACAAATGGTATTAAGTGCTGCTTTAGATAGAGGTTACTATTTTATGGCTTTAATTGCTATTACTACTAGTGTTATTAGTGCTGTGTACGTGCGCCCTTTAACTATTATAACGCCCGGATGACTAAATCCTCTTCCTGAAATATATTTGGAAGGTAAACCTATCAACTTACCTGAATTCGAAAGAAATAGGGGACTACAGCATGTTGATAAAGGCTTAAATGTAAAAATAAATACACTAGGTAAAATACAAATTTTTAAATTGGCCGAGGTACTTCTTTCTCATGTTAATTTTAACATTCCGATCAACTTAGCACAAGTTAAGTTACAAATGTTTAGAATATTTGTAGTTTTACCAGTGATATCTATAAATAGTATACTTATAAGATATAATATTTCCTTTGGTAGATCAGAGACAAAATGTCTAAGGAATTTAGCTAAAAGAAAGATATGAGACGTTATAATAGGAACTGGGGATCTCCTAAGGGAAATTTTTCCTAAAATAAGTTTAAACCTTATTTCTTCTATCCTTTGTCTAGATACCAGGGATCTTGGACCGGTGGGTTATATAGAAGGGAGACGGAGTTTTCGTAGTATTAATAAAGTGATGATAAGCTTAAAAATTTTATATATAGGTTTAATCTCAATTTATTGAAAAGGAAAACAGAATCAAACCAATATGTTAGGTCTAATAGTTCGTATTATAATTAAATTTATGTTAAAGGTATTAAACATAACCTGACTTCTTTCAATTAAAAATGTGTTATGTCAAAAAATGAGTTTAATTGTTAAGGGCTATATATGACTATTATTGGTCTGAACGGAGTTAATGGTTAAGTTAACTCAGGGACTATTTAAAATTAGATTATTTATGGAGAAAGCAAACCGAAAAAATATTAAAGATAAATCTGTTTTAAGACGCTCCGCTCTAAAAAAAAAAGATTTACGAATAAAGTTTGGTATTGTTTCTAATTCTACTTTTTTTCAAGCTAGAGCTGCTTCAGGATGCTCAATATCTCAATCACATGTTGATACTTTTGATGATAAAAATAAATTAAATCCTTGATTTGTTACAGGGTTTGCTGATGCTGAAGGAACTTTTAGTGTTTATTTTTCAAAATCTACATCTAAATTAGGTATGACTGTTATACCTCTTTTCCAAATAGGTTTACATAAAAAAGATGAGCAGTTAATTAAAGATATTCAGGGTTATTTTTGTGGAATAGGGTCTATCTCTTATAGTAAAGATTTGGTTTTTTATAAAGTACAATCTTTAAAGCAAATTGTTAGTATAATTATGCCTCATTTTGAGAATTATCCTTTAATTACACAAAAATTAGCTGATTATAAATTATTTAAACAAATAATTATGATGATGGATAAGAAAGAACATTTGAAAAAAGAAGGTCTTCAAGCCATTGCTAATATTAAAGTTTCACTAAACTTAGGATTTGCCGAAAGTTTAAAAGCAAGGGATTTTTCGATGGAAGCTTTTAATTTAGATCCTGTCTCACGTCCTATTATTAACGAGTTAGATCAAAAAATACCCGATCCAGAATGATTAGCGGGATTTGCTAGTGGTGATGGTTCTTTCAGCATTAGTATGTGAAAAGATTCGAAGAGTAAATTAGGTATTCGAATTTTAGCTAGATTTATATTAACTCAACATTTACGTGATGAAAATTTAATGAAAAGTTTAATAGATTATTTAGGATGTGGACGTTATTCATTTAGAACAACTCCTTACGAGAATGGGGAATATGTAGTATCTAAGATATCTGACTTAACTTCAAAAATAATCCCATTTTTTATAAAACATCCAATAAAAGGGGTTAAAGTTTTAGATTTTAATGATTGATGTGAAGTAGTCGAATTAATGAAATCGAATAAGCATTTGACACAGAAAGGATTAGACCAAATTATAAAAATAAAATCCGGTATGAATAAAGGTCGATTTCAATAATCTATTAAAGCAGATAAATAATACTTTAAGTGAAATTTCAAAAATGGATCTCTCCCCCGGTATTTCTTGAATTATAGATGGAGAATTAGAATTCAAAAAGTTTATTCCTAACTATTTAGGGCAATCTGTTAAATTTCCTTATCCTCTTACTGAGAAAGGTCATAACTTTTTATTTATTGCCGATTTATTTTTAACATTTTTCGATGAATATATGTTTAAATTAAAAAGAGAATTTGCTGAGCCCCTTGTTACGGTTAATTCTATAAGCTCTCTGGAGAGATGCGAGATTAAATATGTTAGATTTGCCAATAAATTTATAGTAGGTGTTTCTGGAAGTTATAAGAACACTGTTATTATAAAAAATTTAATTAGAGATTTCTTAGAAAAAGAACAGCTTTTATTAACTTTAATTGATGAGAAATTACAGATAACTTCTTTGGCCTCAAGTAAGAGTAATTATGTTGAATTTTTAGGGTATTATATACGAATTTCTTTTCAGCAAACCGGAATAAGTCCCAATTTTAATATTACTAATCTACAAGTTAGAGAACAGATTAGAGATGCTGCTTTGATCCCACCTGAGATAAATGGTACTCATTCTGAAGGTAAATATATGCGTACTAGATTTGTTGAAATATTAATATCTAAAAAGGTTATTAAAGAATGACTTATTTACAAAGGATTGGCCAATGCAGAAGGTAAAGGAAGATATGTTGGAAAGTGAATTTATTTATCAGATGTTGAAATTATATTACGTTATAATAGTGTTATTAAATATCTTATAGAATATTATAATCTAGACCTTAATAATAGCAAACTTCATGAGGCTGTTTATATTATAAAATATTCTTTTCTTCATACCTTGGCGGCCAAACATAGAATGAGTTTAAATCAAGTATCTAAAAAATATATCTTGGGGTGTATTGCGACATGAGGTCGTAGTTAGTAATGGAGTGAAATACTCTCAGGATTGTTCTGTCCTGACCCTAGCTAGACATGCGTCCGAAGTAATTTGGAGGTGTGAAGCTCTAGCGACAATGGAGTAACGTCTTAGGGTAAATATAGGCTATGGCAAACGTAAGTGAAGATATGGTTGAGGCATCGTAAAAGGTGACATCGTCCTTCGGGCTCTGAGTCCAGAGAGATGTAATGGAATTGGAAGGATCCGTCTATGCAGGTGAATCAGAACCAACAAGAATTCCACGGTGTATAGTATCTGCCTAAGGCTTATGATAAATCGTACTAACTACGGAACATGGTAAGCCCTGTAGTTCCTTTAATCGGTAAACTAATGGTTAAAGAGGTCGAATAATAGCGGAATAAAGGAGTAGTGACCCTCCGTAAAATAAGATATCGACTATAGGGTATGGGAGAAGTTAAAAAGCAAATGCTCGAAGTAATGTTCGAGATAAGATTGAGAAAAGGCCACCAAAAATGGAGTTGAGGACTAACAACAGACCACCAAAAATGGAGCTGACTCAGAATTAATCAAGTCATTTAAGAATAGATCACCAAAACTGGAGTTGAGAGCAATCAAAAAGACCACCAACAATGGAATTGACTAAAATTAACAAATTTATTAGGAACAGATCACCAAAACCGGAGTTGAGAGGAATCAAAAGGACCACCGAAAATGGAATTGACCTATAAATGACAATTAAGGAAATATAATCTAAGACGAAAGTCTGCAGACTTGACTATCAGTGTCCTAACTTGATTGATAATAAAAATGGGGTAAAAATTTCAGCCCAGGAACAGAATTAGTGAACTTTAATTCACGGTTATAAAGCAGTATGATAGCAATATCACCGAAATACCCATTATAAATATCAATATTCAGAAGGTGAAGCATCCGAAAGGATGAATCCCGGTAGATGAAAATACGACTCTACGAAACGCTAGATAGAGAAGTAATCTACCGATAGGAGGCTCGAGCCGTATGCGTTGAAAGGCGCACGTACGGTTCCGAGGGGGGAAAGTCTCGTGAGGGACAGACCTACCCGGCAATCAAGCACAAATTTATTTATATTAAATAAGTAGTCCGCTTTCCCCCCCCCAAATATTTATATTTGGGGGTATATAAATATGGGTGGAGGTGCGTTTCGTAATTATCATGGTAGTGCTTTTCTACTCCAACTATAAAAAAAAAATAATCTAGTTTAATTAGTCTTATGTTCTAAATTGATTTGGAGAGCCGTATGCAGGGAAACTTGCACGTACGGTTCGGAGGGAGCTATCTTGTATATTAATTTTTTTGATATTAAATCTTAATTTATGCAAGATCTGCGACCCTACTATTTAAATGTGATAAAAGAAACTTTCTTTTATCCTTCTGAGTATATGGTTAATCCTGCTTTTAAAGATTTAACAATTTGGGGAACTATATATGATAAAAATAATTTTTTTATTAAAGATGTTAATTTTAATTATAGTAATGTTGTTATATCTAGTACCATTGCTTTTACTATTTCAACGATTACATTAATTATTTTATTATTTATGTTTATTTCTAAAGAATGATTAAGTATGGGAGCCATATTGGCTTATACACTTGTAATTTCATAGTGAGTAGTTTAACAATTTTATTAATTATTATAGCTATTATAGCTGTTTTATTTTTAGTCCTTAATTTTATTTTAGCCCCACATAATCCTTTCTGTTTTTTAATTTGTAAAATTAATAGTAGGGATAAACTATCAAATTCCGGGAACTCCTTAAAGCTTTTGATACTAAACTGTATATTAAAGTATACTAGTGGATGACTTAATCAATCATGTATAGTAACAATTCAAAAGATGATCGAAAGAGAAATAGGTAATCGTGGATCTAAATCAGTTGTAAAATCCTATTCTGCAACTGTAAATGAACAACGAGTATACGGTAGTTATATAAGAAATCTTATATTAAGATGTACTCTAGTGGGTTTTGAAAAAAATTATCTAGTCAATTCACCATCTAACCCTATAATATTTAAAAGAAATTATTCTAAGTTAAATTCTATGCTAAATCCTTGATATGTAACAGGTTTTGTCGACGGGGAAGGAAGTTTTATGCTAACTATCATTAAAGATAAGAAATATAAATCAGGTTGACGTACAGTTTGTAGATTTTCAATAAGTTTAAATAAAAAAGATTTAAATTTATTAAATAATATCAAAGATTTTTTTTGGTGTAGGTATTGTATCATTAATGGGTAAAGATTCTATTCAATATAGGATTGAAACTTGAAATGATGTGGCCGTAATAATTAAACATTTTTATAAATACCCATTAATCACTCAAAAACAAGCAGACTTTTTATTATTCAAATCAGCTTATAACTTAATTATTAATAAAAGTCATCTAACAGAAAAGGGATTGTTGGAGCTTATATCTTTAAAAGCTGTAATGAATAGAGGTTTAAGTGATGACTTAAAATTAGCTTTTCCTAATTTAGTTTTTGGTTTAAGACCTGTAGTATCCTTAGTGAAAATAAGTGATCCTTGGTGATTAGCTGGTTTTACGGATGCAGAAGGTTGTTTTAGTGTGGTAGTATTTAAATCTCCAACTTCTAAGTATGGGCTTGCGGTTAAATTAAGTTTTATTTTAACTCAGCATACTAGAGATGAAAATTTAATCAAAAGTTTAGTTGAATATTTTGGATGCGGTAATATCAGTTTTGATGCTATAGGTACTATTGAATTTAAAGTCACTAGTTTTTCTAATATAAAAAATGTTATTATTCCTTTTTTTATTAAATATTCTTTACAAGGTAAAAAAAGATTAGATTTCGATCTTTTTAAGGAAGTGGTAAAATTAATGGAAAAAAAGGAACATCTAACTCAAGAAGGACTATATAAAATAGAAAAAATTAAAAATGAAATGAATTCGAAAAGAAAATAACTTAAGAATAATTAATTAAATTATAGGTATGATAACTTTTGACTTTTACGTACCAAGAAAAGGAATCGGCTTTTGAGTGTGGATTCCATTCTTTTTTACAATCTAGATCTCCTTTTAACGTTACTTTTTTCGTGTATGGGATCTTATACCTTATTTTTGATTTAGAAATTATTTTATTATATCCTTATGCTGTAAGCATGTACGAGAATGATATATATGGACTTATTGTTGTTATTATTTTCACATGTATTATTAGTATTGGATTTATTTATGAAATAGGTAAAAATGCGTTAAAAATTGCTAGTAGACAGGATAAATCCTTTAATTTTAATTCTAAAGTTTCATCAGGTCCTAGTCACATTTATTATTTAGATTAAAAATTAACAAAAATAGAAAAGTAATTATTTAGTCCTTTTTCCCTATCCCTCTTCTCCTCTTAATAAATTATTTAATACTTGAATAAGTATTAAATAATAGTTATTTTTTAAGTGAAATATCTTTTATAACTTTTTATTATTCATTTTGCATAAAAATTTTTTTGCGTTATATATATCTTTTTTTTTTTATTATATATTATTAATAATAACTAAAATAATGATTCAAGTAGTTAAATTTATTCAAATAAGATTAGCTACTACGGGTCTAATAGGATCAGGCATAGAAATAGGAATAGTTTTTGGTGCATTAATTTTAGCTACAACTATAAATCCATAATTAAGAAGTCAATTGTTTTCATATGTAATTTTTAGGTTTTATTTCAGAAGCTATAGGTTTATTTGCTATAATGATGGCTTTTTTTATTAATATACGTTGTTTAAAATTATCTAAAAATATTCTATTTTTTTTTTTTTAGAAATTTTTGATTGTATAATAATAATAATATGTTTTTTAATAATCTAATTTTTAATTTTGATGCTCCTACATCTTGAGGAATTTTCTTTCAAGATAGTGCAACACCTCAAACTATTTTTATATTTGTGTGTATATGTTTATACACAATTATATTATCTAGGAAATTTAAGTTTAGGGGGGTGTAAACTGCCAAATTCCGGAAATATCCTAAAGTTTAAGATACCAAACAATATATGAAAATGTGGCTGAGTTAATTACTTAGGTATGGTAATAATGCTTAAAATTTGTGAAAACAAAATGGATAATCGCGGATCTAAGTCAGCCACAGCTATAGCTGTGGCTGTAAAAGAGCAACGAGTAAATGGTAGTTGCATTGGAATTAAACCTCCAGTGTTAAGATGTACTCTAATGAGTTTTGAAAGAAACTTAAATATCAAAATCCTTACTACTCAAATAGTAAATAAATCTAAATTTTATTCAATATTATGTAATAATAGTGCAAATTTAAAAATGGATCCGAATTTTTTAACAGGCTTTACGGACGGTGAGGGTAGTTTTATATTAAGTATTACCCAAAGTAAGAATTGTAAATTAGGTTGAATTGTTAAACCAAGATTTCAAATTAATTTACATGAAAAAGATTTACATATTTTAAAATTAATACAAAATTTCCTTGGAGTAGGTCGTATTGATAAACAAAATTCCAATTCATATCAATTAAGAATTGATACTTTAAAGGGAATTGAGCTAATTATAAATCATTTTGAGAATTATCCTTTAATTACACAAAAATGAAGTGATTATCAACTTTTTAAACAAGCTTATTTTTTATGATCTAATAAGGAGCATACTACACCGGAGGGTTTACGTAAATTAGTGGCTGTTAAAGCTACTATGAATAAAGGTTTACCTTCTAGATTAAAAGAAGCATTTCCAGATATAATTCCTGTATTTAGACCTGTAGTGGATAATATTAATATTTATAGTCCTTATTGATTTACAGGTTTTGTTAGCGGAGAAGGTTGTTTTATGGTAAAAATAAGAGAAGGAAAAGGTAGTTCAAAAATTATTATTGAATTAGTTTTTCAAGTAAATCAACATTTACGTGATAAAATTTTAATAGATAGTTTTATTGAATATTTAAAATGTGGTAAAGTATATAAACATTCTGCTAATGCTATTGTATTTAGAGTTTCTAAATTATTAGATATTAATAATACAATAATTCCTTTTTTTAATGAATACTCTATAATAGGTGTAAAGGCTAAAGATTTTAAGGATTTTTGCTTAATATCGGATATGTTAAAAAAAAAAGAGCATTTAAATAAAGAAGGTTTAGATAAAATCCGTGAAATAAAAAAAAATATGAATAAAGGAAGAGATCTGATAGATGAATAATTAGATTTTTTTTTAATTTAAGATTTACTATTTGAAAGTTAAATTTGATAAATGCCAATGGAAGGTTTAATTGAATTACATAATAACATTATGTACTACTTAGTTTTAATACTATTTGGAGTAGCTTGAGTATTATTTTCTATAGTATATAATTTTATAGAAAAAAAAGCTCCTATTGAGAAGTGGTTGTGTGAACCACTGGTATGGGAGTATACGCTATCAAATTCCGGAAACATCCTAAAGCTTTTGATATCAAACCAAATATTAAAATATTTGTCTAGTCAAATTAATAATTTGGTTAGGGTAATAAGTCAAAAGATTTGTGAAAACAAAATGGACAATCGCGGATCTAAATCAGCCACAGCTATAGCTGTGGCTGTAAAAGAGCAACGAGTAGACGGTAGTGGGCAAGAATTACTTATTAATAGTAGTACTTGTTTAAGATGTACTCTAACAGGTTTCGAAAGAAATTGTCAAATCAATAACATATCTAAGCAAATATACAAAAGATTTTTTAGTTCAATTAATACAAATAAACCTGATCATACAGAATTAAATTTAAAGATGAATCCTTGATTCTTCACAGGATTTGCGGATGGTGAAGCTTCTTTTATTCTTTATATACAGAAAACTAGTAATACAAAAATAGGTTGAGCTACTTGAGTAGGTTTTGAGATTAATATAAGTGATAAAGATTTATCCATTTTGAAAGATATTAAATCTTATTTGGGCATAGGAAAAATAAATCAAAAATCAGATGGATCTTGTGTTTATTATATTAGATCTTTTAAAGAAATAAAAGTATTATTAGATCACTTTAAGAATTATCCATTATTAACTCAAAAATTCGCGGACTATTTACTATTTAAATCTGCGTTTGAAATTATAGAAAAAAAAGAGCATTTAACTCCAGAAGGTTTTAATAAAATATTAGCCCTTAGAGCTTCTATGAATAAAGGTTTACCTCCTAAATTAAAAGAAGCTTTCCCCAATATTACTCCTGTTGTAAGACCTAGTGTTTTGGATTCAAAAGTTTGGGATCCTAACTGATTAGCAGGGTTTACTACTGCCGAGGGTTGTTTTTTAGTAAGAATAATTGACAAACCAGATGCTAAACCTCAAGTACGGTTAGAATTTAAATTAATTCAACACATTAGAGATGAACAATTTATAAGAAGTTTAGTTGATTATTTAAATTATGGTAAAATTTACATTGATGAAAGATCCGTAGTTTTTATTGTTACTAAATTTAGTGATATTAATGAAAAACTTATACCTTTTTTTGGCAAATACCCTATTCAAGGTATTAAGCAATTAAATTATTTAGATTTTGTTAAAGTAAGCCAATTAATTTATAGTAAATTACATCTTACTAGTAAAGGTGTCAAATTAATTTCTAAGATTAAATCAGGAATGAATTCCGGAAGATTATAAATTTATTAAGAACTTACAAGAGCTCATCTCAAAAAAAATTTTTATATGTATATTTGTATGATAAAGTTGATATAAAATTTTGATTTCTCATAAATATTTAAATCATGGTAAAGAATTTGTGCCTATTCAAAAGTGTTTTAAGACTAAGAATTTTACCATTAAAGATAATAAAAAATATATACGTTTATATAGTACTACTCCTAATTCAGAAATTATTAGTGAAAAATTTTACGAAGATGCTTTTTTAATGCAAAAATCTATTATAAAAGATAATGATAATAAATCTGGAATTTATAAATGAACTAATAAATTAACAAATGACATTTACATAGGTCAATCTATAAATTTAGGAAGAAGATTTATAAGATATTTTAATATCAGTTATTTACAAAATAGAGGAAGTCTTGTAATAAATAGAGCTTTACTTAAATATGGTTATTCTAACTTTTTATTAGAGATATTAGAATATTGTGATATAGCTGATTTAACTAAAAGAGAACAATATTATATGGACAAGTTAAATCCTAAGTATAATACCTTAAAAATAGCTGGTAGCTCTTTAGGTTATAAACAAAGTGAAGAAACTAAAGTAAAAATTAGTAAAGCCTTAAAAGGAGTATATACTGGGGAAAATTCCGCTTTATATGGCCGTAAAATGAGTGAGGAAACTAAAACACTAATGCGTTTAAAAAAATTAAAGGAAAAAAATAATTTTTATGGTAAATCTCACAGTGAAGAAACTAAAGAGTTAATTAGACAAAAAGCATTAGGTAGAAAATATTCTGAAGAAACTTTATTAAAATTGAATTTGAGCAAGGGTTATCCTGTTAACATTTATGAAAAATGTGATTTAGATGGATTTAAATTAATAGGTAGTTTTATTTCAAGAAGAAAAGCTGCTAATTTTTTAGGTATTAGTAGTAATACTGTAAAACTGTATATAAATTCAGGTAAAATATTTAAAGATAGATATAAATTTTCGTCTAAGTAAACTTAAAAAAACTATGAATAAAATTTCACTGTATGCTGGAAACTCCTAAAGCTTTTAGATACTATAGAGCCAAAATAAGATAGATGGGCTTTAAAAGTGAAAACTCTAAAGGATGAAACAATGGACAATCAGCAGGAAAATTGAGGAGATTTAGTGTTTAATTTCCAAAAAAAAATGTTCCTTAGAGACTAGACGTGAAAACCATTTATGGTAAGATATAGTCCAGTTAAATATGAAAATATTTATGTATTTTGTCAGGTAAGCGTCGTTGATTATTTTCGATGAAAGATAATCTTTAGAAAGTATTTATATTTATTTTGCCTGGTTTTATAACAAGTTTATTGATAATAATAATGATAATAATGAAAATAATATAGAGATTAAAGATAAAAATATATAAGAGTTAAAGATAAATTTCGAGCTTCCGGTTATATTAATCTTAATATATGTTATTAGTATAGTTAAGTTATTATTAAAAAAAAAATCAAATAAAAAAAAAATAAATCCGAAAATAATTAACGATCTATCTAGCAAATATTGACATTAATCGAGCTTGTATGAACTATTACACCTATTTATTAAAATCTTATAATTGGGTATAAACTGCCAAATTCCGGGGAAGTCTTAGTAATTTCTGATACCAAGCAATGTTTATAAATGTGGCCCCGGTCAATCACCGGGGGTAAGGTAATAAGTCAGAAAGATTTCATTTTTGAGATGGAGATAATCGCGGATCTAAGTCAATTGTATAATAGTTTTTAACAATTGTAAAAGAGCAACGAGTAGACGGTAGTTACATTAACTTAAAATTTAATAAGCTAATGTTAAGGTGTACTCTATGGAATATAAATAATTTCAGAATATATTTGAAAATAAAATTTCTTTTGCACCTCGTGTGAAAAAATTTAAAACCCTAATTTTTAATAGATCTTATTCAAGTTTATCTAGTTCTAATGCTTTAATAGATAAAGCAACCAATTCTAAATCTAATATGGACCCTTGATTTGTAACAGGTCTTATAGATGCGGAAGGTTCATTTACGGTTAATGTATTAAAAAGCTCTTCTACTAACACAGGTAGAAGCGTTAATGCTAGATTTAAAATTACTACACATATTACTGATTTAGATCTTATGTTAAATCTAAAAATATTTTTAGGGGGCATAGGAAAAATAGTAATATTTAAAGATACTTGTACTTATCGTGTAGATAAACTAAAAGATATACTTGAGGTAATTATCCCTCATTTTGATAAATATCCTCTTGTATCACAAAAGTTAGCGGATTATTTTTTATTTAAAGAAATAGTCGGACTAATGGAAAAAAAAGAACATTTGACATTAGATGGTTTGAAACAAATCTTATCTTTAAAAGCCTCATTAAATTTAGGCTTATCCGAAGAGTTAAAAGATAATTTTCCAGATATAAAAGCTGTTAAAAGACCTTTAATAATAGGTAAAGATATTCCCTCAGCATCTTGAGTAACTGGTTTTACTACTGGTGATGGAAGTTTTTATTTAGTTATAAGGGCAAATAAATTAAATGAAATACCTAGAACAGATATAGGATTTTCAATATCTCAACATTCGAGAGACAAGCTATTATTAGAAAAATTTATTGCTTTTTTTAATTGTGGAAGAGTAAAAAAAGATTCTAGATATGAAGTATACTATTATGTAGTTACTAGTATTAAAGATATATCTAAAAATATCATTCCTTTTTTTAATAAATATAATGTTAAAGGTGTTAAATCTTTAAATTATACAGCTTGATGCGAGGGAGCTGAAATAATTAAATCTAAAGCTCACCTATCTAATAAGGGTGTAGAACGTCTTCGTAATATTCAAAGTAAAATGAATAGTAAAAGATCAGATTTTGAAGCTTAAAATATATTTTTTTATCTGGAGTAAGGACAGGTGTGTTACAAAACCTGTTTAGGGTTATCTTTATTTTTATAATTTTATTTATAACAATATTATGCTTATATAATTTACTTAATCTGAGGCGAGCGCTTCGTTGCGCCGCCACAAAATTAGTCTTAATAAATTAACTTATTTATAAAAGATTTATATATTATTCATTTAATTTATTAGCTATTCTAAATTATTATATTGCATGGCTTTAGTTTTAATATTAATTGCTTTCCCTTCTTTTAAATTATTGTACCTTATGGATAACCAGTTTTGTCCATCTTATTTATACTGGTAATTTCTATTACCTTTATTTATATGATTAAAGAGAATGAATTTCAAGAAAAACTGAAAGTGTTATATTATACTCTTTCTTAGTTAATTTGAAGCGAAACTTGTAAAATTTATTTTATATTCTTAATTATACAAGAACGTTCAACGACTGTAAAAATAAAGCAAGAAAAAAGAAAATATCTTATTTATTTTTATTATAACACAAAAGATTAAAAAATCCAAAAATATTTTATTGGTACGTGTTATTTAAAGTATTCTCCGTTAAATAATTTAAGACTTATATGTGTATTATAAATAAATTTGACGATGACATAGTCTGAACCATATTGAAAGATATGGAATTTAATAACAATCTTGGATATTAATAAGAGTTCTACAAAGTTAGTCTGTATTAAATACCTGAATAGTAGACATGAATTCCAAAATATACTTACTTATTTGTCAGCAAGAAATTATAGTACTTTATTAAAAACCGCCCCTTCCCGTACCGTAAGGACGGACGGGGCCCCCTCATGTGGACAAAGTCCATTAATTTTATCAGACTCTAGTGATAAAGAAAATACAAATTTTTTTGAATGGTTAAGTGGTTTTACAGATGCTGAGGGATATTTTTATATTGTTGCAGGTAAATCTTATTCTTTTAGATTTCAAATTAATTTGCATAAAGATGATCTAAAAGTATTACATTATATTCAAGAATCTTTAGGTTTTGGAGAAGTTAGATCATATAAAGATTTTTCATCTTTCACTGTAACTAGATTTAAAGATATATCTCAACTTATAAATATTTTTGATACATACCCTCTTCAAGGTTCGAAATGACTTAACTATAAAGATTTTGTAGAAGCCTTTAAACTTTATACCGATACAGATCGTAGTGCCGAAGTATTAGCAAAAATTATAGATATTAAAAATAATATGAATAGTTTAAGATCTGATTATTCTATATCTGAATATAAAGTTATTAATCTTACTCCTTACTGATTATTAGGATTTATAGAAGGTGATGGTAGTTTTAGTATTAATAAACGTAATCAATATAGATTAGATTTTAGTATGAGTCAATCTTATACTAATAAAGATCTAATGAAAAGTATCAAAGTGTATTTAGAAAACTTGCCTAATACGGAAGGTAACTATGAAGGTGCAATAGGTATCTCTGATGTTAGTATTAATAAACCAAATCAAAAATCTACTACTAGGATTGAAACTGCGCGTATGTCTTATATAACAAATATTTTTATACCCTTTTTAGAAAGTTTAACTTGACAAAGTAAAAAATATTTAGATTTTCTAGATTGAAAAAATATTTTGAAATTAAAAGAAAAAGGTCATCATCTTTCAGAAGAAGGGATTAATTTAATAGAGCTTATTATTAGTCAAATGAATAATAATAGATTATCTACATCTAAAACTGTTAAACATAAAGACAAAAATAGAGACAGAGAACTATTATTAAATCATATTAATAATATGCTAAAAGGTCCCTCAAATTTTGAGACAAGAAATGGAAGATTATTCGTAATTTCATTAAATAAATATTATCATTCTTCTCGTGTAAATAAAAATGTAGTAATAGTAGATGAAAAAGGTAATAAATTACATTCTTTTCATTCTTTGGCTGAATGTGCCGAATCCTTAAGGATTCTCTCTAGTACAGTTTCTAAAAGAAAAATTCGAAATATACCTTTTTTATTAGAAAATAAAACTGTTTACATTAAAGAAGATGAAGATAATGAATAACGCACTTTATCTTTTCAAACCAAACTTTTTACTCATTTCTAGAAACTACAAATATGTTTAGCTATATTATAGGAAATTAAATTAATTTTAAGAATTAATAACACAATTGGAAATTAACGATCCATCTATGACAGTTTTAGCTCAAGGTCTTATAGGTGGCCTAAAATTATTTGTGTTATATGTTTTATATAAAAATAAAAAATACCTATTTATAGGTCAAAAAGAGAATACTTATGTATCAAATAAACTAGCTCAAGTTAAAGATACCCGTTTTATGTCAAATTTACAATTTAAAAGATCATTTCATACAAAAATGAGAGCTTCTAACCGTATAGGTCCACATAATATTGATGTTTTATCTATAATTATAGGTTCTTTGTTAGGTGATGCCTATGCCAACGCTAGAACAGTTGAAGGAACTAGAATTTCATATAGACAAAGCGAAATACATAAAGATTATTTATTTTGATTGTATGAGTTTTATTTTTCTAGAGGTTATTGTTCTGATTTAAAACCTAGAAAATATACAAGAAAATTAAAAGGTAAAGAATATTATGGGTATGAATTTAATACTTTTACTTTTAGAAGTTTTAATTGAATTCATAAATTATTTTATAAAAAAGGAATTAAGTATATCAATCCTAAATTAGAATTATATTTAACTCCTTTAGCTTTAGCTATATGAATTCAAGATGATGGTGGTTGAGCAGGCGGTGGAGTTAGAATTGCTACTAATTGTTTTAAAATAGAAGAGAATAAAATATTGGTTAATATTTTAGGCAATCTTTACGGTTTAAATTGTACAATTCAAAATATAGAAGATCATTATTACATATATATAGTTAAAAATTCTGTCCCTAAGCTTAGAGAGATTGTTTTACCTTATATTTTGCCTAGTATGAGATATAAATTAGGAAGACGTAATAACTAATAAGTATAAAAATTTTTTAATTAACATATAATATATTTAATAGTCGAGATTTTAGAAAAATAAAGTAATTAAATAATAGAGCCATATTTAGTTAACATACTTAAAGTATAGGATTTAGTTTTCTAATTTGCTTAAGATTTTGGTAAAAATCTTTAATAGGAGGCTTATTGCCAGCTATGTACACTTAGTAGCGCAGCGGTTCTTCCTGTTAGGCGACATTAGTGAAAATAGTCAAATACTATTATTTAGTGAATCTTTTTTTTTTATTAATATAGTGTAAGACTATCAGCAGGAATTATTCTCTATTTTTTTATTCTGTTGCAACAGACTGGATCTCTAATGGGTGGTTTAAAAGCTGCTTAATGTACAGTCGACAAAGTTAGTTTTAGCTTTGCACCAATGATACTGAAGCTATCAGTATCCTGATTTCTTAGATCCTAACGGGGATTTCATAGAATTTGATTCTTATATTGTGCCTCAATCTGATTTAAATGAAGGAGATTTAAGAATGTTAGAAGTTGATAACAGATTGATGTTACCTGAATTAACACATGTTAGAGTTTTAGTTACATCTGATGATGTTATACATGAAGTAATTTTTTAAAAAAAAATGAAGTGTATTTTAAGAATCAAACTCCGGGGAAGCCCTAAAGCTTTAGTGACCAAAGTAATAGGGAAACCTATTAGCTGGCCTAGTTAATTACTTAGGGTATGGTAATACTACTAAAGATGATAGAATTTATTTCTGGAAATGGGTAATCGCGGATCTAAATCAGTAATTTTTTATTATTATTACTGTAAAAGAGCAACGAGTAGATGGTTCTTTAACTTTTTATAGTTGGCTAACAGATTAAACTATGTTGAGTTATAAGGTGTACTCTAGTCGCCAGGAAATCTGGTTCTTAGGAGAAAATTTATAAGTAACTTAAGATTAAAGTTAACATAAAATTTGTATTTTTATACTTAAATTATGAGGCGAATTTGATGGGGTTTTATTGATTTATTTTTGTTACAGTTTTTAAGTTAAGAAATTCTTTTAATTTTTTTATCTTTTCGAGAGATATTAAATGTATCTTATCCCTTTTTATTAGAAATAGTAGTTTTAGATCTCATTCTATAGATTCTAAAAGGTTTTATTATGCATTATCGGGTATTAGATTTTATTCTTCTTCTTCTAACAAAACTATTTATAAAGATTATGAGTCTATAACTAGTGATGTTTTAAATTCTTTATTAGAAAATCAACAAGTTTCTATCACAGAAGAGGAATTAAATAACCTAAAAAAGATTTGTGGTGTTAGATTTGATTTACCTCTAGATGATATTACTTATCCTGCTTTTGAAAGCCTAGTAGGTAAACCTAATACTAGAAATCCTAAAACCGGTATTTATATATTTACACACAAAGAATCTGGATCTAAATATGTTGGTTCTTCTAATAGCCTATCTAGAAGATTGAATCAATATTTTACTTTTAAACATTTTAATCAAGAGAATTCAGGCCTATTAATACCTTTATTTAAGAAAGAAGGATTTGAAGCATTTAATTTGTCGATATTTGTTATATCTAATGACTTAAAGGTATCTCCAGTTAAATCTGATTATTTTTATTTATTCTTAGAACAGTATTATTTATTACATGAAGAGTTTAATCTTAATACTCAAAGAATAGTTAATTTTAGAATTAATCAAGGAAAAAATATTTATCTTTATAATTTAGAAGGTAAGATTTTATATTATAGTAGTAATTCTTTAAAAAAATTTATGGATGTTTTACGTACTCATCATGAAACATGTACTAATTGTATTAAAACAGGTGAAAGTTATTTAGATTATTTTAAAATAACAGATACTCCTATCTCAGATGCAATACAATCTGATTTAACCTTGCCTGAATTATTAGAATTATTAGAAAATAAAAGAAAAGAAACTTTAAAGAAACAATCCAAGATAAAATTTAGTAAAGCAATTATGTTAAGAAAAGAAGATGAAGAAGAAATTATAAAATTTAATAGTATAACAGAAACTGTGAGATACTTTGAGAATTTAGGTCTTAAAGTAGATAGAAATAAAATCAGTAAAACATTAGATACAAATAAGCCTTATAAAGGTTATATATTTTTTAAAAGTAAATAACTTAAAAGATATAATGGGGCCCCCCTCACTGGGGGCTATTTTATGTATCGTCTTTTGCTATACCTTCTTTAGCTATTAAAATTGATGCTTACCCTGGACGTTTAAACGAAGTTTCTGTTTATATTAACAGATCAGGTGTATTCTATGGTCTTATGGCCTAAACTATAGTGAACCTGTAGTTATAAACTATCAAATTGCGGGAACACCCTAAAGCTATTATAACCAAGTAAATGTAGTAATATGTTTATGGCACAGGTAATGACTCGTGGTATGGTAAAATCATGATAGATAATTCAATGGGTAATCCGCAGCCAAGCACTTAGTATTAAAATCAAACCCCCTTAAGGGGGTTCCCCTATTAGGTGTGCAGTTCATCGACTAGACGGTAGTTGGTATTATTTTTATTACTATTATAATGCTTAAGGTATAGTCAAACCCCGCCTGAAAGGGTGCAGGAAAGTATAATTAGAATATTTTCTGTTTATTAGATATACAAAATAATTAGTATGTTTAGGGAAAAAATTTTACGATAGTTTGCTAAACTTTTATTTTTATGTAAATAATTATAGTTATTTTAATTAACTGTATTATAAATTATTCTTATAACATATTTAAAGTTTGCTTATTTGAGTATATTATTGCATAGTGTAATTAATCATAGTTTTAGAAATAATTATTTTTTATTAGATAAGCGTATAAGTCTAATGTCTTGTGTTCCTATTGGTCGAACTTTTAGTCCCATTGCTACTAGAGCTTTTAGTACTACTGCTATTAGACGTGCAGAAGATTTTAATCCTGAATCCTTAGCATTAGAACATATTAATAGTGGAAAACCTACCAATGCTTCTGTAATTAATAAAATATTATTAAATCAAGATATCACTATTACTGATTCTAAATTAAAAGAATTATTAAAAGTTGAAGGTGTTGAACTAAATTTATATACATCTAGTTTTCCTTTGGTACAGGAAGATTATAAGCTTTTTTCAGAATTAACTGGAAAATCCAGTTATAAGGGATATTTCGGTGTATACATGTTTATCCATAAGATAACAGGTAAAAAATATGTTGGTTCTTCTAACTTATTAAGACGTAGAATGGATTATTACTTTAAAGGGGATTTTCCTTTAATGGGAAAATTCTTACCTTTACTATCAAAAGAAGGATTAGGAGCTTTTAAATTAATTATATTTAAGTTAGATAAAAACAAATTTAAAGTTAAGGATGCTTTAATTTTAGAGCAATATCATTTATTAAATAAAGAGTTTGATCTAAATACATTAAAAGTTGTTAATACAGGGTCTTCAAAAGGTGAAAGTGTGTATGTTTATGATTTAACTTGTAGTACTCTTTATTATCATGCTAGCTCCAAAATTGAGTTAAAAAGAGTATTAAAAGTTCACCCTGAAACTTGTAAAAAATATTTAGATTCAAACTTACCTTATCTTAAGAGATTTTTATTATTAAGTGGTTTAATATCTACAGCAGTAAAAAGTAATATGTCCATTCCCTATTTACTAGATATAATGCAAAAAGAAAGACAAAAGACTTATACGTTAGGAACTCGAAGAAATATTCCTGTTATATTGGAAATTAAAGATGGAAATACATATGTGGATTCTTGAGGTCAAACTCTAAAATTTGATTCTCTAACTACATGTATTAACTATCTAAGAGACTTAGGGTTAATTATAAAAAGAGAAACTCTTTCTAAATATATAAAAATTGAAAAAGAATTCTATAAATTTTTATGTAAATATTCTTATAACTCTAAACCAGATAACTTTGAAGAAGTTGGATTAATTATTGATGAATATAAAAAATTGTGAAAAGAAGATTTGGCTGTTATTCCAAAGGTTAATCAAAAAAATAAACCTATTTTAGTAAAAGGTCCAGCTGATTTTTCAAAAGAGTTTGAAACTATTACAGATACAATAAAATATTTTGAGTCTATTAATATTAAATTAAATAGAAAATATTTATATGTTCAATTAAAAAACGGAAAACCCTATAAAGGATATTATTTTTATTATTTATAGATCTTTTTGCACTATGAAATACATGTAGGTTAGATATGATAGCTTAATTTTTTTCATAAAATCGTAAATAAATTTGCAATGCTCAGAAATATGTGGTATATTACATAGTAGTATGCCAATTGTTATTGAATCAGTTAGCCCAGCTAAATTTGTAAATTGATTATATAATTACGAATAACTGCAAAACATTTTAATAATTAAGTAAACATACAATTTATAAATTAAAAGTATTATGTTTTGTTATAAAAAAAAATCTCCATAAATTTTTTTAGTTTTAATATTATATTGATTTAATTTATATTATAGAGTGAGGGATTAGGGTGGGAGGTAATAGCTCTATAAAGAATATTAAAAATTTAATATTGAAAAGATAATAAAGAACGGCATGAATGTATTAAAACAAACATTCATTCATTAGCTTGTCCTTCATTAAATATAAAATACCCCCGTGAGGGGGTGCCCCTGTGGGGTTTAAGATTAGTAATGATGTATTAGATATTATTACTGATTTATTATCTTCTAAAGAACATAATAAATTAAAGGACATAATACCTATAGAATTTTATAATTTAACTAAAGATATAAAAAATATGAAATTAAAGAAAGAATTTGTTAAATTAAATGAAATATTACAACCGCCCCTCCGGGGGCCCTAATAGCAATGTGTACGCTAATATTAATATTTTAAGTAATGCTTTAATTTTAAGAAAACTTAATTCATTCTATTTCCCTATATTCATTGATTGAAAAGGAAGATATTATCCTAGAACATCATCGTTCTCATATCAAGGTGGAGATTTATCTAAATCTTTATTATTATTTAATAAAGGTGTTTCAATAAATGAGAAAGGTGTTAAAAGATTAAAATTATATTTAGCTGAATGTTATGGACATACATCTAAAAAATCTTATTTAAATGCTATAAAATAAGTTGATAATAATCTAGATGATATTATTAACATTGATAAGTTAACTTGATTAGATGGTAAAGATCCTTTACAATGTTTAGCTGCTTCTATAGAATTAAAAAAATGTATTGAATCTAAAGATAATATTACAGGAGAATATAATTACATATCACATCTTCCTATTTATATTGATGCTACATGTAATGGTTTCCAACATTTATCTCTATTAAGTTCTGATCAAAATTTTGCGGACGAATTAAACTTAACTGAATCTAAATGATCAGATAAACCTAAAGATTTTTATTCCTTTTTGTTAAACAATTTAATTGGTTATTTTCATTACAATTAAAAAAAGAATTTATATAAAAATATGGAAGAAAAAGAAAGTTTAGAGAGATTAGTAGATATGAATTTACAAAGAAAAATTATTAAAAAAGCTATTATGACTATTCCTTATAACGTATCTCAATTTCAATTAATAAAATATATTAAATAAAATTTTGAAAGAGATAACGTTATTATTAAAAAAATAATTCGGGGGATGAAGTAAAATTATACTCTCAGGATTTTTTTTTTATATGAGTAAAGGTTTGATAACTATTTTAAGTGAGAAATTCCTTAAGTTGTCAGAATTATTAAAATATTTAGATAAAATAGCTGAGATTTGTTGTATTTTAGGTATACTTATTACTTGAACCTTGCCTTCTGGTGTTGAGATAAAACAAAGTTATTTAGAAACACAATCAATAAGAATAAAACCTTTTTCTTATCATAAAAGTACATTCTTACTAAAAGTTAGATCTAAATATAAATTAGATAAGAACAAATAAATTAGAGCTTTTATGCCTAATTTTATACATTCTTTAGATGCATCTTCGTTAGCACTATTAGTAGATTTATTATTTAAAACTAATAATAAACCAGAGATCTTTACAGTTCATGACTGTTTTGCGGTTACAGCAAATAATATAGAAAATATTATGGAAATACTTAAATTAATTTATATTGAAATTTATTCTAATGAACAGTATTTATCTAAACTAGATAAATTTATTAGAGATAGTATTAAAGGTTATTTTTGTGAAGAAGCTATTGATGAAAATAATAACATTAATCCTCGTTTAACTAAAGGTATTAAAAAATAAATTATTAAATTACCAACCCTTTCATTTTTAGATAAAAATAATATAAATTATAATAGTCTAAAAAAGACTAGTTACATTTTAAATTAAATTATATACCGTTTGTAAAAAAAATTTTTATTAAATTAGTTTTTAAACCTCCCTTTCATAGTGATTGGGAGGTTTTTTTTTCTAGCTTTGCTTAGAGACATACCAGAAATTAGTTAGAGATCTAACTTATTCATATAATTAGTCTTTATCTTAGAGTTTAAGGATTTACCCCTCTGAAATGAGTATATCTTAAGTTGTTTACCTTAAACTATATTGCAACTAAGTGTATAGGGACTACTATTAAATGGTGATTCGGGATACCCTAATAAACACCCCTACGTAAGGAGAGGTGTGTGTAGTGTAGAATGGCACTTTCGATTTTCGTGTTTCACTATTTTCAATTTTTTTTTTTAACAAATTAGTTTTCAACACCACTTCCGTGCTTCGCTAATGAGAGAGTGAACTTTTTTTTTCCGTGCTTCGCTTCTCAATATTATTTAATAACTAAACCTAATTAAGATATTAATAATAGTTATCCTCTAAACTTAATGATTGCTAGCAGACTTAATGGTTTAAAAGATTTATTTTACCTATTTGTTCCTTAAACTTATTGATTGTGGGGGGGGGGGGGNCTTATTTATTTAGCGGATGAAACTAATATATTATTATCCGGAATTTGTTTATAATAATATTCTTTTGTAGCTAAGATTTTTTGTGTATAGGGTACTAGATAAATATATAGTACAATACTTATTGTAAAATTAGAGTTTAAATTTTGCAATTAAATTATAAACTTCTTTTAATAATAAGGGTATTAATCTTAATTGGTAAAGACTAACACTACGGATGTTATATTGTAAGTTCGAATCTTACATACCCTTGGCCTACGGGGTTTTTTTTTTAGGCCATCGAATACTATGTTTTTTATTAATTTATTTATATTATGAAATTATCTTTTTTATTATTTATTATTGGGATATTAGGTTTTATCTTCAATAGAAAAAATGTTATATTAATGCTTATATCAATTGAAATAATGTTGTTAGCTATAACATTTTCAATACTTATAAGTTCATTAAATTCAGATGATATTATAGGGCAAGTTTATGCTATTTATATCATTGTAATTGCAGGTGCGGAGTCTGCAATAGGTTTAAGTATATTAGTTAGTTTTTATAGATTAATCTGTTTTTGGTTCTTTTATTATCTATCCTATAGTCAAGTTATTAGTGTAAGACTAAGAAAAGATTGTTATTTAAATCGTTTAAAATTAATGGGTGTAAGAAATTATTCTACTGTGAATAAAAGAATTGCCTCAGTAGACCCTTGGTTTATTTCAGGTCTTTATGATGCTGAAAGTTCTTTTGTAGTTGTTATTTTAAGAAATCCTAGTTATAAAACAGGTTGAAGTGTTCAAACTAGAGTACAAATAAAAATGCATGAAAAAGATAGAGCTTTATTGTTAAAAATTAAAGAATATTTTGGAGGAATAGGTAATATTACAAAACCTAACAAGAATTTAACAGTAGAATATAGAGTATATAGTTTAAATGATATTATAAATTTTATTCTTCCACATTTTGATAAATATCCTTTAGTTACTAAAAAATATACAGATTATCTTTTATTTAAACAAATTGTTTTTACAATGTTAAATAAAGAACATGTTACTATTGAAGGTATTCAAAAAATAGTTAACATTAGGGCTTCATTAAATACAGGTTTATCTGAAAGTTTAAAAGAAGCTTTCCCAAATACAGAGCCTGTGTCAATTAGTGAATTAAATAGTATACTTCAAAAAAAATTAAATTTAGATTGGATGGCTGGTTTTTGTACAGGAGAATCTAATTTCTTCATTACAGTTCAAAAATCTAAAACAAAATCTGGTTTAGCTGTTTCATTGCGTTTTTCTGTAGCTCAACATTCAAGAGATTTATTATTATTAGAAAGCTTTGTAGATTTTTTTGGTTGTGGATACACAGTCAATTATAAAAATCGTTTAATTTGTGAATATATTGTTACAAAAATTGATGATATAACTGAGGTTATAATACCTTTTTTTGAAGAGCACAATATTTTAGGTTCGAAATATATTAACTATTTAGATTTTAAAGATGCAAGTACAATTATCAAAAATAAAGATCATTTAAATCAGGAAGGTTTAGAAAAGATTTTACAATTAAAAAACAAAATGACATCTTTTTATAAAAATACTTCTATAAATAATCATAATTAAGATTTAGGCGCTAAAAATTTATGATCAAAAAAGGTGAAATAAACTTTCATCTAGTCTTATATTTAAAATATTAAGGCGAAACCTTCAAATTACGGGAAACTCTTAAGGACAAATCTACCAAGTTATCATAGTAATATGTTAATGGAACAGGTAATGACTCGTTGTATGGTAATAACGGTTTGTATGAAGAAATAAAATAGAATATCTGTAGCCAAGTACCATTTTTGTAAAAAGAAAAGGGTATGCAGTTCATCGACTAAACGTAGGTTGGTTAATAATTATTTTGCTAATTATTGGCTTAAAATATAGTCAGGCATAATTTAATAGTTATGGTAATACCTCAGCCTACCTAAGGAGTAATTTCTATGGTAAAGAGGGAAAACGAAGAGGAGACGTTTATATCGAAACAGAATAATGTACTTAAGTATTATTATTTTTCCTATTTTAGGAAGTATAGCTTCCGGGTTTTTTGGAAGAAAAATAGGTATTAGTGGTTCACGTTTAATAGGTTGCGTTAGTATTATTATTACTACAATATTAGCCATAATAGCTTATTTTGAGGTAGGGATGAATAACAATCCTATAATTATTCATATATTTAAATGAATAACAAGTGAATCTTTTAATATTGAATGAGCTTTCCATTTTGACAGTCTAACAGTTTCTTTTGTGAATCTCTTAATATTTTTAGGAGAAATGGTAGCTGTGTTGGTTTTAATACAACTATATAAGTTAATATTTATTTGTAAATTTAAAGTTAATATATTAGATAATTTAACTGTAAATAAACACTGGTTGGACATAAAATCCGTGCAAAGCGGTAATTTTACGGCTTACGACTATAATACTAAAAGATATTATACAACTATAAGTGATAATTCTTTATTGGCTTTCAGTTCTTTTGATTCTAATTTTCTTCAATGATTTGTCGGATTTACTGATGCTGAAGGTAATTTTTCTATTGTCCCTAGATCAAAAAAAGATAAATCTACTGTTTCTACGTTTTCATTTATGTTTAAAATAGGTTTACATAAAGATGATGAAATGGCTTTAAGACTTATTAAAGATAAACTGTCTATAGGTAGTGTGCGTATATATAAAGATGAGTGTACTTTTATTGTTAGTGACAAAAAAGGTATCGCTCTGTTGATTGATATATTTGATAAATACCCTTTAAATACTACAAAATATCTAGACTATTTAGATTTTAAAGAAGCTTACAATCTATATCATAATAATAGTAATAATTTAAAGTCTGACGGGTTAAAAGATTTATTAATAGAATTAAAAAATAAGATGAATACTAATCGTATTAATTTTGAAAGACCTGAAAATTATGAGATAATTATTACCAAAGACTGATTATTGGGATTTATTGAAGGTGACGGGTCTTTTTTCTTAAGAAGAGATAATATAGTTCCTACCTTTTCTATGGAATTATCTGTAGTTCAATTATCGGTTTTAATAAAAATAAAAGAGTTTTTAGAAAATAATTTAGGTTTTGATAAATATTCTTTATATAAATTAAAAAATTCATCTATTATAGCGGTAACAACAGCAAAAGCTAGATCTCTTAATAGTAAAGGTAGTGTATCTATTACTATAAAAAACAATAATGTATTACATAACTATTTTATACCATTTTTTGAAGATAGAAAATTTTTAACTAAAAAAGGTATGGATTTTAATGATTTTAAATTGATTAGCCATGCAGTTTATATAGGGGCACATAGAGATGAAAAAATAAGATCTTTGATATTAGAATTATCTAATACCATGAATAATTTTAGGTTATCTACTTATAAAGAAACAGTTAAACTTATGAGTCAAGAAGAAATTAATAAAATAACTAGGGCAATACCTACGGTAGAAAATTTATCAGATGGTAGAGTAATTGATAGAATTACCGGAAAATTACTACATAGATTAGTTAGTTGTGTATATGAAATATTTGAAGAAGATGGAAGTTGCTATTTAGCTAATTCTTTAACTGAGGCTGCTTCTATAGTAGGATTATATTCTGGTACTTTAAGTAAATGTTTAGATGTTGAAGCTTTAAGTGCTTCACCTAAAATTGAGTTTTTTAAAGTTCAAAATTATCGAATACGTAGAGTTAGGGTTTTTGTTCCAACTGAGTAGTTTTATATTATTGTTGTTTTATGTAGAGTTGTTTTAGTTAAAGGTAACATAATAAGGATTTAAGTTGTTTTAATAGATATTAGGGAGGGGGCGGGCTATATTACCTAACAATTAAAGGCTGTAGGCCTAAAAATATAACAAAGTTAGCTTAACTAATTTACAATTACTATGGGTTGGGCTAGTGCAAGCTAGCTACAATTTTATATTACTGCATATTTTAGTTTAAATAAATTAAAAGGGCCCCCCCCCGTGCGATTTCATATCGCTACGGGGGTTTCTTGTTAATTAATCTTTAATAATAACAATGATAATTACAAATAAAAAATTTTGTTTTTGAATAAAAATACCGTGCTCCGCGGCTCCGCGGCTCCGCGGCTCCGCGGCTCCGCTATTATAAGAATGGATATTATTATTTATACTAAACATAATTAAGGATAGAAAATAAATTAAGCAAGATTATAATCAAATAATTTATAGACTTATATAAAAAAGAGGTGAAAACGGTTAATGAGGATATACTTAAAGACCGTCGGCAGTTATAAATGTCGCTACAGACTGGATCACCGGGGTTAGGCTGAAATGTCTGTCCAAATGTACAGTCGAACTTTAGAATGAGTGCGATATCATAGGGAGGAAATATAATCTAAAAATTACGCACAATAGATAGCTTTTACACAAAAAGTATAAACTCCTAAGTAAAAATTTTTACTCTGAGAATCTATTCCTAGAAAAATAGGTGATTTTCAGGCAAGGTTAACTAAAGTTGTTCTATGCTTTTAAATATTAACGAATTAATTAAACAAAAATATTTTTTTAACTTAATAAGTTCGACTGAGTTACAGTCAAAAGTTGAGATTCCTAGTAGATCTTTTAATTTTAAATCTTTTAATAGTAAATTTTCAGAATATTATCCAGATAAAAAATTACCTAGTAAAGAATTTTTGGAATGGTTTATTGGGTTTACAGAAGGTGAAGGTAGTTTTACAGTGTCTAAATATGGTAAATTACTCTTAACTATATATCAAGCAACTTTAGATATTCAAGTTTTATATTATATTAAAGAAAATTTAGGATTTGGATCTATTGGTAGCGTTAATGATAAAGTAAGTCGTTTAGTAATTTATGACACTAAAAATATTTATCTATTGTGTCTTTTGTTTAATGGTAATATGGTTTTACCTACAAGAAACGCCAGATTTTTAACATTTCTTTGTGCTTTTAATGAAAAACTCTTAAAAAAAAATATATTTTCACCTATCGTACCAATAATGGAATATGTTAAACCCAGTTTAGATGATTGTTGATTATCAGGTTTTACAGATGGAGAGGGTTGTTTTACTATTTGTTTTTTATCTACAAGTAATAAATTCCGTTATATATACTTATTAACTCAAAAAGGTGTCGCTAATAAAGCTGTTTTTGAACATATTTTAAGTTTATTTGATTGCCATGGTCTTGTTTCTTGTCGTAGTAATAAAGATTTGGATGTATGAGATTTAAGAATTAATGGATTAAGGAATTGTACTGCACTTTTCCCTTATTTTGATAAATGAAGTTTAAGAACAAAAAAATTACAAAGTTATCTTAAATGAAAAGAGATTTATCCTAGATTAGTAAAAGGGGATCATTTAAAGGCAGATACAAGACAAGAATTAATAGATCTTGCTAAAAAAATAAATAAGTTTGATTAATTTTTACATGAAAGTAAAAGGGGAGGGTTAGTTTAAGCTATTAGAGTTATTAAGTTATTAGTAAAAAATAAAGTTCTTAATAATGAATACATTTGTATACCTTACTTCTAGTTTTAAAAATTTTTAATATTATTTAGTACAAGAATCTGAAAGATACGGTGCCCCCTTTTTTTTTTGCGCTCCAGGGGTTATTTTTATACATGAAATAATTAAAAATTTTTATCGCGATATCGGTGGAACGGTCAAAGCTACTTTGTAGTAAGACCGTAGGTTTCTTTAAAATCTTTAGAAATCTCTACAGACTGGATCACTGGTAGGTGGCTTAAAAGCTGCTTAATGTACAGTCGGGCTGCTCAATATATTAAATTTATTATAACCAAATACGTTTTATATTCTAAAATAATTTATAAATTAAACGTCAAATTAAATAGTTTAATGTTTATATAGAAAATACTTAATTACAAGTTTTATTTAGTCCCCGGAATCCAGGGGCTAACATAAACTATAGTTCTTATTTTTTTTTAAGTGATTAAGTTGTTATATAATAAATGAGCAGTTGACCTGTTTTAATTATTAGTTCTTTAGTTCATTTATATAGTATAGGCTATATGGATAACGATCCTCAATGAGGCCATATTACGGGAAAATATGGTTATGGGGGTGAATTGTTAAATTCCGGGAACGCCCTAAAGTTTAAGATACCAAACAATATATGAAAATGTGGCTGAGTTAATTACTTAGGTATGGTAATAATGCTTAAAATTTGTGAAAACAAAATGGGTAACCGCGGATCTAAGTCAATTATAAATAATAACCAAAAATTTATAGTTGTAAAAGAGCAACGAGTAAACAGCAATTGATTTGTTAATTCTTCTTTAATAAATTTAAGATGTACTCTAAACGGTTTCGAAAGAAATAGTATTAAATTTAAGGATAATAATCCTTTAAATTTTATGGTAAAAATCCCTTCTAAACAATTCGATTTAAAACCTTTTTCTACCAATACCTTTACATCAATCCATCCTAGAGTTTTATCTGGTTTAATAGACGGTGAAGGTTCATTTAGTGTAATAGTGGATAAAAAAAAAACCAGAAAATTAGGTTGAAGGGCTGAATTGAAATTTCAATTAGGTCTATATATTAAAGATCTTAATCTGTTATATAGTTTACAAGAAGGCCTAGGAGGAGTAGGTGTTATTTATTTAAAAAAAGATATGGCTAATTTTTCAATATTTTCAAAAGGAGATCTAAATAAACTTATTATTTTTTTAGAAAAATATCCACTAATTACTAAAAAAGCTGCCGACTTTATGTTATTTAAACAAGCTTTAGAGCTTGTAAATAATAAAGCTCATCTTACTGTTGAAGGTTTAAATCAAATTATTAATATTAAAGCATCAATGAATTTAGGTTTATCTGATACATTGAAATCAGAGTTTCCTGGATATATTCCAGTTAAGAGACCTTTAGTTAATAATCCGGATAATATAGAATTAGACCCTCATTGAATTTCAGGTTTTGTTAGTGCTGAAGGAAACTTTGATGTTCGTATGCCATCAACCAATAGTAAATTAGGTCGTAGAGTACAGCTAAGATTTAGAATATCTCAACATAGTAGAGATCTAAAATTAATGGCAAAAATAGTTAAATATTTTGGTTCAGGAAATGTTTATAAATATGGGGGTAAATCTGCGGTAAGTTTAGGAATAGTTGATTTTACTCATATAACCAAAACAATCATTCCTTTTTTTGAGAAATATCCCGTAATCGGTGTAAAGCATAAGGATTATCTTGATTGATGTAAAATTCATAGTTTAATGGTTAATCGTTTACATCTTACAGTTGAAGGTATAAGTTTAATTGAAGAGATAAAATTAGGTATGAATAGTGGTAGAAAGGTTTAAATAAGTTAAATAAGCCCACGTGCTGAGCACGTGGGGCCCTTTAATTAATTTTTAACTTTTAATAATTAATTGTAAGATAAATTTTATTTTTTGCATAATCAGAGGTTTTTTAGTTATTTAAGTTTATTTACTTTTTGTATGATCATCTTAGTAACAGGTAATAATTACCTGTTAATGTTTGTTGGTTGGGAAGGTGTTGGAGTTTGTTCATACCTTTTAGTAAGTTTTTGATTTACACGGATATTTGCCAATAGTAGTTCTTTATCTGCATTTTTAACTAACCGTGTGGGTGATTGTTTATTAACAGTAGGTATGTTAGTTGTTTTATGAACATTAGGTAAAAAACAAAAATTTAAATTATTACTTTATTTAATAAGTAAGCTAAATCAATATACTAATATTTCTTTTATATATAACCAAAAAAAAATACGTTTAGTCGGAAGCCGGGTTAATTTAACCTCAAGAATATTTACATATCCAACTTTTCGAAATCTAAACCATAGTCAAATGAGACAGTATTCTAGCCTTGGTCCTTATTTAGCTGGTTTAATAGAAGGAGATGGTTATATAGCTGTTCAAGAGATAAATACACAAAAAGTAGTTCACTGGCCCAAAATAATTATTGCGTTTAATGTTCATGATAAACCTTTAGCTGAAAAATTAAGTACTAAGTTAAAAGTAGGTAAAGTGATTGATAAATCAGAGACTGGTCATGTATTATTACGAATTTTAGCTAAAGAAGAAGTTTTAAAAATAATTAATTTAATAAATGGTCATATGAGAACTCCTAAAATAGAAGCATTACATAGAGCTATTAATTGAATAAATCATAAAGATACTAGTTCTATACCTTGTTTAGGTTTAGATAGATCTTCTTTAGATAGTAATGCTTGATTGGCCGGATTTTCTGATGCAGATGGGTGCTTTAGTATTACTGTCTGTGATCGTAAAAAAAATGGGGTATTTTTAAGAACTAGCGTTCAAACTTTTTTTCGTATAGAAGTAAAACAAAATTATTCTAGAGAAGTTTCATTAGAACATGGAGGGTCTAGCTTTTTTCCTATTATGAGTGAAATATCTCATTTTTTAACTGTAAATCTTTACACTAGAACTAGAAAAACTAAAGATAAAGTATTTTATGCTTTTGCGGTAGTAGCTCATAATTACAGAAGTTATGGAATACTTCATGAATATTTTTCTAAATTTCCTTTATATTCTTCTAAATATTTAGCTTATAAAGATTGATGTCTTGTTCAAGAGCTTTATAAAGGATCTCTAACGAAAGAGAATTTGGTCAAAATAAAAGAAATAAAAAGTCAATTTAATAGTAAGCGAAAAGTATTTGATTTTTCACATTTAAAAAATTTTTAGTAAATTGCCGTGGGAGGTAGTAATACCTCTCTTATTATATAACTGTATGCGGGAAACCCCTAAAGTCTTTTTATAGATTATTGTGAAAACTTTTTTTAAAGCGTACACAAAACTTAATAATTAAAAAGAATAGATTTTTTTTTTTCGATAGTTCCGATTTTGTCAGACTTACGTATTTCATATTCTCCTCGTAATCATTATTTGCTTCAGATGGGAAACATGCTGAAGGTGATTAAGGGTTGAGGTGGGAGGGTACGAGGAGTAATAAAAGATATTATACACGGAGTTATTATTAGGTGTTCCTTCTGGACTCTGCGTATTTTATTTGAAACCCCCCCCCTACGGGGGGGTCCCCTTCTTTGGTGAAAAAAAGGTGTATTAGGAGCTAGTCAAAGAAAAATGAAAATGGACAATCCGCAGGAAACTGAAAAGAAATTTAAGGATCCTCAGAGACTACACGTTATACTCCTTATGTAGTATTTATTTAGTTTTTAGCATAAGAAAGTGCTTTATTTATATAGGCAATTTAGATTTATGTATATACATAAGGATGAAGATATAGTCCAATTTATAGTTGAAAGATTATAAGAAAAATTGAATTTAAATTATAGTGTAGTGTATTCAGTGGCTTCTTACATAAATGAAAATGCAATAACTATTATAGGTATTTGTTTTTTAATAGGAGCTATGGCTAAAAGTGCTCAAGTTGGTCTTCACATTTGATTGCCAATGGCGATTCCCATTATAAAAGTCGCAAATGGTTAAATAACAGTAAATGCTTAAATGTATTTATGGTAAGGTTGTACCATAGGATTGTACTATAAGTATAGTAAGAATTAAATCGAATATACTTTTTAAGGTATTTTTATCCGATTGAGATGAAAACGGTCAAGATGTTTCGTAGTTAAGACCGTCGGTGTTTTAATACATCGCTACAGACTGGATCATCTCAGGGTCTCTGAAATGAGGCTTAATGTACAGTCGGAAGTTCTATTTATTTTAGAGGCGTATACGAAGTATTTAGTTTAAATACATATGCCATGAACTTTGGGAGGGTTTGAACAAGTTAAAAGTTTTAATGTCATCTTTTTTATATAAATTAAATATTATTAAACGTCATAATCTTTGTTATAAATCTTTAAATAAACTTAATTATAGTATGTTTAAAGTACAAATCAGAAAAATTCAGGGGGCCCACCCAGCATAGCTGGGGGGCTTCAAATAAAAAATCTTTAATTTGAGTGTATGATATTACTAGTTTATTTTCTAATTCACAAGTGGAAAATTGTTTAGTTAACGGGTCTCCTTTTAAAACTAAAACAGATTGCGCTAATTGTTTAAAAACAACTCGTGGTACTATAACATCTTATTTAGATAGTGATAAATTATTTAAAAATAAGTTAATTTTTAGTTCAATTGAATTATCTAAAGAAAATTTATTTAAAATACCCGATTCTGTTTGAGAAGCGGTTACAGGGGAATTACTAGGAGATGGGCATATTTCTTATGATCCATTAAACAATCCATTAATTAATGGTAGATTAGAATTTACATTTGCATCAAGAATTTTACATTATGTTAATTATTTAAAATTTAATGTCTTGGCTCCAATTTGTACTACATCTAGTCCTACTCCTTGACCTCGAGATAACCCTACTCAGTACTGGTTTTCTTCTAAGCGTATAAGTTATTTAAGTGAATTACACTTATTGTGATATAAAGAAATAAATGGTAATTATATAAAAATTTTACCTCATAACATTGAAGAGTTATTAACTCCAAGAGGTTTGGCTCATTTAGTGATGGGAGACGGTTATTTTTCAGATGGAAGTACTAAGATTTGTACAGATAATTTTACTAAAGAAGAAGTTTTAAGATTAATAGAGATTTTAAAAAGTAAATTTGGGTTAAAAGCTACTTTAAAAAAACGTGTTAATCCAGGTGGAAGTATCAAATGACGTATAAATATTAGTAGATCAAGTATGGATAAACTAATATCTCTAGTTAAATTATATATGATATCTGAAATGCATTATAAATTAGGTTTAACAAAAAAATAACTTTTAAAAAAAATAGATATAGATATTGATATTAAAATAATTTTAAGATATATTACTAATTTGCTCGAGAGGGCTCTCCTTAAACTTCACTATATGCGGGAACATCCCATTTTTAATTTTTGGTCCACTGTTTTAAACTTAGGTAAAATCCAAAAAGAGGGGCAATCCGCAGGAAACTTTTTGTTTAAAGGTTCCTCAGAGACTACATGTGAAGCTATTTATATTAATGATAAGTTTAAATGATGATTTATTGGTTTTACAGAAGGAAAAGGGTCTTTTATTTTAACTAACAATGGTCAATTAGAATTTAAAATTACCCAGTGTAGTAAAGATGCTCAAATATTATTTTATATAAAAAAAGAATTAGGTTTTGGGTCTGTTTCTGTTCTAGATACAACTAATAAAATACATCAATATGTAGTTAGAGATAAAAAAAATATAATTAAATTAATCAATATCTTTAATGGAAACTTAATAACTAAACATAAAATTAATCAATTTAAATTATGAGTAGAAAGGTTTAATATTTTTTATAATACTAAAGAGGCTGAATATATTATATATTTAGAATATAAATGTAAAGTAAGTTTAGATAATGGTTGATTATCTGGTTTTACTGATGGTGTGTCCTACGGATACAGAAGTGATTGTTTTACTTCTTCTATTTTAACATCTAAATTAGGTAAAGAAGTGGTAATAGTAAGGTATGTACTATTTCAAGAAGATGATCAAGAATTTAGTAAAGATGTCGCTAATTTAATTAACGGTTATATAATTCATTTAAAAGATTTAAATGGTTATATTTCGGTTGTTAATATTAATAAATTAAGTAAAATAATTAATTATTTTAAACATTATCCATTAAAAACTAAAAAACTTATTACTTATAGAATATGATTAAAAATTTATAATTTAGTTATTAAAAAAAATCATTTAACAATAGAAGATTTACAAGTTATTAATTCTTTAATTAAAAAATTAAATTTAATCATTAAATAAATAGAAGATATAGTCCGAACAGTAGCGCAAGTTACTGGGTATTTTTGCAGTATTGGTACTTAATAGTATATAGCAGAAATCAACATTTTATTTGCCTACTCCAGTATCTGCATTAATACATGCTTAAAAAGTCTAAGCAGCTTAAAATAGGCATATAATCTGTCAAACTCCGGGGAACTCCGATGTTTAGTATACTAAGTATTTAATGAAAAGTTTAAGTATGGCCTATTGTAATGAGTAGGGTATAGTAATAAGTACTAAATGATGAAAAGAAAGGACAATCGCGGATCTAACCTTATAGTATTTAGGGTTTAAAGCTCCTAATATTATAGGAAAAGAGCAACGAGTAGACGGCAGAGCTTAGGAAGGTTAATCTTTCAAAGTAAGGTGTACTCTAGCAGCCTGGAGACAGGTGGTAAAAATAAATAAGAATAATTATTCTTAATAATTTTACCTTAATTGTATATAACTAGCTTTCCCTTCATGTTATTTATAAAAATAGTTAACAAGGGTAAAGGTTACGAAAACGGCAACTATGGTTACAAAAAAAATTTTTAGTACAAAGTCAAGTAATAAATTAGTATTACATCCTTGATTCATCACAGGTTATACTGATGGTGAAGGAAGTTTTTCTATAAGAATACGTAAAAAATTAAATAGCCTTTTGGGTTATCAGGTTAGTTTAGTCTATTCTATTGTAGCTGAACAAAATCCTTTGAATTTAATTCTTTTAGAAAAAGTTAAGGAATATTTTAATGGTGAGGGTAGTATTAGTAAATCGGCAAACATGTATTCTTATGAAATTTCAGCTGTAAATGCTTTAAATTTGGTTAAGGAACATTTTGAAAATTATCCCCTTCAAACTACTAAATCTGTACATTTTAAATTATGATGTGAAGTTTTAGAGATTATAAAAAAAAAAGAACATTTAACCAAGGAAGGGTTCATGAAAATATTATCTAAAAAAGCCGTTTTCCCTAAAGGGTTATCTCCTAGTTTGTTAGAATCTTACTCTAATATTGTTCCAGTAAATAAACCAGTATTTATCCCTAGTAAAGATAAATTAGATTTTAATTGAATCGCAGGATTTACACAAGCAGATGGAACATTTGGTTTAAATTATATTAAACAATCTAGAATGAAGTTAGGTTATACTTGTCAACCTCAATTCCGAATTACTCAACCGCCCCTTCAGGGGCCCTTTGAACGTGATTTAATCGTTTTAAATAGAATTATTGAATCTATGGGTTGCGGTACTTTAGTTAAACCAAGTGAGGGAAGAGATAGATATACAATCTCTGTAGCAAATTTAAAAGATTTAATTGAGATTGTTATACCTTTATTTAAAACTCATCAAATATATGGAGCAAAGTTGGCGGATTTTTTAGATTTTTGTGAAGGTCTTTCTTTGATAAAAATGAAAGCGCATTTAAATACGGAGGGTTTGAATAAATTACATGATTTAGTAAAAGGAATGAATACAGGAAGAAAATTTTAGAAATGAAATACGCCGTCACTATGTTTTTATACTTTAATTTATTTACTTGACAACAAAAAAGTAGCCGTGGATTAACGTGAGTTAATCTATTATTATACCACTATATGCTGGGATTGCCTTACAGCAAGTTTATTTATATTTTAAGATTCGTCTTAGATAAGATAAATAAGAAAATCTTGTGATTTAGTTTAGAACTTTCTAATCTAAAAAGGGCCTATCAGCAGGAAACCTTTGCAAATGTAAAGGGATCCTCAGAGACTATACGTGATATAACATATGATTTTTATGAGTATTCTTTATTATTACCTCAACATAAAAAAAAAATTAATAAATCGTTTTTAGAGTGATTTATAGGTTTAACAGAAGGATGTGGATCTTTTATTGTACTTAAAAATAAAGTTTATTTTGATATAACTTTAAATCTTGAGGATATTCAAACTATTTATTATATAAAAAAAGAATTAGGTTTTGGTAAAGTTTTAATTAGAGATGCTGAGGGGTTGCGCAAGCTAAAACTCCCCGCTTCGCGTCAATGTAGTTTTTATGTTTCTTCTTCAATTAATTTTTTAAGGTTAATCCATTTATTTAATGGGAATTTATCTAGTAATACTAAAAAAGAAGAATTTAAAGAATGACTTAATACTTTTAATGAATTATATAATATGAATGTTTATTTTAAAGATCGGTTAGTTAAAATTAGTTTACAATCCGGATGGTTATCTGGGTTTATAGACGGGTATAGTACTAATTGTTTTTTAGATTTAAGATCTGATAATTCTCCTTTAAACGCTAGTTCAAATTTACTCGGAATTGGTTACAAATTTGAAGTTTTTCACAAAGATTTCTATTTAATTAAAGCTATTAGGGATGTTTTTTTAAATCTTAATACTTTAGAATTAAAAAATATTAAGAAAAGTGAGGGATGTTGAAAATTTTCTTGCTCATCCGCTACTAAGCTTAAAACTATTATTAATTATTTTTCTAGGTATAAGCTAAAAACAAAGAAATCTTTAATATTTACGGAATGACGTAAAATACATAAGGAGTTTTTAAATAAGAAGCTTATTAAGGGAAAGTGTGCAAGTTAAAGCACACTCCTCAGTTAGTTAGTTATTATTATTAAAAAAACAAAATAAAGAAGTAGAATACTGGGAGAGGAGGCGGGTACGGTAATTAATAAAGATATTCAAAAATAAATTATATGTTAAAGATCTAGTCCGATCCATATTGAAAATTATGGCGAGTTAATTATAAAATTTATAATTAGCCAACAAAAATGTACTGCAGGAGTTTATTTATTAATACGTTCATCTCCTTTAATAGAATATAGTTCAACTATATTATTAATTTGTTTGTGATTGGGAGCTATAACTACTTTATTTAGTTCTTTAATTGGATTCTTCCAAGCTGATATAAAAAAAATTATAGCATATTCAACTATGAGTCAATTGGCTCGTGAATATATTACTCATTCTAATATATTCTGGCATCAAACTATATGCGTAAAGGCTATATTTAATAATATAATAAAATATATAGCTAATTCGCAGATAACCAAAGCTCGTGACTATTTATTTAGTAATCACTGTTATTTCAAGTTTTTTAATACATTTACCATTATAAGGTTGTTCATGAGCATTATGCTTGTGTTGATAAGATGTAAATTTGAAATAATTCGTAAGTTAGTAGGAATCTCAGAGGCCATACGTTTGATATTAGTCTTTATTAAATTAAAATTTTTTAATTTAATGCCCAAATTATTTATCTTTAATACGCACATCTTTATAAATAAAACTTGTATTTCACATCCTAAATCTCCCTTATTAAAGAATAAGTCTTCTTTAATCTTTAGTAAAAATATGTCTACTAAGAGTTTAGATAATAAAAATACCGGTGTTAGGGCACAATCCTCTATGGAGTTCTGTGATTTAGCTTTTAGAGAATGATTGGCAGGATTAATAGATGGAGATGGTTACTTTTTATTATCTAAAAATGGTTATAATAGTTGTGAAATAACTATGGACGCTAGAGATAAAAAAGTTTTATATTTAATACAACAAAGATATGGAGGATCAGTTAAACAAATTTCAAATGCTAAAGCATTTAAATATAAATTAAGAAATAGAGCGGGTTTAATCTCTATAATTAGCGATATAAATGGATTAGTTAGAAATCCTACACGTTTATTACAAATGAATAAGCTTTGCGAAAAATTTGATATAGAATTAAAGTATTCTGAGAATCTTATATTTAATTCAGGGTGATTTAGTGGATTTATTGATAGTGATGGTTCAATATATTATAATGAATCGTCAGGACAAGTTTTTATTGGTATATCTCAAAAAAATAAATTTTTATTGGAACCTTTAGTAGATATTTATGGAGGAAGAGTGGATATCTCTAGTCCTAAAATAGAAGCATTTAAATATGTTGTATATAGAAAGACTGAATTATTTAATCTAATAGATAATTATTTTAGTAAATATCCTTTAAGAACAGAAAAAATGAAAAGAGTAAATTTAATAAAAAAATTTTATTTAACGAGAGTAAGTAAAAATAATAAAGATATTGTAAAATTTAATGAATGAGTAAAATTTAAAGATAGATGAGAAAAATATCAAGATTAATAAAGAAATGGTCCAGGTAACGTCATTTAAATTTATGATAGTTATTTTGCAATTAGGAATGATGGTTATTGCTATAGGTTTATCTTCTTATAATATAGCTTTATTCCATTTGATGAATCATGCATTCTATAAAGGATTATTATTTCTAGGGGCAGGTGCGGTTATACACGCAGTGGCTGACAATCAGGATTTAATATTTTCTTAAGTCTATTACTGCCTAACTCCGGGAAACTCCTAAAGCTTAAATTACAGCTAGTAAAAGGCAACTTTGAAAGCACGAGTTACTAATCATAACTCTATAGATTATTTTCTGATGTAAAGAGATTTAAGATAAACCACCCATCTCCGTAACTAAATTTTTAGTGTAGCGAGGTGGATCCCTTAGGTGCAATGGATAACCGCGGAACTAAGTTCCTTTATTTATTTTATTATCAATATTTAAGGATAAAAGCGCAACGACTATATGGCAGTAGTGTCTACCCTCCCCTCACCACGGTTTAATACACCGATCTGACGGGGATTGTTATATAGAGTAAGTTTCTCTTGAGGGTAGAGCTAAGAGATAGTCTAGTCCTATGACGAAAGTTTTAGGTTGTAATTTTAATATTTTAATTTTTTTTTTGTCTATCTGTTGGACGCAAGATTTAAATTCGTTCTTGGTTAGACAAAGGATTCTTTTCTACCACCCTCCTAGGGGTTTATGGGGCGAGACGAATTTAAGATTAAATTATAAGAATTATGAAAAAAACAAAAAGACAAAAAAAATCATGTAATGATTATCACCTATCAGTATCAGTAGTATAATCCTGATTATTAGATTATTTTAAATAATTTATTAAAGGTTATACTTTTTTATTTATTTTAGGGATTTTATACTAATATAGAATAAATAAATAAATTCAGGGTAATTAAGTTTAGATTTATTTAGGGTGGCGCAAGCTCCGGATAGAATAATTCCGTGCTCCGCTACATTTTTAATGGAATTGGTTGATTATCTTACATTTAGATTTTTTAAAGACTTATAAACATAATATTAAAATGTTAAAAATTTGTACAAATTATACTAATTACCTACTTTTACCTAAAATAGTTACTGCTTTACGCAAAAAATATATTCATACTTTAATTAAAGACAATGGAAAATTAAATCCTTGATTTGTGACAGGATTTGTAGATGGTGAAGGGTGTTTTAATATATGAATTGCAAAAAGTAAAAGTAATCTTATAGGTTGACAAGTTCAAGCTAGATTAATAATTGAAGTTCATGCAAAAGATTTAGATCTTTTAAAAGATATTCAAGCTTTTTTTGGGGGAAAAGGTACAATTACATTTAATAGAAAAGCAGCAAGATACTCAATGGTTGGTTTAAATGATCTTAATAACATTGTTATTCCGTGCTCCGCTACATTTTAATAATTATCCTTTACAAGGATCTAAATTGATGAATTATATTCTTTGAAAAAATTGTATTGATTTAATGTTAAAAAAAGAACATTTAACTCGTAAAGGTTTAGAAGGAATAGTTTCTATTAAATCTAAGATGAATTTAGGGGGTTCAGGTGTATTAGATTCATATTTCCCTGAAGCTGAAGTCTTTAATAAACCTTTATTGGAAATTAATAATTCTTAATTGAATCCTTATTGAGTATCGGGATTTTTTGCTGCAGAAGGTTCATTTTTTATAATTATAGAACCTAAAACAAATAAAGTTAGATCGAAAGTAAGTATTACTTTAAATAAAATAGATAAAGATTTATTAATTAAAATAAATAATTTTTTTTATAATATTGGATCTATTTATGACTCACCTACTATTAATGCCGTGGAATTAAAAATAGGAAAAAAAAGATAGTTTATATTATCTCATTTTGATAAATATCCTTTACATGGTTTTAAACTTTATAATTACGGCCTATGGCTGGAAATGTATAAAATAATCATAAGTGAAAAAAATTTATCAATAGAAAATTTAAACAAGATTAAATCTATAAATAGTAAAATTAATAAATGAAATTAAAAGTGAAAAGGTTGGTTAATCTTTATGTGATTTTTTGTTATTTTTGTTTTTTTTTTTTTACGTTAAGAAAATATGGTGGTTTAATTAATTTTTTACCTTTAACTTATACAGTTATACTAATAGCTAGTTTGAGTTTAGTAGCTTTCCCTTTTTAATTCGTTACGATTAAAACATTATTAGGGGTTTAACTGTCAAATTCCGGGAACATCCTAAAGCTTTAATGACTAAACTATTATCGAAAGATATATAGCGGCCTTAAATGAGGGTATAGTAATACTATTAAAGATTATTAATTTATATTAATGAATGGACAATCGCGGATCTAAATCAATTATTAATTGGGTCATTAAATATAATTATAATTGTAAAAGAGCAACGAGTAGACGGCAGTTAGCATATTCTTCTAAGTATGCTTAAGATGTACTCTAATGAACTTTGAAAGAAGTTATCGATCATAGTTACTATTAAATTTTATTGCTTTATGGCATTAGGTTTATAACATGAGCATTTGCTACATTATGTATATCCTTATATTATATATTCTCATATTACTCGTATTTTCAAGTACAAGTGTTTTTATTCCACTGTAAATAAAAGAATTGTTACAGTAGACCCTTGATTTATTACTGGCTTTGTAGATGCTGAAGGATCTTTTATTATTAGTATAAATTCAAATAAGGAATTAAAAAACAAATGGGGTGCTAAAGCTTCATTTAAAATAACTCTACATTTGAAAGATAAAGCTTTATTAGAACAAATTCAAGCATATTTCGGTGTTGGTAATATTTATGTTTCAGGTTCAACTGTTTTATATGAAGTTAGTTCTTTAAAAGATTTAGAAATTATTATTAATCATTTTAATAATTATAGTCTAATCAGCCAAAAGTGATCTGATTTAGAGTTATTTAAATTAGCTGTAAATATGCTTAAAAAAGGTGAACATTTAACTTTACAAGGGTTAAAAACTTTAATAAGTATCAGAGCATCTATGAATAAAGGTTTATCAGATAAGTTAAAAGCAGCATTTCCAGATATAATTCCAATAACAAGACCTTTGTTAAATGATCGTACTATACCTGATCCTAATTGAATCTCTGGTTTTACTAGTGGTGAAGGTTGTTTTATGGTAAGAGTAAGAAAAAGTTCAACAAGTGCAATAGGATATAAAGTGGAATTAATCTTTCAAATAACTCAACATTCTAGAGATGAAATTTTAATTAAAAATATTATTGATTATTTAGACTGTGGAAAGTATAGAGTTAGAAAAGGTGACTTAGCTGGTGACTTTATTGTATATAAATTTTCAGATCTTACAATGAAAATTATACCTTTCTTTGAAAAGTATCCTATTATGGGCGTTAAACAGTTAGAGTTTAAAGATTTTAAATCAGTTACAAACATTATGCAAAATAAAGAACATTTAACTAAAAAAGGAGTAAATCAAATAATAAAAATACAATCTAATATGAATACTAAGAGAATATATGATTAAATAAAATTTAAAAATTTTTAAAAGAACATTGGTTAATGTATATGACAGGTTTCTATTCTAAAGATTTTATTTTAGAATCTGCATTTGGTCAATTTTGTTTTGAAGGAATAGCTGTTTACTTAATAGCTGTGATAGGGGCTATATTTACTACTTTATACTCGGTAAAAATTTTATTTTTAGCTTTCTTGACTAATCCTAATGGCCCTGTAAATTATTATAAACATGCTCATGAAGGAAATATTTTTATGAGTTTACCTTTAGCTATCTTAGCTTTATTTTCAATTTATTTTGGTTTTATCACTAAAGATATCTACATCGGTTTAGGTTCAAGCTTTTTTAATGACAATAGTATATTTATTCACCCTATGAATGAAATTTTAATTGATACAGAATTTGGAGTAGATACTAAATTTAAATTATTACCTTTTGTATTTACTCTTTCATTTACTATTTTAGCTATTTTAATATCGGAATATTCAGCTAAAGATGTAAATTCATTCAAATTATCAAATTTAGGTTATTATATTTTTGGGTTTTTTAATCAACGTTTCTTAATAGAATTATTCTATAATAAATTCATTGTCAATGGAGTATTAGATTTAGGAGGACAAACTTCTAAAGTTCTTGATAAAGGTAGTATAGAATTAATGGGACCGTTTGGTGCTTATATGTTTTTTTTTTACATTAGTAAAAGTTTAATAGGTATCAGTAATAGTGTAGTTACTAGATATGCCTTATTTTTTATAATACAAATTTGTGTCCTTTACTTAGTATTTATATTTGATAACTATCTAATTATACCAGAGTGATTAATAGTTACATTTTATTTACTAGGACTAAATATTATGATACCTAAAATATAATGATGAAAAAATTATTAAATCTGTATTTTGGAGATTGTAACATAATGTTATAGTGTTTTTTATTCTTATTAATTTTATACGTAATATATGTGGCGTGTACTGAAATTAATTTACTTTATTTTTTTTTGTTTGTTAGTATTTATATTTCTATTAGTTTAGATTAGCTTAATAGCATTTAAATTTTGATTAGTTTCTTAATTTATGGATTTATAATTTTTTGAGGTAAAATATTAAGATAATAAAATTTTATTTAAAGGAGATAAAGATTCTCTAAATCACACTAATAAATTAGATTTTCACGAATCTACTAATTTAGATACTAATTTTTAAAATTTTAAGGTTAACTCAGGTAATTTTTACATTGAATCTTCAGAATCAAGACCAAATTAAAATTTAAACGATGTCAGCTATGAATCTGAAACAGAAGAACCTACTAGTAGTTCTTCTAATGAAATGAAATATTCTCAAAAATCAGAGACAAAATCATAAGTTAAGGATTCTATGGATACATTAACTAAAAATTATGAATCTGTTAACCTGAATAACTATTAAGTTCCCCCTGTGAATAGTGCTCCGGAAGGTTATTTTTTTTTTTATTTTATGAAGCTGGTTCTAAGTATATTCTAGATATAATTGGAGCTTGTGATAAGATGGTTTTAAAAGCTTATGCTAATAGAATAAATAGTTTATAAATTAAATCAGTTCAAGAAAAATTATCTAACCTAGAAGGTCTTTCTGAAAAAGAGATTTATGAATTAAAGCTAGATTTATAAGATTATCAATTATATCGTGAAATGGAAATAAAATTTGTAATGAAAGATTTATATTCTAAAATTACTAAAGCAGAGGTTGAACCTAATGAAGGTAGTTCAGGTACAAAAAGAAATAATAATTTTTAAGCTAACCAAGAATCTGTAAAAAAAAGAACAAGAAGTGATTCTAACTAATAATTATTCTTGTGAAGATTATGTATATTTATACAATATTGTATAAATATACATGGATTAGAGTAGAAGGTCTACGATTTGATTGCAGATCGAATTTTTGAGGGGTTCGATTCCTCCCTAATCCTTATTACATTAGATGTAATATAAACAAACGACATGTAAGGTGTAGGTTTATAAAAGGACATTTGTAAATTATAATGAAATTAATGCAAAATAAGTCTTATACATATATATATAAATATACAATATGAGAATATTAAAAAGTCATCCCTTATTAAAACTAGTTAATGGTTATTTAATTGATGCCCCCCAACCAAGTAATTTAAATTACTTATGAAATTTTGGAGTGTGCCGTTTAATTGAACTAACGGAGTTCTATAAAAGAATCAGCCTAACTCAATTTTGGATATGCTTAATTATTGTTTCTAGAGGTATCCAAGGCTGGAGCACTGGCTTACGTAAGGGAATACCTAATAAGGTTCCTTTCCGGTCAACAAAGCTTGAAAGCGGTAGCAGAGATTGGTCATTAATCTTAGTACCTACCGCAAGCTCAACCACTCATGATGAGGCTAACGAACTTGGTACGTATAAATGCGATCGTTTCAGCGGCATAGTCTTAAAGACAATAGTATGGCTATGTAATTCTCTGAATATGTTAATGATCCAGAGTAACATATTTAATTGGGCGAGAATTCGTGACTCTAGATGGGGTTTTTATGAAAATAAATGTACGCAAGCATCTAAAAGTGGATATAATGTTAGTTTAAGAACTCGGGAAGCAACCGCCTATGGAACAAGCGGACTCGGAGGACTGGTAGTAGATAGCCTAAACAAAAGACTATTGAAGCAGGACAGACTAGGAGTGACTATGTTCCAAATTCCATACAATAGCATTTATAAGGTTCCTGGTGAGGTCAAACGGCTTAGCACCGTCGCCAAAACAGCAACCGCTAATGATGGAATAGTAAGAGCAAAGTTAAGTGAATGTAAGTTAGGATCTAAATATTATAAGCTAATGGACATAATTGCAAACAAAGAGTTTCTTATAAATGCTTATAATAGTATCAGAAGTAACCCTGGTAATATGACTAGGGGTGCTGATAATGAAACTCTTGATGAAATAAATGAGAAATACTTTAACGATATAGCGATGGAGCTAAAAACTGGAAAATTCAAATTCAGGCCCGGAAGAGTTGTGCTTATACCCAAGAAAGATGGGAAATTTCGTACTTTAACTATTGTTTCACCCAGAGACAAGATTATTCAAAAGGCTATAACTATGGTGTTACAAGCCATCTGAGAACCTTTATTTCACGACTCTTCACATGGCTTTAGACCCAACAGGTCCACCCACTCAGCTCTTAAAGAGATTTTCTTAAAAGGGGATAACTATAACTGAGTCATACAAGGAGATATTACCAAATGTTTCGACAATATTCCCCACAAATCTATAAGAAAAGCTGTCAGTGAACATATTGGTGATATGGCTCTATTACAATTAATAAATAAGTGATTAAAAGCCGGTAGAATAATTGATAAGAGACTAGCTAGGCACAAAGAAAAGGGAGTTCCGCAAGGAGGAGTTTTAAGTCCTCTGATTTCTAATATAGTCTTACACTCTTTAGATGAATATATGGCTAATTATAAAAATAAATTTGAGACTGGTAAACTTAGAAAAAGAAATCCTGAGTATGCTAAACTTATTTACAAACGGAGAGTTACTAAAGACCCGAATATAGCAGCGGAACTAACCAAAAAAATTAGAAATACACCATCAGTTATTAGTATGGACCCCAATTTTAAAAGAATTATGTATATTAGATACGCTGATGATTTTGTAGTATTAACTTCCTCTTCCAAAAATGAAGTTATACACATTAAGAATAATATTAAAGATATATTGAAGAATAAATGTGGGTCCGAACTTAATGATGAGAAAACAACCATTACTAATATTAGACAGACCTTCGACTTCCTGGGGGCTAGGATTAGAAAACCTCTTAATAATAACTTCCTCGTCAATCGTAAAGGAAGTAGAATTAAGGTGCAAACCAGAATGTTAGTCCTGGCTCCCATTGAAGAGTTAATTGACAAACTAGTGAAGACAGGCTTTGCATATAAAGATAAAAATGGGGATGTTTTGCCTCAAGCTTATAATGCTCTGATAAATATGGATCATTATTCTATTATAACATTTTATAACTCCAAAATCAATGGACTTCTTAATTACTATTCTTTCGCTACCAATTATAATAGACTTAGATTCATATTATGGAATTTACAAGCCTCCTGTGCTATGACATTGGGAGCTAAATATAAAAAATCTATGAGAGCAATTTTCAGCCAGTTTGGCAAGAACTTGGTAGACCCTGAAACAGATAGAGGTCTTAACTTACCAAAGAATATGAAAGTTAGACACAACTTCAATAACAAAGATACGAAAGTAGACCCTTTCAAGAACTTAGAATTAACCTGGTCGGGTAAGCTTACAGAAACCACTTTTGGAAAGGGATGTTCAATTTGTGGGTCAAATACTGACCTAGAAATGCACCATATACGTAAGGTGGCGGATGTAAGACACAAAATGAGGACAGGAACGTCTACGTATGCAGAATGAATCGGGGCTACTAAAAGAAAACAGATTCCATTATGTCAATATCATCACCAAATGTTACACAAAGGTCAATTATCATATCACGAACTTAAATTAATAACTAGCTATAATAAATAGATTTTAATTTACGCTCACAAATCGCAAAACGATCCTCTTAGTTGGAAAGCCGTATGATGGGAAACTATCACGTACGGTTTGGAGGGCAGTAACGACACTGACCCTACTCATTATTAGCTGTATGTTTAGTTATTCAAATTGTTACTGGAATTACTTTAGCTATGCACTACAATCCTAGTGTTGCTGAAGCTTTCAATTCAGTAGAGCATATTATAAAGTGTTCTTAAAATTAAGTTAATTGCTGGGATACCTTTATCATTTTGTTAAAGACAATCAGCAGGGTGCTAACTAGAATATAAATAATTTATTTTAATAGAACCTTCAGAGACTAGATGCTTAACATTTAATTTTATTATTAGATGATGGTATAGTCCGATCTTTATTGAGAGATAAAGTAATGATATGGTTATTTATCTATGCTTTTTAGAAAGCATAATTTTATTATTGTTTATTTTTGTATCAGGTTTAAAAAATAAAATAAGATTCCGAATAAAAAAATTTCTATCAACTTCTTCAATTAAAAACTATCATCAAAGTACTGATAATTATAATGAATTTTTATATTGATTTAGTGGTTTTTCTGACGCTGAAGGTAATTTTTTAGTTACTATAGATCGTTCATATGTTAAACTAAGATTTAAAATAAATTTACATCTTGACGATTTAGCGGTTTTATATATTATACAATCCAGGTTAGGTTTTGGTAGGGTTGTAAAAGAACCAAAAAGAAATAGTTGTTATTATATAGTTGAAGATATATTAAATGTAACTAAATTATGTGATATTTTAAAAAATTATCCTCTTCATACTAGTAAAAAATTAGATTTTAATAGTTTTTATGAAGTTTTGTTAATAAAAATTAACAATAAAACTTTGTCTGATAAGAATATTGAGAAAATAAGATCTATAAAAAATAGTATGAATTCTAAAAGAGAGATTTTTATATGTAATGTTTCGGAATCTCAAATTATAATAGACCCAAATTGATTTATAGGTTTTATCGAAGGTGAAGGTACTTTTGGTATTAAAACTGGATCATCTCTATATTTTCAAGTAGCACAAAAAAATACTAGTCAAGATTGTTTAAATAGTATTACACAATTTTTGTTAAACTTGTCAAAAAATTTAATAATAGATAATGATTTAAGTAAAAAAATACAACCTATAAATGTTTTAAATTCGATTAATGTGAGAACTAATGTGGTATCTTTATCTATTGCTAGTGTAGATGCTTTATACTATTATTTACTACCTTTTTTAGAAAAATATAGCTTTTATAGTCGAAAAGAAGTAGATTTTAAATTATGAAGAATGGCATTAATTTTAAAAATTAAAGGGTATTATTATACAACAGAAGGTAAGAATTTGTTTTTAGATATTTCAGAAATTCTTAACAAAAGATATAGTACAAATCCTTTAACTGAAGACGTAAATAGTGTTATTGATATATTAATTGAAAGATTTAATAATATTTTGAGACAAGATCCTCCTTTTAATGTAAATTTAAATATACCTCATATAGAAAATGTACGTAAATATAGTATAGCCAATAGATCTGAAAATCCTAAAACAGTTTATATATATGTTGACAATGAAATGATTAAAGGATCACCTTTTTCTTCATATAGTTCAGCCCATATTTTCTCTTCTTTAAAATACTAAATCTTTGATACAAATAAACTTAATAAAGATAAATATATTCTAAAACCTAGAAGACTATTTATATCTAAAAATATATTAAGGAAATATCTTTTAGGGTCGCTTGTTCAAATTAAAGCCGCCTTCCTTTTTATTTTTTGTCTAGGAATATAGTAGATAAATATTTCATTTTTAAATTATTATGATTATATTATTTTATGAGTACGGTTTCATATTATCTTTTAATATTCCTTTATTATCTTATTCTAATGCAGATACTGCAAAACAGGAAATTATTAAAGAAATTAAAGGTAAAGCTGGTATTTATCGTTGAATTAATAACAATAACGGTAAAAGCTATGTGGGAAGTAGTATTGATTTATCTAAACGTCTTTATAGATATTATAGTTTAGCACATATTACTCAACAATCTAAATTTAGTTTAATTTGTAAAGCTCTTCTTAAAAGAGGTTACTCCTGTTTTACTTTTGAAGTTTTAGAATACTGTAATAAAGAAGATGTTTTAATTAGAGAGCAATATTATTTAGATCTATTGAAACCGGAATATAATATTTTAAAAACTGCGGGTTCACCTTTTGGTTATAAACATACTGAGGAAGATAAAGAAAAAATGAGAGGTCCTAGAAATTTAAGTTCAGAGCATTTAGCTAAAATTAGATCACATATATCTAAACTTAATGCTAAAACAGCTATTAGTTTTGTTGTTAATGATCTGGAAAAAAATACTTTGACTGAATTTCCTTCATTACGTGCCGCAGCTAGAGAATTACATATTGCAGAAGTATCTATAAAAAAATATTTAAATAATTCTCAAATTTTTAAAAAACGTTATATTTTTACTTCTAAAGAAAATAAATAATAAATTAAAAAGAAAAATTTTTATTTTACGAGTACGGTTTTAATTATAGATTAAAACCCAGTAGTAATACATGTAATCGTTATATTGATACTAATAGACTTTATAAAAATAAATATATTTTTACATCTAAACCTATAGATAGTGCGTCTAGGGGTTAGATTATAGTAGATAATAAATATAACATAAGAGAAATGATTATAAGAGATGTTAATAACGAATTTAAGTCACCTTATATGGAAATATTATTTTTTGTTAATATCGTCTTTTTTATATTACAATTTTTTGCAACCTCAGTAGATAAAAATATATTAGTTTCTGAGTCTATATCAGAAGATTTTTCTAATATTTCTTATAATGATGAGGAATTTAAATTAGATCCTTGATTTGTTACCGGATTCGTAGATGCGGAAGGTTGCTTCTCTATTTCTATTATTAAAGATCCTAGATATAAGGCAGGTTATCGTGTTGAAGCTTTATTCTCTATAAATCTTCATAAAAAAGACGTTAGAATATTAGAGTTAATTAAAGCTTTCTTTGGTGACGCGGGAAAGATTAATTTCGAGACTAAAAGGGACGTAGTTTCTTATATAATAAGATCTAAAAAACAATTAGCGAGTACAATATTGCCACATTTTGATAAATTTCCTTTAGTCACTCAAAAGCGGGGAGATTATCTTCTTTTTAAGCAAGCTTTTGAATTAATTACTAATAATGCACATTTAACTTCAGATGGGTTAAAAGAAATAGTAGCTATTAGAGCTAGTCTAAATTTAGGATTACCAGATAGATTAAAAGTTGCTTTTCCTTTACTTCCTTCTGTATGTAAACCGTTATTTTTTGATCCCGAAATACCAAGTCCATATTGAGTAGCAGGGTTTACATCGGGAGAGGGTTCTTTTTATGTTAGAGTTAGCGAATCGTCTTCTACGAAATCCGGAATACAAGTACAATTGTTTTTTTATATTACTCAACATGTTAGAGATAGATATATATTAAATAAATTAATATCTTTTTTTGAAGCTGGGCGTTATCATGATATTAAAGGTAAAGGTTGAGCTAGTTATGAGTGTTCTAAATTCTCAGATATTAAATCAAAGATCATTCCATTTTTTAAAGAATACTCTATTGTAGGTATTAAAAATAAGGATTTTCAAGATTGATGTAAAATAGCTGACTTAATTGATACTAAATGTCATCTAACTGAAGAAGGTTTAGCAGAAATTAATAAGATTAAAAAAGGAATGAATAAACAAAGACAAAGTCACGGTTGAGATGATTAATAGTCATCTGTCTATTTTGTAGCGATAAATATTAATATAGAAATTATAAGGTAGAAACTATTAGACATAAATGGGCGCGGATGTGCTCTTGAAAATTATATTAAATTGCTGAAAACCCTAGTATGGAAAATATTTATTATACATATATAGACAATCAGCAGGAAATTTCAATATACCCCCTTAAGGGGGTGCCCCTGAAAAGATATTGAAGTGTCTTCAGAGACTAGAAGTTTAATACTTGAATAGATAATTATATTTATTTTAGTAATGGTATAGTCCGAACATTAATGAGAGTTAATGAAACTAACATATTGATTATGCGTGACGTGTCAAATGGTTGACTTATTCGTTACTTACACAGTAATACTGCTTCAGCTTTTTTCTTTTTAGTTTACTTACATATAGGTAGAGGTATGTATTATGGATCATATAGAGCACCTAGAACTTTAGTGTGAGTTATTGGAACAATAATTCTTGTTGCTATGATAGGAACAGGATTCTTGGGTTATGTTCATAGCCCAAAATGGTTTAAAACTAATAAAAATTTTAATTTAACTTATAAAAGATGTTATAGTACTAAGTATAGTATAAAGTATAATTTAGGTGATCGCGTAGAAAAATTTTTAATTGATAAAAACTTAAATCCTGTATTTTTATATGAAGATTTAAAAAAGCAAGATGTAAAAGATATTATTAAGAATGATTTAAAAGATTTAAGTGGAGTTTATTTAATTTTAAATAAATCTACTTTAGATTATTACGTAGGTTCGGCTTCTACGGGTAAATTCTATGCTAGATTTTATAGACATTTAATTAATTTAAGTGGTAGTAAAATTGTAAAATTAGCTGTAAGAAAATACGGTTTAGATAACTTTGTTTTTATGATTTTAGAACTATTCCCTGAAAAGGTTAATGTAGAAAATAATAAAAAATTATTGGATTTAGAAGATTTTTATTTAAAATCTTTATTGCCTAATTATAATATATTAACTGAAGCTGGTAATAGTTTTGGGTATAAACATACTGAGGTGGATCGGATAAAAATGAAGGCTAATTATAGTGAAGAACGTCGTTCTCTTATAACAAATTTAAATAAAGGTAGAACTTTTAGTGAAGAAACTATCAAAAGAATGAGAGAAAGTGCTTTAAATAGAGTTCCGTGTGTATATTCTGAAGAAGCTTTATCTAATATGAAAAAAAATTCTTGTCCTATTATTTTATATAATCTTGGTGATAATACTGTATATGGTGAATATTCTAGTATTTTAGAAGCAGCAGCTAGTGTTAATTGTAATGAAAAAACTATTAGAAGAGCTTTAAAAACAGAAAAAAAAATACTATTAAGATCTTGAAGAGTTGAATTAAAATAGTATATTATTTTAAATTATAGTCTTACGAGTTTAAATTATTATGTTAACCTTTAGAGGGAAATAATATTAAAGTAAAATAGTCTGACAGGATTATTGAATTAATAGTGAATTTTTTTTTAATCAAAAATTTGTTATTATTTTGGCTAAATTAGTGAAAACGGTCAAAAGGTTATATATTTATAATCATAGATCGTCGGTTATCTAAATAATCGCTACAGACTGGGTCACTAACGGGTGGCTGAAATGCTGCTTAATGCACAGTCGGAACTATTAATTATTGTTGAATAATTAACTGGATATACGAACTTAAAGTTATTCAGGCTTATTATATTTTTTTTTTTATGTGTATATTTATGTTTTTGTAAATTTATGGGCCTCCGGCCACAGGTTAAATTTTGTTTTAGTACACTTGTAAGTTTTTATATGAAGTTGTACTATTTATTGTATTATACATAATAAATTAATAAGTTAGGTTGTATGTGCTACCTTATGGACAAATGTCTTTATGAGGAGCTACAGTTAAATATGCGAAGTAATAGCTGTAGTAAAATACCATAAATTGCTGGAAACTCTTTAAAATAATTAAAGACAATCAGCAGGAAATTCGATAAAACTTGAATACATTTAAAAGTATAAGATAAAAACTTTGGTTTTTTATTGTATATTTCTTCAGAGACTAAACGTGGTACATTTTTATTGTATGTTTTGAAATAAGTTTAGATATTAAAATTTAATTTAGACGTGTTTCATGCTTAACAATAAATATGAAGATATAGTCCGATCTGTTAGCGAGAGTTAGCATGGGAGAGTCGCGCCTCCACTTAGGGTAAATTTATCTGTATATATTGGGCATAAACCCTGAAAATATAGTATATACAGGATTAGAGCTAAGGATAAATCGTATTACTATTTTAATCGCATTTGATTTATTAGAGAATTGTTTAATTTATTTTTCCACTTTTTTTTATAAGGAGTTATCTGAAAAAAGTAAAAAAGACTCTAATTCAGATGTCCATATAGTATCAAAATTTACGCCCACGCTTGCAGGCGTAGATTTTATAGAATGGTTTGTAGGCCTTAGTGAAGCAGAATGTAATTTTTTAATAAGAACAAGAAAGAATGAAAAAGGAGAAGTAGGAGGTTTTGAATTTGTATTTAGAATAACTTTACACAAAGATGATAGAGAAACTCTAGAACACATTAAACACACTTTAGGTTGTGGTAGATTAAATACTGAAAGAGATGTTTTAGTTTATACAATATCTCAATTAAGTGATATTGAAAATATATTAATACCTTTGTTTGAATCATTTTCATTAAATACTACAAAACATCTTGATTATTTAGATTTTAAAAAAGCATTCTTTTTATTTAGACATCGAAAATCTAGTGTATTAAGTATAGAACAAATACATTCAAATATTCTTGAATTGAAACAAAATATGAATACTAATAGGGTAAATTTTAATTTACCTGAAGATCATGAAATAATAATAACTAAGAATTATTTAATAGGTTTATTAGAAGGAGATGGATCTTTTTATTTAAATAAAAATGATATGTCAGTTAGAGTTTCTCTAGTTACTACAACAGTAAATAGAAAAGTTCTAGAAAAAATCCGTGAATATATCTTGAGTTTATTAGATGAACCTTCTTTTATGTTAGGTAGTACTACTAAATTAGTAAGTATTAATGATAAAAAAGTAAAAGGTGATAATAGACCCATAACTATTTTAGAGATTTCTCAAATAGATTTTATAAATAATATCTTAATACCTCATTTCGATTGTATTAAATTTAGAACTAAAAAATATAAGGATTATTTAGATTTTAGAACATTAGCTCGTTTAATTTTAGAAGGAAAGTATTTAACTGAAAAAGGTAGCGATTTAATGATAAGATTAGGTGCTAGTATGAATAATAATAGGTTATCTACGTGTTTAAATCCTATAGTTTTAGATGAAACTTTTAAATCTGAATTAGAACTTTTAATTAAATCGGACCCTTTAATATATATAGATTCAGAAGGTAGAGCTTTTATTTTAGATGCTTCGGGTAAAAAAAAATATATCAGATCTACTTATATTATAAAAGCTTATTTTTTAGATGGTTCTTTTAATTATTTTACTAATGGTATTTCATGCGCCAAATTTTTTTATGTAAGTAATAATACTGTTACAACTAGGTTAAATGATGGTAAACCTGTAAAAAATAAAGACGGTTTAGTTGTGGCTAACTGTATAAAAAGAATAAAAGCTTACTCTTCTCTTAAATAATTTTGTTTTTTATTTTGTGTCCCTCCGGGACTCAAATTATAAATTCTAATCACATATTAAGGAAATTTTGTATTACTAATTTAATTAGTGCTATACCTTTTCAAGTTTTCTTAATTAATTTAATTTTACTATATAATGACATGCAGGGTGTTCCATGCATAGAGTTAAAAAGTAATAATAATTTTACGTATACTTGTACAAAATCCGTGAATATATATTATGAACCAAACAAAAAATTCTTTATAAATGGAATAAGAAATTATTCAACTAGTAATAAATCACAAGAAGTGTTACTAGATCCTGATTTTATTTCAGGATTTATTGATGCAGAAGCTTCATTTACTAGTACTGTTTATTATAAAAATTGTTGACGTGTTAATTCTGTTTTTAAAATTTCTCTTCATAAAAAAGATCAAGAGTTATTAAATTCTATACAACTTTTTTTTGGTGTAGGTAGAGTAACTGTAGGTAACAATGTAGATTATAGAGTAGAAAGTAATAAAGATTTAGTTAATGTTATAATTCCACATTTAGATAAATATCCTTTAATTAGTCAGAAAAGAGCTGATTTTGAACTTTTTAAGAGAATTGTGTTTATGATGAGAGATAAATTACATTTAACGGATAAAGGATTACAAGAAATAATTAATATAAAAGCTTCTATGAATCGAGGTGTTTCTGAAATAATCTTAGCAGAATTTCCTGATACCTCTCCAGTAGTAAGACCCGCCGTTAAGACGCCATTAGTTTCAGATATAAGACCTCATTGATTAGCTGGGTTTACTGCCGGTGATGGTTGTTTTTTTACTTATGTGGAAAAAAATGCTAGTCTTCGTTCAGGTTATAGAGTAAAATTAAGATTTAATATTTGTCAACATTTAAAAGATAAATCTTTATTAGATTGTATAAATTCTTACTTAGATTGTGGAAATGTTTTAGAAACTACTAGAGGTGAAGTTAATTACGATGTTCATAAGTTTTCAGATAATTATGATAAAATAATACCTTTTTTTATAAAATATCCTATTTATGGAGTTAAGGCTTTAGATTTTAAAGATTGAAAGTCAATCGGTGAATTGGTTAAAACTAAAGATCATTTAACTAAAGAAGGTATAAATAAAATTATCCAAATCAAATTAAATATGAATAAATCACGTGCATTAGATATTGAATAAGGATTCATCACAGGCGAAGCATGCCTTCGGTGACTGGTATACGTAATATTGTTAATATGGGCCCTACGTGCAAATTTTTAAATTGTGAAACCGTACGTGGGCTTATTAAATTAATTAAAAAAAATACGCTTTGTATAAGTTTAGCTGATTATATTTATTGAGAGGGTCTTTCCCTTTGGGCTGATATTTAAAATAATATCTTGCTACTAATGTTAAATTAAATTAGTACATATATTTCACAAGATTAAGTTGTATTACTAACTTAATTAGTGCTGTTCCTTGAATAGGGCAAGACGCAGTTGAGTTCAAAAATACAAACATTTATATTATATTTATTTTTAGATTAGTTTTAATTAAAAATAGATTAATTAAATTTACTAAAGATAATTTATTACCTACCATAGGAACTATTCATCACAATGCTTTAAAAAAAAATAATAAATCTTTAAGATTAGATAAACAAGACTATATTACAATACCTTCATCTTTTTTAGCTTTTCTAGTAGGGTTAATAGATGGTGATGGATATATTCAAGTAAGTAAAACAACTAAAGGGTTTATAACTATGAAATTAGTTATATCTTTACATCTAGATGATTTATCATGTTTAGAATATATTAAATCTGTTTTAAAATTAGGAAAAATTAATATATATAAAGATTTAAAAAGTCCAACTTGTAAATTAGTAATAAACAAAACTGATTTACAGGAAGTACTGTTTCCTTTACTTATCTATAATAATATACATTTTTTAACTAAGACCAGGGTAGATCAATTTAATTTAGCTATGTATATATTAAAAAATGATCTAAAATTATATAATGATTTACCTGAATTAAGTAATATACCTTCTATCTTTAATATTCCTAACAATTCTATAGATTTTACTTTATTACCTTTTTTTAAAAATTGAATTGTTGGTTTTACTAATGCAGAAGGTTCTTTTTTTATTAAAGTAAATAATGATGGTTGTTTCCAATTAAAACAAAGAGCACATACTGAATTATTTGAGGCATTTAAATTAGTATTTAACACTAATAGAAAAATTGATACTACAAATAATTTTAATCAATTTAGTGTTAGTTCTAAAGCTGATATACAAAAAGTTATTGATTTTTTCTCATTTACAGGCTTACACCCGTTAATCGGATTGAAAAATATTCAATATCTTAAATGATTAAATGATTTAAGTAAAAGTTCACGTTACGGTGGTTTAAATTATCCGAAGTAATTATAAATATATATGTGTATGAGCTCCTTAGAAAGGTAACTTTCTAGAGGCAAATGGGGGAAATTACATGAATATCTTATGTCTATCTCCTAAACATACAGATTATATGTAGCGAAATTTAACTTGGTATTTTAAATAGGTTAAAAACGTTCAACGACTAATGAGTGAGTGGTACCAACAATAAGCTCAACACGATACCCCATAAACCATAAGATTTTTGGTTTAAAGATATAGTCTAATTACATTTTAAAGAATGTGAATATAATTTAAATTTTATATATATAATAATTTGTCATTTGAGGAGGTTTTAAACACTTAGAACTTTATTATGGCGACATAATATTAAAAATCCTGCTTAATGCTGGAATATCCCCAACACTAGTAATTACATACGTTTTACTCTTAATTTTTTTAATTGTTTACGTAAAAATTGTAATCGCAAGGGGACAATCCGCAGGGGTTAGAAGTCTTTCGACTTCCGAAGCCTCTCAGAGACTACACGCAGGAGGTCTCGAGTATGCATATATAGTAGGTTTATTCGAAGGGGATGGTTATTTTTCTATTACTAAAAAAGGTATCTATTTATTATATGAAGTAGGGATTGAATTATCTAAAAAAGATGTACAATTAATTTATAAAATAAAAAGTATGCTAGGTGTAGGTGAGGTTAGTTTTAGAAAAAGGGGAGAAGTAGAAATGGTTTTATTTAGAATAAGAAATAAAAATCATTTAAAAGAATTTATTTTACCTATTTTTGATAAGTATCCAATGTTTTCTAATAAACAATATGATTATTTAAGATTTAGAGATTGTTTAACTTCTAACATTAACAAATATGCAGATTTACCTCCCTATACTAGAGGTACAGAACCTTTGAATGACATTCAATCAATATTAAATGCTCCTTATTTTTCTTCTTGATTAGTTGGGTTTATAGAAGCTGAGGGTTGTTTTAGTGTATATAAACTTAAAAAAGACGATGATTATTTAGTGGCTAGCTTTGATGTTTCTCAAAAAGATGGTGAAGTTTTATTATTATCTATAGCTAAATTCCTTTCTTTTACTACTTCTATCTATTGTGATAAGTTTAATTGTTATAAATTAAAAGTAACAAGCGTTAGATCAATAGAGAATGTTATAAAATTTCTTAAATCTGCTCCTGTTAAATTACTTGGTAATAAAAAATTACAATATTTATTGTGATTAAAAGAATTAAGAACAATTGATAGATATAAGAATAAAATAAAAATACCTTCTAACTACTAGTTATATATTTATACTCGAGATCATGATATAGTCCGATCAATGAAGAAATTTATTGAGAATAGTGAGAGTAATCATTTATGATTACGGAGACTATCAACATACATGCAGTGTAAATAACGCTACGTTAAATAGATTTTTTGCGTTACATTTTGTTTTACCTTTTATATTAGCGGCTTTAGTATTAATGCACTTAATAGCTTTACATGATGTAGCTGGGTCAAGTAACCCTCTTGGAATTTCAGGATCATATGATAGAATTCCTTTTGCTCCTTATTATTTATTTAAAGATTTAGTAACAATATTTATATACATATTTGTATTAAGTATGTTTGTTTTCTTTGCTCCTAATTATTTAGGTGACAGTGATAATTACATTATGGCTAATCCTATGCAAACACCTGCAGCTATTGTACCTGAATGATAGAGTGAAATATAAATGTCATTCTAAAATCTCGAGAATTGCTGGAAAATTTTTATAACTAAAGACTATCAGCAGGAAAGCAATTTGTTGTTTTTCACTAAATTGAATCTTCAGAGACTATGCACGAGACAGTTATATATTTTTTATATAATTGAAGATATAGTCCGAACATAGTAGAAATACTATGATTATAACATAAGATCAATTGATTTACCTATAATTATATTTTTTATCTCTAGTCAAGTATTATTTTCAGCACGTTCAACTAAAGGGGTAACTCGTTTATCTTCATCTGAAAGAGCTTTAATTACATTACCTGATGAGGTTAAAGATATATTAATAGGGATTTTACTTGGAGATGGCTTGTGCATTAGGGTGAAAAAGTGGCACACTATGATATTTAGTTTTTTTCTGTTATCTTCTATTAATTCTCGTATAGTTTATTCTAATCCTATTGATTCCAAAGCGACAATTTTAAAAGAAAATAAAGGTAAATCTGGTATTTATTTATGAACAAATAAAATTAACGGAAAAAGATACGTAGGAAGTTCTGTAGATTTAGGAAATAGACTTAGAAATTATTTTAATCTTTCTTATTTAGCATCTTTCAAAGATATAATGATTATTTATAGAGCTTTATTAGCACACGGGTTAAATAATTTTAGATTAGAGGTTCTGGAATACTGTGATCCTTCTGTTCTATTAGAAAGGGAACAATATTATATAGACCTTTTAAAACCTGAGTACAATATTTCAAGAGTAGCAGGATCTAGATTAGGTGTTAAACACACTTTAGAAACTATTGAAAAGATAAAAGCTGGTGCTTTTAATCGTTCAAAAGAAGCTCTAGATAAAAATTTAGAACATCTAAAAAATTTAAATTCTAGCCCGGAACATAGAGAACATTTAATTAAACTTAATTCTTCTCTTGACCATGTAGCTAAAACTGCTCATCCAGTATCAGTACTGGATACACTAAATGGGGATACTATTAATTTTAGATCTATGACTAAAGCGGCAGAATATTTTAACGTGCGACCTGAAAATATTCGTAGACATATTTTAAAAGAAAAGCTTTTCTTAGGAAGATACCTTATTAAAAAGGTATCTATATAGTTTATAGTCTTCTTTATAAGAATGATCTATATCTAACATAGTAAGAAGATCACCCACTGGTAATTCTAGATTAGTTTATGCTCAAACTGCTGTAAAACATAAAGAATATTTTGACTATGTTTACAGTTTTTTTTTACCTTTTTGCGTAAATGATTATAAACCTCAATTAAGATTAGTAGTGGATAATAGAACTAAAAAAACATATAGTGCTATATCTTTCACAACTATGCAACTTCCTTGTTTTAATGAATTTAGAGAGATGTTTTACGATTCAGATAGAAAAAAAATAGTTCCAAATAACATAATAGATTTGTTAACACCTCGTGGTTTAGCATTTTGAATTATGGATGATGGAAGCAAGCACGGTAGTGGTTTACATATTAGCGTCTATGGGTTTACTAATTCAGATGTCGATAAATTAATGTTTACTCTACAAGATAAATTTAATCTAAAATGCTCTATTCATTATAACAGGGATAACAAACCTCGTATTTATATATTTAAAGAGTCTATGGACACTTTAATAACTTTAGTAAAACCTTATTTTATTAAAGAAATGTTATATAAACTAGGATTATAAAGCTGTCATTCATTACCCTATTTAGGTTATTGAGATTGACTTTTTTGATTTATTACCATTCTATGCAATATTAAGATCTATTCCTAATAAACTTTTAGGTGTTATTGCTATGTTATTTGCTATTCTTATTATTATGTTATTACCTATAGCTGATTTAGGTGTATCAAAAGGTTTCCAATTTAGACCTTTAAATAAAGTAGCCTTCTGAGCGTTTGTGGCTAATTTCTTAATATTAATGGTATTAGGAGCTAAACATGTAGAAAGTCCATTTATTGAATTTGGACAAATAAGTACTGTATTATACTTTAGCTACTTTGTGGTTGTATTACCTTTAATTAGTATATTTGAAAATACTCTTAGAGATTTAAATTTTTATATCTACGGAGGAATTAATAAATAAATAATAATAATTGTAAATATTTAATACTTTTATTTGTAAAAAGTAGTAATTTTTTAATTAAATATTACGAGGGTGAGGTATTTATAATGTTTATTGTAAATAAGGCGGGATATATACAAATAAATAAAGGTAACATTTGTATACATACATTTGCCTAAAGCGGACTTAAAAAAAAAATTTTTTTTTCCCGGTTTCGCTTAAATTTTTAAAACTGAAGCTATAAAGTAGTTATACACGGATATAACTCTATTAAATATCCTTTTATTAGAAGATATGTTTTATAAGATAGTGAAAATTAGGCGCCGACTTCGTGGTCGGCATCATATTAATATTTAACATAAATAATACTAGGTGTTAAACACGTTTAATAATTTTGGATATATGTACAATTAGTAATTATTATTATACTTTTAAGCGGCTTTAAGATAAAATTGCTAATTTTATAGCTTGTGCCATGTATTAAAAAAAAAAAGTTCAAATTTTTTTAAACCTGTTTTTTATTTTTTTTAGGTTTATTTTTTTTTTGTTTGTCTTTTTTTACAGGATTACCGCTCTACGAGCTGTAAATGGTTGAGACCTTAAATTATAAATTATATGAAATAACTAAATTATCTTCTATAAAAATGGGTACTGAAAGATGATTCTTTTCAACTAATGCAAAAGATATAGGTATTTTATACTTAATATTTGCATTATTTTCAGGTTTAATAGGTACAGGATTTTCAGTATTAGTGCGCCGATGCGCCGTGTTTGTAAGTGTAATGTCTCATTACTGACGTTCTTCCAATACGTCAACAACATCCAGTTTAGTTGGGGGGGAAAGCCCTCCAATGAACATAGCATACTGGCTAAAAGCGATGATAGTTGGAATCCGTTCAAGGCTATCGTTGCGAGTTGATAGTTCTATGGTAAAAGTTATACTACTTGAAATTCATTGGGAGATTGCCTCGGGAAAAGGGCCCAAACTCGACGGTTATCGGTTTGGTATAATACTTATTGCATCATTGATACGTGCAGTAAGAGGAAGTATTATGGATCAGATTACGTGGAGTAATAAAACCAAGAGTGAGTTACCTAAGGAACAGTATATTACAAACAAGGAACTTCGGGATTGCCTAAGGGTTCCATATTCTCAAGGAATCTATACATATAGTAAACGTCTTACTATAGGCAACAGAAACATCATAGTAGGTACAACAATACCGAAGGATGTTAGAACTTTCTCTAGTAAAAAGAATGAGGAGAGGTCTGATGTTCAGCCAAAACAACTCCCCAAGAAGTTTACTAAATTGATTAACATTTGTAAATTGAAGACCAATGACTTTAAGATAAACAACATATATGATTTGATGTTCAATGAAAGATTATATGAGTTAGCTTATTATAAACTAAAAGCTAATCCAGGAAACATGACACCTGGGATAAACGATCAAACGTTAGACGGAGTTTCTATCGAAGCATTTAGAGATATAATTAATAAATTGAAAGATGAGAGTTTCAAATTCGAACCTGGGAGATTAGTTAATATACCTAAATCGGATGGAGGGACTAGACCTTTGATAGTTACCAATCCTAGGGATAAAATCGTGCAAGAGGTTATGAGAATGATATTAGAAGCAATTTATGAACCTACATTCTCGGACTATAGTCACGGTTTTAGAATTGACAGAAGTTGTCATACAGCTTTAAAACAAATCAAGTGTACCTTTGGATCAGCTTCCTTCATGATAGAAGGGGATATTTCAAAATGCTTTCCAAGTATAAACCATGAAAAATTGATGTTGATTCTGAAAAGAAGAATAAGCGACGACAGATTTCTGAAACTGATCGCCAAATCTTTGAAGGCAGGCCACATGAAATTTCATGAAGTACAGAGATCTATTACGGGAACCCCCCAAGGCTCTATAATAAGTCCGATCCTAGCGAATATATTTCTTAACGAATTTGATAAGTTCATGGAGAATCTTAAGAAAGAATTCGATAAAGGTAAAGAAGCAAAAAGAAACCCCGAATATCGTAAATACGAATACCTGAGAGCTAAAGCCACTAGAAGTAAGGATCACGTAGAGGCAGCTAAAATATTAAAGTTAATGCAACGTATAAAGGCTAGATTACCAAACGATCCAGATTTCCGGCGTTTATATTTCGTTCGTTATGCCGACGATTGACTAATCTCTATTAGAGGATCATTATTAGAAACTAAGGAGGTGCTTAGTAAGATCGATTCTTTCTTAGATAAAGAATTAAAGCTTAATCTAAGCAAAACTAAGACTTTGATCACAAACCCCCGTAAGAAACCAGCTTTATTCTTGGGTACATTAATCAAAATTTATTCACACACTGGTATGACGGCAGGTAAACATGGTCAGAGAATCAAAACCGTTAGCCAAATAATAATGATGGCCCCTCTAGATAGGATCTATAGAAAGCTTGCGGAGGCTAATTTTTTAATATTGAAAGATATGAAAAGTAGACCTAGATTCCTTTGATTAGGAGAAAGCAAAGACTCTATCGTCACCCTTTATAACAGCGTTTTAAGAGGATTTTTGAACTACTACAGTTTTACCAACAATTATGCAAAGTTAGCTTCTTCATTAGAATGGATTCTGAAAAGATCATGTGCCATGCTTTTGGCTAGTAAATTTAAACTGAAGTCAGTCTTAGGAGTTTTTGAAAAATTTGGAAAGAATCTAAAAGGTGATGATAACATCGCTTTTGTGAAACCCTCGTACAAACTAAACGTATGAGATTTTAAAATTAGCGTAAAAACTAATTTAAATACCCTATATACTTCTAAAATATCCAGAGCCAGTCTGGAGAATTTAGAATGTGTCAAATGTGGGTCGGACGTAAAGGTAGAAATGCATCATGTCAAGAAACTTAAAGATTTAAACCCCAAGATGTCAGAATTAGACAAACTAATGGCCAAAAGAAGAAGAAAACAAATCCCTCTTTGTAGAGTATGTCATCTTCAGCACCACGTACAGAACTCTCCATGAGGAGCGAAAAAATAAAAGAAGATAATCTAATGAAGTGGATATTTCTCCAACAGTAGAGGAGAAAATCTGAGCAAATTTGTTTGAGTCAAATATAGACAGAGAATCTAAGATCTAAGCTACGAGGATAACCCAGGACGAATTATCCATATATTTTTGTAATTGTTTAGGAAATCTGCAAATACATAAATTATATTATCTTAATCTCAATTGTGAATTTATGGGAACAGTAATCGATTTTAAACCTTTTTTTTGTTGATATAAGTTGTTACCTTGAATTCTTACTGTACCACACATCCCAAATTCAAATTCACGATTATTAGTAAAAACAAATCGTAGGAAATTCAAATAAAGAATCTTATTATAATAATCACAACATGTTAAACAATACAGAAGTTTGGAGAGCCGTATGATGGGAAACTATCACGTACGGTTCGGGAAAGGGTAATAAGTCTTAGAGAATAAATAGAGGCTTATTATCTAGTTCATATTAGATTAGAATTAAGTGGGCCAGGTGTTCAATTTATTTCTGACAATCAATTATTTAATGCTATAGTTACTGCACACGCTATCTTGATGATCTTCTTTATGGTCGAAAAAAGTTTTATTTTTAATTTTTTTAGTCTAAATTCCGTGCTCCGCGGCTCCGCTTATTTTTATAAGAATCGTCTTGACGATTTAAATGCTGATGTTGTTATAGGGGATTCTAATAATAATAATGGTGATAATAATGAATTTAAATATACTAAAATTGTCGTTAATGATCCCTCTAATAATAGAAAACTTATTCTTAATAACACTAAGAATAAAAAAGGTGTATATGTTTGAGAAAGTTTAGACGGTAAAAATTTGTATGTTGGTCACTCTATTAATTTATATAATAGAATTTCTTCTTATTTTATGTCATCTATTCTTAAAACTAAATCACGTAGAGTTTTACGTTATTTAAATAAATATGGGTTTAATAATCTTAAATTAACTATTTATATTATGGATGATAAATCTACTTTAGATGAAGTAGTTAGTTTAGAACAACATTTTATGGATACTTTAAATCCTAATTTAAATGTGGATCCTATTGCTAGTAGTTCTGGTTTTCATACACCTATGAGTATTGAAATACGTGAAAAATTACGTAAAGAAAGAGGTACACCTGTATATATCTATAATTCAGTGGATTTTTCTTTATTACATCTTTTTGAATCAAAACAATATGTTTATAATTCCATTAATATACACCATAAAATTTTAAACGATTGTTTAAGTACTGGTACTTTATATTTAGATACTTTTTTCTTTTCTTTAGATCTAATCAAGGAATCCCCTAATAATGCTAATTTAATTAGTTTAGCTGAACTAAAAGAGTTAGTTAAAGAAAAACGTGATAAATTTATTGTAAAACATCCTGCAGCTAAAATAATAATAGCGGAATATAAAGATGATCCAAGTAAAAACTTGGAATTTTCATCTTTAAACAGTTTAGCTACACATTTAAAAGGTGATCGTCAAGTTATTAGAGAATATCTGAAAGGGAACACAACAAAATATTATCGTGGAAAATGGAAATTTAGATACAAAAATTAAAATAAATAGGCATGGCCGAATAGGATAGAAATATCTTATGTTTTATTTTACTATTTGCTGGGATACCTTTAGAGCCTTTATATCTAGTACTACAGACTTTATATTATATAAAAGCAGTAGGATACAGTAACAATTAAAGGATTAGGCAATCAGCAGGAAACCAAATATAAAAGGGCTCTCTTTCTGTTTTTTTTTTGTTTTTATATTGAGCAATAAACACTTTTATAAAGTAGGATCCTCAGAGACTACACGTAAAATACCTGACTAATTATATATATAATTATCTTATTGTGGTTAAAGGTAAAGATATAGTCCAAACATTAATGAAAGTTAATGAAAATTGTATGCCAGCTTTAATAGGAGGTTTTGGTAATTTCTTAATGCCACTTATGATAGGGGGACCTGATATGGCAAACAAACAGGTTCTCCTTTTTTCTAGTTTTATATTTTTTGTTAAAAATTCTTATTCTATTTTAAAAGATAGGGTAAAATTAATAGTTTATTTTAGTAGTATGTCTATTAATAATAATAATTTTTGTTCATATTTAGCTGGTCTATTTGAAGGGGATGGACATATTTGAATTCAAAAGCAAAAAGGTAGTAAATCTCATAATCCGAGATTTTGTATTACTTTTAGCTTAAAAAATGAGGCTTTATGTAAAAAATTATTAGAAATTATAGGTTCAGGTTTTATTAGATACAAACACAGTGAAAATGCTTGTGTTTTAGTTGTTTCACCCGTTGTAGGTTTAAAAAAAATTGTAGGTTTAATTAATGGTGAGTTAAGAACACCTAAAATACATCAACTTCATAATTTAATCGATTGGTTAAATAAAAATCACAATACTCAATTAGAAAAATTACCTTTAAATAAGGGTAGTCTAGATAATAATAGTTGATTGAGTGGTTTTGTTGAGGCTGATGGTAGTTTTTCGGTATTATATACTAAACCAGAAGATGGTGCTAAAAAGATAAAAATCTCTTGTAGAATGCGAATTGAGCAAAGAATGTTAGAACCTACAACAAATGAGAGTTATCATGATATATTGAATCAAATAAGTTTATTTTTAAATTGTAGTTTATTAACTAAAACGCAAAAAGCTACAAATAATACTTATTATACTTTAGCTGCATCTAGTAAGGTATCTTTAGCTATTTTAATAAAATATTTTAGCAAGTATCCTTTATTTTCAAGTAAATATTTAGATTATAAAGATTGAGAGCAAGTAGCTACTTTAATTATTAATAATCAACATTTATCTGAGGAAGGAATAAATACAGTAGAACTTGTTCGTAGTCGTATGAACACTAAAAGAACTGAATTTAATTGAGATCATTTAAAAAATTTTTGATAATTTTTAGTTTCGATTAGGTTTATATTGGTATAATATAGTAAAAAATTTTTTTTTTGTAGTAAAAATGGACGGGTATACACTTTCCGTTTTTAGTATTTTAGGCTGCAAGCTCCATATATAGTTTATTTTTTTTAATAAATTAGTTCGTAATGACAATTCAAGACTTCCTAATTAAGTAGCGTGGTGTTTAATTATTTATGTTTCGGGCGCTCCTATAGGCTGCTTAAGTTATTACTTGCTTAGTTAGGATGGGGTGGGTAAAAAATAAACAAAATAACCAAAAATATAAAACTACGCGCTTTATAGCTTATTGCGCAGAAAAAAAATTAAAGGGGAATGCCGTTATAAGATGTAAATTTTATAATTATGATTTTGCTATAAGCATGGAATCTCTCGAAATAGAGTCTTTGACTCGGTTAACAGATGTATTGACGCCTAATTTAACAGTTATAATATTGTTATAAAGTATATAATATACTGAATTAGTTGTAACACTAATACATACATGGGAGGGTTATGCTGGAAACCAACAGGTATTATATACCTAAGTAGGATCCTCAGAGACTTTAATAAATTAATTAGCTAGTAAATAAATTTATTAAGAATGTATAGTTTTTATACATTAATACGCAAAACTCCAATTTTGTCTAATTAAACTAGATAGTTAGATGCCTAGCGTGTCCCTTCATATCGCTAGGATGTTTCACCACACAAAAATTGGATGAAGACATAGTCCGTTTAGGTAAGAAATTACTTATTTTTTTTTTGATTCCCTAGACTTAACAACATTAGTTTCTGATTATTACCACCTAGTTTAATTTTAATCGTATTCTCGGCCTGTATTGAAGGTGGAGCAGGTACAGGATGAACGCTTTTAAAGGATAAGGTGTTGCTTCTCGGTAACGAGGAGGCAATAAAACTCTTCTCGATGCGTGAAATTCTTCTATTGCTATTTTATATAGCATACGTTATTGACTACTCATGCTTTAAATATGTGGCCTCCGGACTCATATTAAAAGCGTACGTAAAAATGTCAATTGCACGGAGACAATGCGCCTGGGTAGATACTAAAAATTATTCTACCCATCAGAGACTTAACGAAGAGTATCCAGATAAAAATAGTAGAATTTGATTTGAAAAATGATTAGTAGGAGTAACTGATGGAGATGGTTCTTTTTCTATTGTACGTAAAAATGATAGGTGAAATTTAGCTTTTAAAATAAGTCAATCGAGATATAACCTAAGACTTCTTTATTATATAAAAAAAGAGTTAGGAGTTGGTTCTATTACTACTGATAAAACTAAAGCACAGTTTTTTATTAGAGATAGAAAAAAACTTCATGATATTATATTTCCTATATTTGATAAATATTCTTTATTAACAAGTAAAATGTTTAATTATGAAAGATTTAGACAAGCTTATTTTATTTTAGAAGATGCTAGTTTAACTAAAAATGAAAAAGATCTAAAACTATTTGAACTTAAAAATAGTATTTTACCTGATAATTATATTTCTCCGGCTTGAAGTAAAGCTAATTTACCTTTAAAGAGTATTAATGATTTAAATAATGTAATGACTAAGCCTTGATTAGTAGGGTTTATTGAAGCTGAAGGTAGTTTTTATTTAGTTAAAAAAGCTGAGGATAGAATGACTCATGGTTTTGGCTTAACACAAAAACTTGATAAAATTGTATTAGAAGCTATAGGTTTTAATTTACATATAGCTACTAAAGTAAAGTATAAATCTAATCCGTCGCTCCGCGCTAATTATTATATTTTAGATACTACTAATTCTAGAGCTATTGAAAATATTATAGATTTTTTTAGAAATACAATGAAAGGTATGAAAGCTGTTGAATATAGAATATGATGTAGATCATATGTTAAACATAAAGGAAATTATGCCAAATTAGAAAAAGTCAGAAATATAATTAGAAAATTAAGAACTAATTTACAAAAAGTAGAACAATAATTCTATCTATTTATCTGGATAAAGGTATAGTCCGAACAACAAATAAATTTGTTGAGTATAACGATAGTTTAAATAAGCTTCTATTTAAATGAGGTTATCAACATAATTGTTATCCTCCTGCCTGATGATTTAGGACATCATCTTCGCGGGAAAAACTGTTAAATTTCGGGAACGCCCTAAAGCTTCAAATACTAAACCTAAAAGGAAACTTTGGAGGTGGATGAATTAACTATTTATGTACAGTAACAAATTTGAAGATAAGTGAAAACGAAATGGGTAATTGCGAATCTAAATCAATATGAGGAAATATTTGTAAAAATAATAGTCCTCTGTTTGTAAAAGAGCAACGAGTAAATAGCAGTTGTAATGGAAATGAAATTCCATTATTAAGATGTACTCTAATGGGTTTCGAAAGAAATCATCGAATTAAATTACCTATCCATAATATTAATCATAGAAGATTTTATTGTTTAAATACTCGGGATTTAAATAATTCTAATATTGACCCCTGATTTATTTCTGGGTTCGTTGATGCTGAGGGTGCATTTATGGTTAGAGTTAGAAAAAATTCTAAGTATAAAATAGGATGAACTGTTATAGCTTTATTTTCTATTGTTTTACACAAAAAAGATTTAGCTCTTTTAGAAGAGATAAAAACTTCTTTTGGTGGTGTAGGAAGTATAAAAAAAAACAATCCGGAGACTTTTAGTTATAGAATTGAGTCTTGTGAACAAATTTATAAATATGTATTACCCTTTTTTAAAAAGTATCCTTTACTTACTCAGAAATGGGGAGATTATCTTCTTTTTAAAGATGTTGTAGAAATGATGTGTAAAAAAGAACATTTAACTAAGGAAGGTTTAGATAAAATTATTTCTTGTAAAGCTTCTATGAATAAAGGCTTATCAGAGGAATTAATAAAATCTTTTGCTAATATTTATTTTATCCCTAGACCTGTTGTGGAAAATATAGTTATTCCTCATCCTAACTGATTAGCAGGGTTTACATCTGGAGATGGTTGTTTTAAAGGTATTGTAACTAAATCTTCTTCAGTAAAAGTAGGATATCAAGTTCAATTAGTATTTCAAGTAACTCAACACTCTAGGGATGAAAAGCTAATGAAAAGTTTTATTTCTTATTTAGGTTGTGGTTATCTAGAAAAAGATCCTAGAGGTCCTTTTTTAGATTTTACAGTAAAAAATTTCTCAGATATCTGAGAAAAAATTATACCCTTTTTCAATCAACATCCTATAAAAGGAGTTAAAGCTAAGGATTTTAAGGATTGATATAAAATCGCTGAGTTAATTAAAAATAAGGCTCATTTAACTAAGGAAGGTTTAGATAAAATAAAATCCTTAAAGTTTAATATGAATAAAGGTAGAATAGAAGAGTAGTTTAGGGTGGGCGTAAGTACCCCCACATTATTTATTTATACCACCTTCTCTACCTTGACTTCCTCGGTGCTTTGCATAAAATTAAGATTTTTTTTATTTTCGGGTGGACTGGAACTATAAAAATTATATTTATTATATTTGTTAATCTTTTAATATTAACCTTTATTTTTTTTTTTAATTTAACTATGAGAATTATTATTGGAAAATTTAATAGTCATGCTGTCAGGACTACAAAGTCATAGTGGACCTAGTGTAGATTTAGCTATATTCTCATTACATCTATCAGGTGTTTCTAGTCTTTTAGGTGCAATTAATTTTATTACAACAATTGCTAATATGAGAACACCAGGTATTAGATTACATAATTAAAAATAAGCCAATATTGTGTATAAGAGTCAAATTCCGGGTAAGCCCTAAAGCTTTAGAGACCAAGGTTTTTAGGGAAATTTAATAACTGGCCAAGTTAATCGCTTGGGTATGGTAATACAGCTAAAGATTAAACCAAATATTAAAATATTGGTCTGAATGGGTAATCGCGGATCTAAATCAGTAGTAAATATATTATTACTGTAAAAGAGCAACGAGTAGATGGTTCTTCGAAATTTATATATTTTATTTCGTAAGGTGTACTCTAGAAGTCGGGGAAACTCGGTGTTTATTTAATTTGTTAATAATTTTTTATTTTTATTAGATTATTGACTAAATTTGGTACTAAAAAAATTAATATTATATATATTAATAAACGAATTATAGTACTGGCTCTAATATTCTTAATCCTTGGTTTATAACAGGTTTCAGTGATGCTGAAGCTAGTTTTGGTTTAAATATTAATAAACAACCTAAACTTAATACAGGTTGAAATGTTAAACTAGTTTTTGCTATTCATTTACATTCTAAAGATGTTGAGATTTTATATTTGATACAGCGTAGTTTAGGTTTTGGTAATATATCTATTTACGGGGATAAAGCATTGTACCAAGTTTCTAAGTTAAGTGACTTAGCATTAATTATTGCTCATTTTGATCAATTCCCACTTAAATCTCAAAAATATGCAGATTATTTATTATTTAAACAAGCATTTGAAATTGTTAAAGATAAATTGCATACTTCTGAAGATGGTTTACAAAAATTACTAAGTATTAGAGCATCTCTTAATAAGGGTTTATCTGAAAGATTAAAAACTTCTTTTAGTAATATTATTCCAGTGTTAAGACCAGAGGTGCCTAGAATTAGTTTAAATTTTGAAAGTGTAGCTGATAAATTTTGAGTATCAGGGTTTGTTAGCGGAGAAGGGTGTTTCTTTGTAAAAACTAGTAAATCTAAAACTCATAAACTGGGTATAAGTGTGGCATTAGCTTTTTTAGTTTCTCAAAATCTACGTGATTATACTTTATTAGAAGAATTTAAAAAATTCTTTAGTTGTGGTACATTAACTATTACTGAATCTTCAGAGATTGGTACATTTAATGTTAGAAGTATTTCCGATGTATTAGATAAAGTTATTCCTTTTTTTGAAGAGTATTTAATATTAGGAGAAAAGCACAAAGATTTTAAAGATTTTAAAGAAGCATCCTTATTAATTAAATCTAAATTACATTTAACTCAGGAAGGGTTAGATAAATTAATATCAATTAAATCTAGAATGAATTTTAAAAGAAATTAGAAAGTACTTTTAATTATTATGCTTAGTACAGTTATTTGAATTTTATCTCGTGTCCGGAGAGAGATACGCCTCTGATATTATTTTGGGGGGTTTATCTAAATAAAACAAAAAAATAATTTATTGTATTAATGTCGATCGGTTTTTTTAGCTATTAAGTTAAATTAAAAACAATATATTTTGTTAATAAGTAAGTTTTTTATTCTTATTAATAATTTTTTTTCGAATATGGCTTTATTCGGATGAGCTGTAGTTATTACAGCTGTTTTATTATTATTATCACTTCCAGTCTTAGCTGGTATTATACTGCTAGCTTTATATTTGGCTAATTGCTGGGAAAAGATATTTATATTGTTTATATCTCTATCAGCAGGATGTTTAATAAGTTTAGATTTATTAAATATCTTCAGAGACTATACGCCAAAATTTGTATGTTATAATTATTTAAATTATAAATTATTTTCAACAAGTTCAAATCCGAAAGAAAATACTTTAAAAGAGTATAATAAAAATAATGAATTTGATCCGAGATTTGCTTCATATTTAGCTGGTTTAATAGAAGGTGATGGTACTATTATAGTGCCAAAATCTGAAAGATCTCCTAAGGGTAAATTATATTATCCTTCTTCTCCTTTGTTGCGTACCCCTGGAAAAAGTAGATTACCCTTCAATTGTGTGGATAGATTACCCTTCAGTAGTGGTGATAGTTCACGTAAATCTCTCCTGTAATATGATCTAGGAAATCATTAGAATGGGTGAAACTACCAAATTCCGGGGACCCCTTAAAGCTTTTGATACTAAGCTGAGTATTTAAATTGTTTTTCTTTTTAGGCGCAAGCTATAAACTTTTTAAAGAATTCTGTGGCCTAATTAATCACTGGGGTATAGTAATAATGCAAAAGATTCTCGAAAGAGGAATAGGCAATCGCGGATCTAAATCATTTTTGAGTAATTTTAGTAGATTATTCATAGATGTAAAAGAGCAACGAGTAGACGGTAGTTATATAGTTTTTACTATATTAAGGTGTACTCTAATGAACTTTGAGAGAAGTTGTCCTAATATTATAAATTTATTTTGTAATAAGGTCTTTAATTTAGGGTTAATTTCAGATAGAATTTACGCACCTAAGTTAAATCTAATCAAAATCCTTTCTAAACATACTTTACAATCTCAAAGATATTATTCTACTTTAAGATCAAATTCTTCTATTATTGATCCATGCAAAATAGCGTGATTTGTTACTGGTTTTACTGACGGAGAAGGATGCTTTATGGTCGGTGTTGTTAAAAATAATAAATATAAGTCAGGGTGAAATATTAAACCTAAGTTCCAAATAGGTTTACATAAAAAAGATGAAAATATCTTATTACTTATAAAAGATTATTTCCAAGTAGGTCAAATTTATAAGAGTGGGGTAGATTCAGTCTGTTATAGAGTTGAGTCCGTGAAGGATTTATTAGTAATAGTTAATCACTTTGATAAATATCCCCTAATAACACATAAATGATCCGACTTTATTTTATTTAAAAAAATTACGCTGTTAATGGCTAACAAAGAACATTTAACTTTAGAGGGTTTAACTACACTAATGTCATTAAAAGCCTCTTTAAATTGAGGACTTTCAGAGGATTTGATTAAAGCTTTTCCAGGTATTACTGCTGTAGATAGACCAAAATTAAAGGATACCGGAATTCAAGATCCTATGTGATTAGCTGGCTTTACAAGCGCAGAAGGTTCTTTTATTGTAGGTTTAAAAAAATCTCTAACGAATAAATTAGGTTATCAAACAATGTTAAGATTCCAAATTTCTCAACATGTTAGAGATAAAGAATTGTTAGCTGTTATTATCCCGAGTTATTTAAATTGTGGTCTTATACATCAAAGTAAAAATGTTTCTTTTAAGTTTTTAGAATTTGTTGTTAATAAATTTGATGATATTAACAATAAAATTATACCTTTTTTTCAAAAATATCCTATATTAGGAGTAAAATTAGAAGATTTTACGGATTTTTGTAAGGTAGCAGAATTAATGCAAAATAAGGAACATTTAACTAAAGCCGGACTAGATAAAATAACAGCAATAAAATCAGGTATGAATAAAGGAAGAAATAGTGAAAAGTAGTCTAATAAATTCTAGTTGTAAAGATTATGCACGATAAATTTGAGTACCATGAGAGCAGAGATGTGAAATTCAAATTGTTTTTGATTTAAGAGATCTTCCTTTAGCTATTATGATACAATCAAAGTTAAATCATGGATCTGTTTCTAGAAAAAAAGGTTCTAATGCTTATGTATTTTCAATAAATAGTTTTGAAGGTTTAATTCTTGTAACGAATATTATAAATGGTTTTATGAGAACACCTAAAATTTATGCATTATATAGATTAATCGATTGATTAAATTTAAGATTTAATTTAAATATAGAAAAAAAATATATGGATAAAAGCAATATAAATTCTAATAATTGATTAGCAGGATTTATAGATGCAGATGGACATTTTTCAGTTAGAACTACTCTAAATTCTAAATATCCTAGAATAGAATGTAAATTTGAATTATCTCAAAGACAAAATGATCATAATAATGAAAATAATTTGGAATATTTAAGTTTAATAGCAGATTTTTTATCTACAACTGTAAAAGAAATTCGAATGGATAAACCTAAACCTGAATATAGAGTAAGAACTACTAGTTTAAATGGTAATTTGATATTAATAGAATATTTAGATAAATATCCTTTATTTTCAAGTAAATATTTAAATTATAATGATTGAAAAAAAGTGTTAGCATATTTTGAAAATAAAAAGCATACAGAACCAGAATCTCTAAAATCTATAGTTGAAATAAAATTACAAATGAATAATCAAAGAACTGAATTTGTTTGAGATCATTTAAGTAAATTTTATAACTTATACAAGTAAGATATAGTCCCAACAATATGGAAACATATTGAGTATCTACCGTAAGTAGGAACTATTTGCGAGGTTTAAATCACCATGAGACCTAGTCTAGTAGATCAAGACAAATTTGGGTATAACTATGATTCTTACAGACCGTAATTTTAATACTTCATTCTTCGAAACAGCAGGGGGTGGAGATCCTATATTATTCCAACATCTTTTCTCGAAGGATATTTTAATAAAATATTTTATTATTTTAAGTATTTTTTCTGTTATAATTTATTTTAATAAATGAATTTTTACTTTATTTAAGGATTTCTTTATAATTAATTCTAGTACTTTTACAGATAAATTTAATTTTTCTAAATTTTATGCAAGTTTTACCAATTATTTGCCTAATACAGCTTTACCTACTGAAAAATTTTTAACTTGATTAATTGGATTTACAGAAGGAGAAGGATCATTTATAGTAAACAATAGAGGTGATTTGGTTTTTGTAATTACACAAAGTAATTATGATATTAATGTTTTAGAGTTTATAAAAGAAACTTTAGGGTTTGGTAAAATAATTGCTCAATCATCTCACACTAGTAGATATGTTACTCAAAATAAAAAAGAAATAGAATTGATCATTCATTTATTCAATGGTAATCTTGTTTTACCTATTAAAAAAGAGAGATTTTCAAAATTTGTAGAAGGTTTTAATGTTTGGGTAAGTAAAGGAAGAATTAGATTAAACACTATTGAATTAAAAAATAGTTTTATTTTACCCAGTTTAGATAATAAATGGTTGTTGGGGTTTGTAGATGGTGAAGGTTGTTTTACTTGTTCAATAGGAAAAGATAAAGGATTTAGTTTTAATTTCAATATTTCTCAAAAATGAGAGGAAAATGTTAAAGTTTTAGAACATTTTTGTATTTTATTTAAAGGAGGAGCAGTGACAAAACATACTGCCAATAGTGTTTATGAATATAGAATAGGAGGAGTACAAAATTGTAAAAATGTATTTCCTTATTTTGATAATTATGCATTATATACTAAAAAATCTCTATCTTATAATTTATGAAAAGAAGTTCATAAAGATTTATTAAATAAAGATCATTTAGATTCTATAAAAAGAGTAAATATGATTGAAAAAGCTAGAATGATAAATATAATTAATTAAAATATAGGGAAAAAAAGTTAAGGTTTAACGTGAAAGTTAAAATACTTTTAAGGCAGATTTAAGATATAAGACCTGAAAAAGGAAATATTATTTATTTAATATACCTTAGACTTAGTTAATATTTAGTTATTACTACTTGCAACTTTTAAGTAACATATATATATAATAGCGTATATATTTTTTTACATATCAATATAGTTTTTAATAATAAATTGATATAAGAAAAAGTTAGTATAAATATTAGCGATACTGATGTTAACGGTCAATAAGTATTCTTGTTTAAAGACCGTCGGTTATCTAAATAATCGCTACAGACTGGATCATCAGTGGGTAGCTGGGATGCTGCTTAATGTACAGTCGATTTCTTCTATACTTTATGTATATATAAGCCCATTGGTAAAGCCAATGGTACCTAGATTTAATAAAAGAACGTAAAAATTATTTATGAAAAGTTAAATTTGAAGAAATGGATTCTTCGGTCACCCCGAGGTTAAATTTATAAGCCTCGTAATGTTGCTATATGCTGGGAAAGCTTCGATGTATAGTTTTAAATACTATATCTTTATAGACACAGTAAAAAAGTTAAAACGATGAAGTCAATCAGCAGGTAACACCCAATTTTTTTTTTTTAAAAAAAAAATTGGTGGAACCTCAGAGACTATATGCGACAATACTGAAAATATAAAAAATATATCTATTCATGTACCTACTCACTTAAAACCCTTAAATGATGAACAATTCGGACATTATTTAGCAGGTTTAATTGACGGGAAGGGTTATTTTAATACCCAACAACAATTAATAATTGAATTTAGTTCTTCTGATGTTAAATTAGCCTACTATATTAAAAGTATGATAGGTTTTGGTCAAGTAAAAAAAGTTAAAGATAAAAATGTTTATATATATATTATATCTAATAAATTTGGTATTATTAAAACAATAAATTTGATTAACGGTAAATTAAGAATTATTGACAAGTTTAATCAAGATATTGATAATATATTAACTAATTTAAAAGAAAATATAGAATTTAAATTTAATGATTCTAATAATTTGATTAACGGTAATTATTGAATTACAGGTTTTTCTGATGCAGGTGCTAGTTTTCAAATTGAAATTGTTAATAAAATTAATGAACCTAAACCAGAAATTAGATTAAACTTAAAATTTGATAAACAAGATAAAAATGTCTTAATATTAATTAAAGAAGTATTTGGAGGTATTATTTCATATGAAAAATTAAATAATAGTTATACATATAATTCTAATAGTTTTGGCTCTGCTAGAAAAATCTTAAATTATTTTGATAATTTTCATTTACAATCTAATAAATATGTTAATTATCTTAAATGAAGAAAAGCATATATAATAGTACAAGAAAAAAATTATTTAACAGAAAGAGGAATGGATAAAATTATAAAATTGAAAAATTCAATAAATATAAATTCAGTATAAGATAGAGTCCTAACAAAGACTAAAGTTTTTGAGTATTAATCTTAATAGATTATAGACTTATACTATTAAATTAATCAAAATATTTGTTATATATTAATTATTCCTGCTTTTGGAATAGTTAGTACTACATTATCAGCAAATTCAAGTAAAACTATATTCGGTTACAAAAGTAGCTCTTTAATAAATTTCATTTTATTAACGCAACAAACTGTATGCAGGAAAGTCAGATTCTTTTTAGAAATATTACTAGGTACTCCCTTTTTATGAAAATTAAAAAATTCATTAGTAAAAATCTTAGTAATTAATGATAACCCGCAGATAACCAAAGCACGAAGTGTAAACTTCAAACTCTGTATAAAAGAACTTATGGGGTTAAGCATGTTAGTAGGAATCTCAGAGGCCATACGTTTGTGATCGACATTGCTTTTTACATTTAACTGTTTATATAAATCTATGACACAAGCTTTAAATTTATTTTTTAAAGGAGGGATATTTCGTCAACAATCATGCTCAACACCCTCAATAAATCCCGTAATGTTTTTAGCTACCTCTGATATGGAGGATTATAAAGATAAAGAACCAGATAACCGAGAAATTGATGATGATTTTGAAAAACCAGGTAAGGGTTACAATAAACCATCTAGTGATGGTTCTAATGATAAATTTTATGAATGGTTAGCGGGAATTATCGACGGAGATGGTTGTTTTTTAGTTTCTAAAAAAGGATATTGTAGCTTAGAGATAGTTACACAACTTAGAGATAAAAAATTTTTATATCAAATAAAACAAAAATTTGGTGGTGCTGTAAAATTAGTAAGTGGGAATAATCATTTAAGATATAGATTACATCACAAAGAAGGTTTATTAAATTTAATTAATAAAGTTAATGGTTTAATAAGAAATCCTATAAGAATTCTTCAATTAGGTAGAATTTGTGAAATTTATGATATAGAATTAAAAGACCCTAAATCCTTAACTTACTATAGTGGATGATTAGCTGGGTTTATAGATACTGATGGTTCAGTATATTTAAATCTTGCTTCAGGTCAATTATACATAACAGCTACTCAAAAAAATAGATTTATTTTAGAAGCTTTAGTTGAATTATACGGAGGTACAATATATCCTCAGGTTAAAAAAGAAGCTTTTAAGTGAGTTTGTTATAAAAAAAAAGAAGTTTTAGCTTTAGCTAATGACTATTTTAAAGTTAATCCTTGTAGATCTGAGAAAATGATGAGAATAAGTATGATTAATGATTTCTATAAACTTAGAAATTTACACGCTCATACTGCTCCAGTAAATTCTGATTTAGGTAAAACTTGAAAATATTATATGATCAAATGAAATAGTTTTATGGAAAAATAGTTTAACAAAAAAAATGTAAAATAGACAACAGTATATTAATTAGTCGATTAAGAGATGGTCCAATTCATATAACTTATTAAGAGCTGTTCGTAATCCATAACGCTCACACTTTAATTATTGCTCTCTACATAATTAAATTTAATTTTCTTTTTAATTCACGTGACCTTTAAGGATCACGTGGGCATATTATTTAGAAAGGGTCTACCATCTACGCTGTAGGGGGGGGGACCTATTAGTTATTTAAACTATAAATTTCTACTTAATAGGGTGGGTTAGGGGCATAAAAACAAAATATTTAATATATATGTGTAGAGAGCAAAGTAATTATTTTGTTAAAAATTTTGTAAGTTTGTGAAAAGTACATCGGGATGGTTTACGCCATGATGTCAATTGGAATATTAGGATTTATTGTTTGAAGTCATCATATGTATACAGTAGGATTAGATGTCGATACTAGAGCTTATTTTACAGCTGCTACTTTGATAATAGCAGTACCAACAGGAATTAAAATATTCTCATGGTTAGCTACATGTTACGGGGGATCTATAAAATTAACTCCTCCTATGTACTTTGCATTAGGATTTGTATTCATGTTTACTATCGGAGGATTAATAATCCACTTAGTTCTCCCTTTAAAGATCACTATATACTGGGAACTTCTGACAATTATACTACTAGATATTTATATAATTTCAGTGACAATGTATAATTTTGAACAATCAGCAGGTAACCAACGGATATATAAAGTTATCCTAGTAGGAACCTCAGAGACTACACGTGATCCATGCAACGTAGTTGCTTGAAGATATAGTCCATGAAATAAAAATTATTTAACTCCTTTAAAAAATAATTTTAATAAAATTATTCTCCGTTCTTACTCTACTTCTAATCAAGATAATACAAATAATTTAAATCCTATAATAATATATGATAACTTTAAGGATAATAGGTCTAAAATATTAAAAGAACAAAAAGATAAATCTGGTATTTATTGTTTAATAAATAAAATTAATAATCATTCTTATATAGGTAGTTCCGTTAATTTAGCTTCTAGAATGAAAAATTATCTTAATGATGCTTTTTTAAAAAGTAGACAAAATATAAATATGCCTATTGTTAAAGCTTTACTTAAGTATGGTCAATCTAATTTTACTTTATATATATTAGAACACGTAGATGTTAAATCTTTAATAATTAGAGAAACCTATTTTATAACATCAGTTATGCCTTATTATAATGTATTAAAACAAGGTTATTCTTCTTTAGGTTACAAACATACAGAAGAAACTAAAGAACTTTTATCTCAATTAGCAAAAAATAGAGTACATAGTGATATAACTAAAGGTTTAATATCTAAAGCTTTAACTGGTGAAAACAACCCTTTTTATAATAAAAAGCATTCTATAGAAAGTAGAGTAAGAATGATAGAAGCTAATTCAGCCTACCCTGTTTATATTTATAATTCATTAAAAGAATTATTAGTTATTTTCCCTTCTGTTTCAACTTTAGCTAATTTAATTAAATCTAATCATTCTACAATAGTTAATCATATAAAAGAACAAACTATTTTTAGAGGAGAATGGTATTTTAGTAATTTACCCTATAATATACATGATACTCCTATTATAACTAATTGAATTTATAAAGAATCTGAAGAACTAATATTAAGCATAAATAATAGTAGTCATATTAGAAAAGCAGTATTTGTGTATGATGCTAATAAAAATTTTATGTATAAGTTCGAAGGAGTAACAGATGCTCAAAGAGCTTTAAAAATAAACCACAGTACTATAAAAAAATATGCTAAATTAAGTGGTGTATATGGTGATTATATATTTAGTTATGAGAGATTAAAGGATTAATGATTTTTATTCGTAAGTGGAGTTTTATTAGCTAACGCTTCATTAGATGTTGCATTCCATGATACAGTGATTATCCTTTTTTTTTCAATTAATATATTAATGGTTAAAATAAAAAATGATAAACTTTTTTTTAATAATTCTAGTTCATCTTTTAATTTATTAAACTTAGGCGCCGTCGGCATCGATGATTACATTAAAAAATTTTGAGTAGGTCTTATGGATGGAGATGGTAGTATACAAGTAAATCATTGAAAAGAAAAGTCTTTACAATATAGATTAGTTATTAAATTAAAAAATGATATTCTTAATTACGAGATGTTAAATTTAATATCTAAAACTATTGGAGGTTATGTCAGAACTGTAAAACAAGATGTAATTTGAGTAGTTAATAAAAAAGAAGATATAGTAGAAATTATAAAAATTTTTGAGGAATATCCTTTATTAACTTCTAAAAAAATATGTCAATTAAACTTTTTAAAAACTTGTTTAACTAAAAATAGTATGAATTATTACTTAAAAAATAGAAATAATAAATTTTATAATCAATCTGAAATACTTAAAGCTCCATTTATAACTCCTAGTTATTTTAAAGAATGGTTATCTGGGTTTATAGAAGCTGAAGGTTGTTTTTCATTAAGAAAATCTAATGCTCATTCATTTTCAATAGGACAAAATGATGATTTATACTTAATTGAAGCTATAAAATTACATTTTGAGGCTAGTAATGCAGTAAGAAATTCTTATGATAATTTTTATGCTTTAGAAATTTATAAAAAAGAAGTTTTAAAAAGAATAATAACACATTGTTCTAATTATCCATTATTAGGAGAAAAAAGGATATCGTTTGAAAAATTTAGTGAAAAGCTAAATAATTAAATAGTAAGTGTCTTGTAGTCATGTCACCGTGAAAAGAGTTATATACTTTTCGGTAATATATAATTATTTATATATTGCTAACGATGAAGTCTTATATGTTATTTTAAATGCAAATAACGTAAAAAAAAATATAAGATAATATCGTGGAAACTGAAATAAGTAAATTTATTTTAGGCTCCGTAGAGACTAAACGTGACAGTCTAAAGTTTATTAAGTTAAATATTAGATAAGTTATAGTCCGATCCATCGTGTGAACGATGTTATATAAATTACCCCATTTTTGAGCTTATTGACTTACTACGTGGTCGCTCAAATGGGCCAGAATAATTTATCTTCAACTAAGAATTATTTTGCAATTGACTATATGCTGGAAACTATATTATTTGTGTATTGTTTACTATTTATTAATACGTTTTATCTTTATAAATTAGATGCCAGTAGGAATAATATTCTTTTAAATAGTCAAAATAATGATATTACAATAGATTCAGACCCTATGAATATACAATCAGCAGAAAACTGCAAAGGATTCTCAGAGACTATACGTCAATTACCTAGTGAAGATTCCAAGTTTTGAAATTGATTTGCTGGTGTAATAGATGGTGATGGAAATTTTGATATTAGAACTGTTAATAATAAAAGAGTTCTTAAACAAATTAGAATTAAACTACATAATAGAGATGTTAGAATATTAACACGCATACAAGATTATTTGCATATGGGAAAAATTAGAGCAGATAAAAATAAACCTTATTCAATGTATATAGTTTCTACCAGAGAAACTATGATGCATATTGTCAATAATCTTAATGGTTTAATTAGATTAAAAGTACCGGGGTTTAAAGAGGCTTGTAATTTATATAATATAGATTATATTGAAGCTAATTATAACATTGGTTTATATGATCCTTATTTTGCAGGCATAATTGATACTGATGGTAGTATAGTATTTAATTATGCTGGTAATAGAATAGAATGTAATTTAGAATTTCAATATAGTGAATACTCATCTAAACTAAATTTTGATAACACTATACTAAATTGTAAACCAACTGTTCTTAAGCGTAAAAAATCTTATAAATCAGGTAGTTCTAAAGATTTCTCATCTATTGCATTTAAATTTCAAAATGTAAATAATATGCTATTCATATATGATTATTTTATGCATAATAGATTATTTTGTGACATGAAATTTTATAGAGTTACAAAAATTAAATCCTTTATAGAAATTAGAAAATATAAAACATCTTCTAGGAATAGTGTAGAGCATAAAATATATTCAGACTTTATGATAGATTGAATTAAATATGAGAATCCTTTATGATATAAGGTTCCTTTTGTTAATAAATATCTATTGTATAAAGGTGAATAGGAAATTGTTACAGGTAAAGAGATAGTCCACAACTATATTATTAGTTGCATTTCCACTATGTTTTAAGTATGGGAGCTGTGTTTGCAATGTTTAGTGCATGATACTATTGAATACCTAAAATGATAGGTTTAACTTATGATTTAACTTTAGCAAAAGTACAATTCTGAATATTATTTGCTGGGGTTAATATTACATTTATGCCTCAACATTTCTTAGGTCTACAAGGAATGCCTCGTAGAATCAGTGATTACCCTGATGCTTACGCTGGTTGAAATTTAATTAGTAGTTTCGGATCTATTGTTAGTGTAGTTTCTGCTACATTATTCTTGTACATCGTTTACAAACAATTAGTAAGCGGTCAAGCTGCGACTAGAAATGTGTGACTTGCACCTCAATTCTTCTCTGATACACTAAGAATTTTAAGTAACAGATGTGCTAACAGTTTAGAATGAGTATTGTTAAGTCCACCTGCACCTCATCCTTTCGTATCACTACCTAAACAAAGTTCTTTAACTCCTTCTAATTCTTAATTGAGTAGAGGATAATACATAAATTTACTAAGTTTTGGGTATATTATCAAAGGCATACTGTGTTTATGTCGTAAGTTCTGTTAATTTAGCTAGTAGAGCTTTAAATTATATTAGAAACAAAAATTAAAATCTTCATTTACAAAATGTTATTGCAAAGCATGGATTAAATAATTTTTTGTTTTTTGTTTTAGAATTATTACCGGAAGATTCTTCTTCTTATAATGATTTATTAGATTTAGAGCAAATTTATTTAGATAAGTTTCAAATATATTTATGGGCCAGAGTTAGGCCCAGGTTATTTATTACAATATCTAGTGTTATGTATATAATATCTAGATGGCATGACTTATAGTTGTTTAATAATTATAAGTCATGCAAACCTCATTAGCTTAATAGGAAAAGCATAATATCTAATATAAGTTATTTAGTTCGAATCTAAATTGAGGTTAGATTATTAAAATAATTGGTGTTCAGTTTGTCTTATCATTGAGGTGTAGTGTACAATAAAATAGTGATTTAGTAGCGCAAGCGTCATAGATATATCTAAACTAGTTGCACTAAAGGTAACCTATATGATGTAAAATATATAAAGCCCTTTCCCTCCGGGCCTATGCCTTAAGGTGGGGATGTTTCATTAGCAAGCTCCGGGGAATTGAAATCTCTTTATGTCATCTTAAATATTTATTTCTTCTAAGTTAAAGTTGGGGGCCTATCTTATAAATGGAGTAAAGGAAATATTAAAGAATATTTACCGAAAACTTGGCTAATTGCTGGAAAGACGTAACATTGGTTACCGGAGGGTTTACGTTCAATCAGCTGGTAATCTTATTTTATAATAAAGTAAAGCAACTCTCACGATCATACGCCAAGTACCTTCGATTTTTAAATATTTTTCTTAAAGTAGAAAAATTATAATTTTAAGTAAGGGTAGTGATATGATCTATAAATAGATACTTTTAATGATTAATAAGCGTAAATATTTTTTATATACAAAATTCACTTAATAATGAAGATAATTATTCTAGTGCTTATAGCTTGAGTCCTCAAATTATAAAAAATCTTAGTCTATCTAGGCGTTTTTACTCTACTAATTTAATAAATTATTTTGTAAACTTTGAAATTGATAACTTAAACAATAATGAATCTATAAAATATGATTCATTTGAATAAGATTATGAACAAATTAAACCTAAATTTATAGGAGTTGCAGGTGTATAGAAGTTAACAATATAAAAATGACTATAGTCATTTTTATATTGGAAGTTTTAATAATTTGGCATGCTTCGCAAGAAGAATAAAATAATATGACCAATTAACTAGAGGATTACGTAAACCTTACTCTAGCTCAGAGTTTGAAATATCAAATACTTCTGCTTTAAATTTATAGTTTTTATATTTAACTACACCCCCTCAAACTTATTGAATTTATGAGCAATATGTAATAATTCCATTTAAGTCCCCTGCAAGCAGGGACACTCAAATTATTATAAGAGTAAATCCTTAATGAGGTAATATAGTTGATGCAATTCTTACTGCTAAAAGAACCCCCCCCCAGGGATTTAGCCTGGGGATTAAATTTTTATGGACATTATTTCTTTAAGGTTCTGAAGGTTATAAAAGATTTGATGTATTTATTTGTTTTCAATCTAACTAATAATATAAGTTATACTTCTGAAGACTTAGAAAATAGATATTATTGTTTTTTTTTTTTTAGTATTTGTTTATGAATTAAATACACCTAATAGTAGTTCTATTATTTATTCAGCAATTAATAGTGCATTAAAAGGATTACAGGTTAGTCATAGTACTTTATTTATAATAATTATATTTATAAATCATATATAATCTTATATTTTGGGCGGAACTAAGGCCGCCTCTATTACTTGTAATGGAATTTTAAGAATATGTAAAAAAAAACCTACCGGAGCTTGCTGGTGAAAAATCCAGCCCCCCCCCGAAGGCCTCGGTGTTTATCCTACGGTTATGTGTACTCGTATATTTAAAAAGTATAAACCGGAGCTAGTACTTAAAAGAGTAGAGAATCAATAAATTCATAACGGTAAATATTTATTTATGAAAGATCCTTATTATTCAGATAAAGATTAATGTTTAGTACTTTTTTTAATTCTATCTCAGGTTTATATAGTAGATATCTTTTGGTTTAATAGATTAAAATGTTAACCGTATGGATCATATGTTATTGTAAAATTTATTCTTTTTTTAATGTATTTTTGGTTAGGGTTTTTAGTTTATAACCGTTTTATCCAAAATGGTAAGTTTACTCCAGAATTAGCTTGTATATTATAGGTAATATTTTGAGGCTAGCAAAATTTTTTGCTACATATGCGTAGGTATGTCAAGTGAACGGGTTTTAAGCCAACCCTATAGTGTCTAAAATAAAAAAAAAATTAAGGGTAAAACGTAAAGCCCTTGCTACTAAGTCTTAATTTAAAAGAGTTGAGTATGGTTAAAGTAATTATTCCCCCCCCGAGGGATTGGTTTTTCGTGGATATAAATCACCTCTGTTAAATATATTATTTAATATCATGTAAAAGAGAGCAACGAGTATACTGTTACTTGTTATGTATTAAGTTAAACCTTCGAATAACCCTAAAATTTAGGGGATAACTATCTAATGTAACAGGTCCCGTAGGGACTACGGAAACTAAGTGAAGTATATTTAGCTTATACCTTAGTTATTCTAAATTATAAATTAATAATAAGGTAAAAGAATCTTTTTTCGTAGAATCAGTGATTACCCTGATGCTTACGCTAGTTGAAATTTAATTAGTAGTTTCTAGAGCTACAGTTAGTTTAGAGTCACCACCTGCACCTCGCCTATTTGTTTCTTTACCTAAACAAAGTTAATAAAAGTATTTTTATTACATCTTAGAGATGTAATAAAAATACAAATCTCATTAGTTTAATGGTAGAACAGGATACTTCTAATATTCTAATTTTAGTTCGAATCTAAAATGAGATTTTTATTTTTAAATATATTTATATTTATTATTTTTAATTATTTATAATATTTACTATTTTATCCTTTATAATTAATTTTATAATTATAATAAATTATTTTAATATTATATAACTTTTAAATAATAATGTTTTATAACATTATTATTTGTCACAAAATAAAAAATATTTTATTTTGTTTTTAATTAAAAACAAATCTTAGATATATTTATTATTAATATAACAAATAATAATAAAAATATTTTTTTTATCAAAATATCTTAACCAATAGTTAACTATTGGTTAATAAGGAATAATAACAAACAAATTTTGATTTTTTATTACTAATATTATTAAATAATTATTAAATTTTGAATTATTTTTTTTTAATTTTATTTATTGATTAATAATGTATTTTTTTTCTTCTTGACTTTCTTTACTAGAAGTTTTATTATTATTATTACCTATATTAATTGCAGTAGCTTTTGTTACAGTAGCTGAAAGAAAAACAATGGCTAGTATGCAAAGAAGATTGGGACCCAATCACGTAGGATACTTGGGATTGCTTCAAGCATTTATTATAATTTTTATATGTTGCCCTGTGCAATTAATAAATAACATTTTTATTTATGTATTGAGAATTAAAAGTAAATCAAGTATAATACAAAATAAACCTATGTTATTTAAAAATAGTTTTAGCTTGCAACATAAACGTCTTTTGATTGTAAACTTTAATAATAGAAATATTCATTTATCCGCGGAGCACGGTTTTTATTCTACAAATGTGGATACTTGCACAAAAGATCTTTATAAAGATAGACTTGCTCCCGTTAAACCTTTCTCAGATGAATTACTTACAACTTGTTCCAATATCTTAGATTTAAATGAAAGAGCTGAGTTTTTCAAAGATTTAAAAGGAAAAGGAGGTATATATATTTTTCAGTATAAGTTTGATCCACTTGTTTATTACATAGGGAGAACTACTTCATTTAGCTATAGATTAAAATATCATATTAATCATAAATTAACTGATAAATTTCACGTTTTTGGTAATTTAGTTGGTTGAGATCATTTTTATGTTAGTGTAGTGGAGATATGTAATAAAGAAGATTCAGGAGTTAGAGAAAATTATTACCTTCAAAAGTATTTACCTTTATTAAATTCGACTTTTAGTTCAAATTTATCAGATGCTAATATTTTTGAATCTTTAACAAATAAATTAAAAGCTAAAAAATTTTATAATTCAGACGTATCTTTAAATATTTCTAGCAATAAGTATAAAGGTATACAAATATGAGGATATAAACTACTAGACACTAAAATTAGCGAAGAGTTAAAAAAGTATTCTAGTATAAATAATGCCAGTTCGGCTACAGGAATCGCTCGTTCTACCATTAGTTTGTACTTAGATACCAATGTACCTATAAAAGAGTTATTATTTTTTTCTAAACCTTTAGAAAATTTAGCTAAATCTTTTGAATTAGCAAATAAACTCCGAGATGAGTTAAATTTGGATTCTAATATATCTAAGAAAGTTTGAGTTTACACTATTACTGAAGATAATTTGGTATTAGTAAATGGTGAACCTTTTAATTCTAGAGAACTAGTGGCTAAATTCTTAGAAACCACACATAAAGTTGTAAGATATTTTATGGATTCTTGAGAAGGTAAAGGATACAAGGGTTATTATCTTTTTAGTAGATTTTTAACAGACAAAGAACTAAATAGTTTACTTAAGATTTGTTTATCTAAACCTGAACCAGAAAATACTAAAGTATAAGTCTGGGCTTATAATGCTGAGACTTTAAATCTTATTGAAAGTTTCCCTAGTATGCAAAAAGCCGCCGGTTCTTTTAATCTAGATTATCGTAGTATTTCTAATAATTTAGACACTGAATTAGCTACTATACAACAAGGTAAATGGACATATTTCTTCACTAATGAAATTAGTAACGAAACAAAAAATAAACTCTTAAACAATCTTAAAAAAGCAAGTAATGTTACATTAGAGGTGTGAGTATATAAAAATTTAAATGGAGAATTAGTCTTATTTGATGAAAATCAACCTTTTAAATCTAGATTGCAAGCATCTAAAACATTAAAAATGAATCATAAAACTATTATTAAACATACTAATGTTTGCTATAAAGACTTATATTTCTATAGTAAAAAATATAAATAAAAATTTGAGATCTGCAAATTTATGTATGGTTTATATTAATGAACAGATCAAGCTACTTGTGAAACAATTTTTTGCCAGAGGGCGTTAAATAAAAATATGAGTACAAGAAGCTTCCATACTACATCAAAATTAAATAATAAAAAAATATATTTTATTAGACAATAACCAACCTTTTTAAATCTAAACTACAAGCATGCTTCGCCACAAAAAGAATTGGGTATTACTACTAAAACTCTTACAAAGTATGCAAATACTAATAATAATTCTAACCCCATCCCTCCCTTTTTTTTGTTTTACTAGGAAGCTCCGGTTTATATTTTTTTTTTTAATATTAAACAGTAATAGTTAATTATTTATTATGTATAAAATATCGCTTAGTATGGTGGGTTATTTCCTATAAGCAACGTGGTACAAATAAACAGGTTTGGCTTTCATTATTAATAAAACAAAAATTTTTTTTACAATGTAGATATGGTCTTCTTTAATCTGCGAGTGCCATAGTATTAACTGAAAGAAATATCTTTATATTTTATTTCCTTATATAAACGATGGTATTTCTTTATAGTACTATGAAAAAAATAAAACAAATTGCTGGAAACCCTTATGTAATAAAAATAATTACTAAGGTAATCAGCAGGAAACTTTTTATTATAGTAATTTAAGATAAATTGGACACTTAAATTATAATATAATAAATTGGATCTTCAACGACTAAACGTTTTACTTATACTTTGTCTAATTTAAATGGAAATAGGTATAAGATGATATAGTCTAACTAGTATGGAGATATGCTAATTAATTACAGGTTGCGGATGCTTTAAAACTTATATTGAAAGAATATGTAGCTCCAACGCAATCTAATATAATTTTATTCTTTTTAGGCCCTGTTATTACTTTAATTTTTGCTTTGTTAGGGTTTGCAGTTATACCTTAAAACTATAGGGTAATATAGCCAAATTCCGGGTAAGTTCTAAAGCTTATTTTACCAAGCCTTATACGAAAGTATAGCGGTGGATGAATTAATTACTCATGTATGGTAACAAGAAATAAGATACTCTAAGAGTAATGAATAATCGCGGATCTAAATCAGTTGTAAGATTATACTCTACAATTGTAAAAGAGCAACGAGTAAACGGCTATAAATATTTATACGATTTTTGTAAAATATTTAAGATGTACTCTAATGAGCTTAAAAATAAGCTATCGTTAAAAAAAATGTCTAATAGTTTCTACCGTTCACCGTTAAATGATTTTAAATTTTTAAATGTTAATACTCGTCGTAACTATACCACATTAAGTTATAATAAACCTAAGATTGACGATGCTTCATACAAAATTGATCCTTGATTTATTACAGGGTTTACAGATGGAGAAGGTTGTTTTTCTTGTAGTGTATTAAAAAGTTCCTGTTACAAATTGGGTTGAGAAGTTCAACTAACTTTTCAAATTAAACTTCATGTTAGTGATTTCCCGATTTTATTAGAAATTCAACGTAATTTAGGTGGTATAGGAACTGTAAGTAGTAACCAATCTTCTTGTGCCTTTAGAGTCAAAAAATTTAGTGAGCTAGTAGAATTAGTTAAATTTTTGGATAAATATCCTTTAATTTCTCGGAAAAGAGGAGATTGTCTATTATTTAAAGAAATTGTATCTATTATGCAGTCAAAAGAACATTTGACTTTAGAGGGTTTACAAAAGATTATAAACATAAGAGCAACCTTAAATTATGGTTTATCAGAAAAATTACAGTTAATGTTCCCTGAAACTATACCAGTTCCCCGTCCTTTAAGAGAAACCTGTGTAATCCCACATTCACAATGAATAGCTGGATTTACTGCAGGTGAAGGTAATTTCTCGGTTTCCTTAGATAAAGGTGTTTTTAAATCTCTATTATTTAAAATTACTCAGCATGAAAGAGATGAGGTATTAATACTTGCAATTAAAGAATATCTTAATTGTGGATATTGTTATTTAAGAAAAAAAGAAAATATAATAGATTTTAAAGTTACCAATTTTGATGAAATTAATAAAATAATTATACCTTTCTTTATTAAGAATTCGCTGTTAAGTCTTAAATCTTTAGATTTCAATGATTGATGTTTAGTTTCGGAAATAGTCAAAAAAAGAGAGCATAAGCTAGAAGAAGGTATGCTTAAAATAAGAGAAATTCAAAGGGGAATGAATAGGGGGAGAAGATAGAAAATTATTAGTGTGAAAACTTTTTTTTTTTTTTATGTTTGGTCCTGGGTTATCAATATCTGATATGGATTTAGGTATCTTATATATGTTAGCTGTATCATCTATAGGTACCTACGGAATTCTATTAGCGGGGTGAAGTGCTAATAGTAAATATGCTTTCTTAGGTTCTTTACGTAGTACTGCTCAATTAATTAGTTATGAATTAGTTTTAAGTTCAGCTATTTTAATAATAGTAATGATAAGTAATAACTTAAATCCTAATATAAATGTACAATTTCAAAAAATCATCTGATTTATGATACCTTTATTTCCTATATTATTAATTTTTTTCATAGGTTCAGTTGCAGAGACTAACAGAGCCCCTTTCGATTTAGCAGAGGCTATTAACTAATAAGATTTGGCCTCATTAAAGATCACAAATTGCTGGAAAGTCCTATAATGGTTATGGTTTTGTTTCTGCCTTAGGTAGCTTGCGGAGGAGACTTAATCGTTATATAGGAAAATTAGCAGGGTAGTTAATTTATATTTAAAATTAAAACCTTCAGAGACTAGACGTGATCCATGCAACGTAGTTGCTTGAAGATATAGTCCAATATTGAGCGTGAGCTCAATCAGATTATTTAATCTTATTTAATTATGAAATCTCTTATTACTTTAGGTGTTAATTGTTTAGTATCTACATATATTCCTTATAACAAATTTAAGTATAAATTTGGTTCGCATATTAGTAGTAGATATTATTCTACTTCAAATTTAGATTCTAATTCTGAATATTCTGATTCACCTATTCCTATTCTAACTTTTAATGATTTAAGTAATTCTGATAGTATTAAATCTTATAGGAAGTTATTAAAAGGCAAAGGAGGTATTTATTCTTTTATTAACTTAGAAAATGGCAATCAATATATAGGAAGTGCCAAAGATTTTTATTTAAGACTTAATGAACATCTGGGAAATAAAAAGTCTAATCTTGCTTTACAAAATGCATTTACTAAATATGGTTTATCCAAGTTTAAATTTTGTATATATGAATATTTTACATATGAAAGTAAAATTGTTAGTTCTCAAGCTTTGACAGATTTAGAGACCAGTTATATTTCTAAATTTAAATTTGATACTCTTTATAATTTTAAAACTACTGCTACTAGCTCATTAGGTTACAAGCATACTGAAGAAGCTAGATTAAAGATGGTTGAGTATTATAAAGATAAAAGTAATCATCCTATGTTTGGTAAAACTCATACTAAAGAAGCTATTGCTTTAATTAGTAAGCCAGGTGAACTAAATCCTATGTTTGGTAAAAAACATAATGAAGTAACTAAGACTATTATGAGTGATAAGAAAAATAAATATCCTTTAGGTGTAGGAATTTATGATTTAGATGATAATTTGTTATATAAATTTAAAAATAATGTAGAATTAGCTAAACATATGGATATCTCTAAGGTTACAGTAGGTAAGTATTTAAATTCTGGTCTTGTATATAATAAAACATATCGGTTTAAACCAATACAAGATTAATATAAGATTTTTATATTTTTTTTTTGGAATCTGAATTAGTTAGTGGGTTCATGACAGAACACGCAGCAGTAGTTTTTGTTTTTTTCTTCTTAGCTGAATATTCAAGTATACTTTTAATGTGTATATTAACAAGTTTATTCTTCTTAGGAGGATATTTAGAATTTATACCTTTATTAAGTCAAATAGAAGCTTATTATGAAATATCTTACGTTTTTTCAAGTTTTTATGGTAGTTTTTTATTAGGTATTAAAACTTGTTTACTTGTATTTGCATTTATTTGATGTCGTGCGTCTTTCCCTCGTATTCGTTTTGACCAATTAATGTCATTCTGTTGAACTAAAATTTTACCTTTATTATTCGCTTTTATAGTGTTAGTGCCATCAATACTTTACAGTTTTGATGCCATAACCGCTAATATATCTTTATTTTAATTTATGATGAATACGACTTTACAAATTATCGGCGCCGGAGGCGTATAATTAATACAAATAATAAGTAAAAGATACGGGGGGGGGTGTTTCACCAGCAAGCTCTCTTTATACTTTTGTTTCTAAAGATCTTAAAAATACAGATACTGTGGCCCCTCTTAGGGGTTGGGTTTATTTTTTAATGATCTAATAATATTAGTTCCATATTTATTATTTTATTTTAATGCTTTATTTAGAAATTGGGATTTATTTTTATAAAAATTTATAGACCGGTTGTAGATATCTTAACATAATTCTTTTATAGAATTATGTTATTGGCATCCCTGGTTATAATTCCTTTAATTGGTATATTTTTAATTTCAACGGCTACAACTTATGATTTTAATAAAAATAATAGTATAGGTAGTAAATATATAGCTATTAGTACTAGTATTTTTAATTTAATTATCTCATTTATAGTATTTATATTATTTAATAATAGTAGTAATCAATATCAATTTGTAGAAGAACATTATCAAATAAGATCATTCGATATTTATTTAGGTGTTGATGGGATATCTATTTATTTTGTTTTGCTAACTACTATATTAATGCCTATAGCATTATTAGCTAATTGAAAATCCATTAATGAAAATGTAACTTCTTACCTAGTAATTATGTTATTACTAGAATCTTTATTATTAGCAAATTTTTTAGTTTTAGATATATTCTTATTCTATATTTTCTTTGAATCGACATTACCTCCTTTGTTTTTATTAATAGGTTTATTTGGATCAAGTAATAAAGTAAGAGCAGGATATTATATATTTTTATATACATTTAACCTTAAGTGTAAAAGAGCCAAACACCGGGGAAGCCCTAAAGCTCTAGTAACCAAAGTTCTAAAAGAAATTTTAGAACTGGCCTGGCTAATGACCAAGGGTATGGTAAAATTACTAGTTTTCAGTATTGAAAAGTTATTTTTTATAACAGATATGTGGGTAATCGCGGTTCTAAGTCATCCTTTAAAGGGTGTAAAAGAGCAACGAGTAGACGGTTCTTCAATGTCTAGAAATTTAGATGTTGTAAGGTGTACTCTAGTCGCTGGGAAACCAGTTTTAGGTAGAAAAATTTATCCAGATTCTAATAAAAGTATAATTACAAATAATATATTAAAAAGATCTATGTCGACGCTTCGCTCTAAATTAAATTTAAATCCTTGATTTATAACAGGATTAGTTGAAGCAGAAGGGTGTTTTATGATAGGTTTTTTTAAAAATGCTAAATATAAAATGGGATATCAAATTCAAGCTATTTTTAAAATCACTTTACATAAAAAAGATTATGAATTATTATCTCAAGTTAAAGATTATTTTGGAGTAGGAACAATAACAAATCATGGAAACACTACTTTACAATATACAGTTAAATCTTTAAAAGATTTAGACACAATAATATCTCATTTTTATAAATTTTCATTACTAAGTCAAAAATGAGCTGATTATACATTATTTAAAAATGTAATAATGCTAATTAAAAATAAGGAGCATTTAAATATAGAAGGGTTTAAAAAAGTTCTTTCTATAAGAGCTGCTATGAATTTAGGCTTATCTGAAGAATTAAAATTTATTTTCCCGGACATTCAACCTTTTTCTAGACCTTCTTTACCAAAAATAAATAATATAAACCCTAATTGAATAGCAGGTTTAGCCAGTGGTGATGGATGTTTTCATGTTTCAATTCGTAACTCATCTACAACTAAAACAGGAAAATCTGTGGTATTAAAATTTCATATTGTTCAACATAGTAGAGATATTGAACTAATGAAGGTATTAATATCTACTTTAAATTGTGGAAAATTAGAATTATTATTAAATCAATCAGCTGTATATTTTGTAGTAACAAATTTCCAAGATATTTTTGATAAAATAATTCCGTTATTTGATAAATATAAAATTAAAGGAGTTAAATCTTTAGATTTTTATGATTTTAAGTTAATAGCTAACTTAATACATAATAAAGAACATTTAACTGAAGAAGGATTATCCAAAATTCAATCTTTAAAATTGAATATGAATTTATTTAGAAAATTATAAAAATTATTAGACTTGTTGGTTAGCCAATATAAATTGAAGTAACCCTACAATTAAAGAAAACACATTAAATTGTGAACGTATGAGGATCCTTATTTTTATTATTATCAATATTAAGTATATATTCTATAATGGGTACTACTGATTTTGATGCTTTATTTAAAACAAATTTTGATTACACTACTCAAATATTTTTATTTATGGGAATATTTTTATCATTTGCTGTTAAGACTCCTGTTTGAGGTTTAAATTCTTGACTATTAAAAGCTCATGTAGAGTCTCCACTTGGTGGAAGTATTATTTTAGCTGGTATTACTATGCTTGCTATAAATCTAGCTATATGCTGGAAACACCTTAAAAGGTTAATCAGCAGGAAACTGTTTGCTATTATTAGCTGTTTTAGAGATGCTTTCTTAATAGAAAGTTTTGGTACATTAAGAGAAAATGATACCTTAAAATTAGTAAATATCGAAGAAGATATAGAACTAAACAGGATCCCCAGAGGCCATACGCTAGATACAACTTATATTTCTTCTTATTTAGCAGGTTTAATTGAAGGAGATGGATGTATATATGTACCAAAAAACACTAAAGGAGCTGCTACAGTTACAATTATTTTTTGTAATAAAGATTTACCTTTAGCTTTAATAATTCAAAAAGAATTAAATACAGGTAATATTTATAAAATAAAAGGTAAAAATGCTTACAGTTACGTTATTAGTGATTTAAAAGGATTAGTAAAGATTACTAATCTTATAAATGGTTTTATGAGAACACCAAAAATAAACAAATTATCTAATTTAATAGATTGAATCAACATAAAAGATAGTACTGTTAAATTAGAAAAATTACCTTTAGACAATTCTTGTTTATCAAGTAATGCTTGATTGGCAGGTTTAATTGAAGCAGATGGGTGTTTTTATATAAGAGTTACTAAAAATCTAAATTGTAATACACAAAAAATAGCTTGTTATTTAGAATTAGCCCAAAAAACTCAGGATAAATATTCTATGTTAGATATTTTTACTAAGATAAGTGAATTTTTATCAACAAATATTAAATATAAAGAAAAATCTTCACAATATTGAATTAGAACTTCTAAATATGAATCTAATAAAATTTTAGTGTCTTATTTAAATAATTATCCTATATTTTCAAGTAAACATTTAGATTTTTTATCTTGAAAAGAAGTATTAAATATTATGATAAAAAAAGAACAAGTTAATAAATTAGAAGAAATAAAAAAAATAAAAGAGCAGATGAATTCTAAAAGAACTAGATTTTCTTGAGATCATCTTAAAAATTTTTATACATTTTAGTTGTAAAGATATGGTCCCACCCATTATGTAAATAATGGAGTACTTACTTAATTATAAATAAATTTCTCAATAAGGGAGGGGATGTTTCACTAGTTTCACTAGCAATCTCCGTAAACTCTTAAATTATTTTTTTTATTAATTAAAGATTTAATCATGCCTTGAGAAAAGGAGTAAGTCAAGATAAAAAAGATAGTATTAAAATTAAGTCTTTATGGTATTTTCAGATTCATTTTACCTATATTACCTAAAGCTTCTCTTAATTTAACTTATATTGTTTATACAATTGGTGCTATAACAGTGATTTATGCCAGCTTAAGTACTATTAGAGCTACTGATGTTAAAGAATTAGTAGCTTACTCTTCTGTTGCTCATGCTGCTATTTATTTATTAAGTGCTTTTAGTAATAGTATTCAAGGTATTGAAGGTGCAATAGTATTAGGGATAGCGCATGGTTTTGTAAGTAGTGGATTATTTATCTGCGTAGGAGGTATACTATACGAAAGATCTCACACTAGAATAATTTCTTATTATAGAGGTATGGCTCAACTAATGCCTATATTTTCAATATTATTTTTTATATTATGTTTAGGTAACGCCGGAACACCTTTAACATTAAACTTTATTGGAGAATTTATGTCCTTATTTGGAATTATAGAAAGATTACCTGTTATTGGTATAATTGCTGCTACTACTATTGTGTTTGGTGCAGCTTATTCTATTTTCTTATATAATAGAATAGCTTTTGGTGGTTCTTATACTAAACATATATTTGAACAAAATGTGTTTGATGTTGATAAAAGAGAATTTTTACTGTTATTCGTTTTAGTTGCTTTAACTGTAATATTGGGTGTATATCCTTCTATTATTTTTGATACATTACATTACAGTGTAGTTAATTTAGTTTATGGAGTAGAACCTTCTGGTTATATTACTGCTAATTCTACATTTTAAAATATACAAGGATTAAGAGGTTATAGTACTTCAGCTATAAAAATTTAAGCACTTTTTATTATAAAGTAATAATTATATTGCTTAAATTAACTTAGTGTATTTCTTTAGAATAGAAAACCTTAGTGTATATATTAATAAGGTTTAGATAAATAAATACACTAGATTATTATTAAAACATAATTTATTTTATGTAAATAAAAGAAAATATACCAGATGGGGCCCACCCAGCATAGCTGGGGGGGCTTTTTTTATCAATAAATACTTTAATATTCCCCAAATGGGGCCCCCCTCACTTAACGGAGTCGGGGGCTAGTATTAATATAATAATCAATGAAAGAAAAATGCCACAATTAGTACCTTTTTACTATATGAATGAATTAGTATTTAGCTTTTCTTTAATAGTAGTAATATTATATTTGTTATCAAAATATATTTTACCAAGAATAGTTCGTTTATTTATTTCTCGTATTTTTATAAAAAAAATAAAAGAATAATATTTTGTAACAATTAGATTATTTAAAGACTTATATCTTAAACAAATAAAAAGTATGAATACATTTTTTAATAACATACAAATATTTAGTCCTTTAGATCAATTCGAGATTAGAAATTTGTTAAGTATAGATTTACCTGTTTTAGGTAATTTACAATTTTCATTAACAAATATAGGACTTTATTTAATAATAGGTACAATATTTATAATATTATTAGGATTATTAAGTACTAATTATAATAAATTAGTAGGAGATAACTGATCAATAAGTCAAGAAGCTTTAAATGCTACAATATTAAATACTGTGGTAGGTCAAATTAATCCAAAAGAAGGGCAAAAATTTTTCCCTTTTATTTACACATTATTTATATTCATTTTAATAAATAATTTAATTGGATTAGTTCCTTATAGTTTTGCTTCAACAAGTCACATGATTCTGACAATATCTTTATCTTCTGTTGTAGTATTAGGTGCTACAATTTTAGGTTTAGCTAAACATGGACTTAAATTCTTTTCTTTATTTGTTCCAGCAGGAATACCGTTAGCTTTATTACCTATGTTAGTAGTAATAGAATTCATATAGTAATATTACTTTGTGAACAAGAGCCAAACTCCGGGAAACTCCTAAAGCTTATAATACTAAGCACAATTACGAAAGTCTTTGTGTGGCTGAACTAATTACTCAGGTATAGTAACAAGTTATAAGATGAGTGAAAACGAAATGGACAATCGTGGATCTAAATCAAATATTGATGATTAAATATTTGTAAAAGAGCAACGAGTAGACGGTTCTTCAATGTAAATTGTACGTTGTAAGGTGTACTCTAGTCGCCATGAAAGTGGTTTTGAGAGTAATTAAGTAACCTCAAATTAAAGTTTCTGTATAGTCTTGGATAATAATCGAATAAGTAATATTATAATACGTTTAAGCACAAAAAGTTTAAAAACTATTCCGGAGGTGCGAGTAGCCTGGTCTAGAAAAGGAAATTTTTATTTAAATAAAGGCTATCCTTTAAGAAGTTGTTATCAATTATATGGTGGTTTCCGTTCTATTCATTTCCTTACTGTAGGGCGTTTGCTAGAAAAAGTACTTTTTAACGTCGGAGGCGCTAGATTAATATCTTCGTCTTCTAGCATAGTTCCTACTAAAGTTTATATTAACGCAGATAAAGATAAAGAGTTAATAGTTAGCGAAAATAAAGGAAGAACAGGTATTTATCGTTGAGTACACATAGAATCAGGAAAAACCTATATAGGTTCAGCTTCAAACTTAAGTGCAAGATTTAAACAGTATTTTAATTATAATCATATTTCTTATCCTAAACGTAATTTAAGAATATATAAGGCATTATTAAAATACGGTTATTCTGAATTTAGATTAGAAATTTTAGAATACTGTGATATTAGTGTTTTACTTCAAAGAGAACAGTTTTATTTCGATAAACTAAACCCTGAATATAATATTTTAAAAATAGCAGGTTCACCTTTAGGTTATAAACACAGTAGTGAAGCTAAAAATTTAATAGGTTTAGCTAGTAAAGGTAGAAAGGTGTCAGATGAAACTAGGGAAATTAAAAGAAATATTTCTCTAGGTAAAAAGTTAGAATCAGAACATATAGAAAAATTACGTTTAAGTAATCCTTTTAATAAGCCTTTATTAGTAAAAAACGACGAAACAGGAGAAATTTTAGAATTTTCTTCTTTAACCGAGGCTGGTAAATATTTAGGTATCACTAGATCTACAGTAAAAGTAAATTTATTAAAAGGCGTTCCATATAAAAATTATACTTTGAGTTTGGTAGATAATACAGATGGTAGCGTTATAGATGAAAAACCTTTAGCCAAAAATTCTCAACAACCTGTATTATTATTTAACCCTGATACAAAAGATAAAAAAGAATTTTCTTCTATAAATGAGGCTGCTAAATACTTAAATGTCTCAGGTGCACGTATGTGATATTTTTTTAATACAAGTGCAAAACAAGGTAATGAAACATTTAAAGGGTATATTATTACTAAATTAGATAAAGAAGTAGTAGCTAATAGAGTATCTAAAAAGATAGAAATAACAGATCTTGAAACTCAAGAAATAAAAATTTATTCTTCTTTTACTTTAGCTGCTAAAGATATAGGTGTACCTTCTTCAAGTTTATCAGGTTATTTTTCTAAAAATCGTTCTGGTCCTTTTAAAAAAAGATATATTTTTAAATTAGTTTAGGTTTTCGTGGTTATAGTTTTCCAAGAGTGCAGTCGTTCTTATTCTGTTAGATGTATTTCTTTAGGTTTAAGATTAGGTGCAAACATAACAAGATGAGAGTAGGTTCCTCATTCTTCTTGTGTAAAAGAGCCAAACTCCGGGGAAGCCTTAAAGTTATAATTACCAAACACTAACTTAAAAGGGTTAGGTGCGGCCCCGGTTAATCGCCGGGGGTATGGTAAAAAGATTATAAATACACGTAAGTGGAATAGGTAATCGCGGATCTAAAATACCTCTCTTGAATATTATTTATTAATATTTAATGATGTGTAAAAGAGCAACGAGTAGACGGTTCTTCATAATTAAGTATATATTTTTTTATTATATATTAATAATGTAAGGTATACTCTAGTCACCGGGAAAGCCGGCTCTTGAAAGAAATTAAGTAATTCAAGATTAAAGTTATCACAATAACCTGTCCTTATTAAGAATATTTATATAATATTCTGAATTGTGAAATAAAGGAAAAGACATATATTTATGTAAAAGCTATATTATTAGCGCCTTTAGAGAAAGGATAATAATAAATTTATTTTTATATTATACCTTTAAAGAAAGGATAAATTTGTGTACGAATTTTACTATATTTATTTAAATTGTTACTAAAAGTTTATGTAGAATTTATGAGTTTATATTCTAAAGAGAGTGTTTTATGTAATTCATATGCTACTTTTGTATTTTCACGTGGCTATGCCAAAAATTATGGTATATTTAAAGGGTCTTTTAATAAACAGGTAAATATTCCCATACGGTTGTATTCAACTACATCAGATAATAGTTCAGATTTAGTTGTTTTTTCGGATGCTGATAAAGATAAGTTAGAAATTTTAGAATTTGTTAAGGGTAAATCAGGTATTTACATGTGAACTAATAAATTAAATAATAAAAAATATATAGGTAGTTCTGTTAATTTAAGACGTAGAGTCTTAGAATATTACAATGTTAATAGATTATTAAATGAGAAAAGTATGACTATTAATGTTGCATTATTAAAATATGGATACCGTAATTTTAGTTTTACTGTCTTAGAATTTTGTAGTTTGGATAGTCTTATGTCTAAAGAGAAATATTATTTTGAAGTTTATAATCCAGAATATAATATATTAAATACTCCTGGTAGTCCATCTAGAGGATCAGGATGAAAACATTCAGAAGCTGCAAAAGAAAATATGCGAGCTGCAGCTAAATTATTAAATATATCTCCGGATTATTTAAGTAATAAGTCTAAGGTTAATCCTAAAAATATAAAAGTGGAAGTTACAGATTTAGATACTAATACTGTAACTATTTATCATGCAATTAGAGCTGCAGCTCGTGCTTTAGATATTGATAAAAGATATATTGAATATTACCTTCATTTAAACCAAAAAAATCCTGTTTTAGGTAGATATACCTTTAAATTACTTGATAATCGTGATTCTTCCGAGGTTGTAAATAATTTAATAGTATCAGAAGGGGCCCACCGAGGTGTGGAAAAGTCTGTATCGGTGGCATATGTTAATCAGAAAACTTCTCAGAAAGTGGAAGTTACAGATGTTAAAACTCAAGAAGTAAAAGTGTATCCTTCTATTGGGGCTGCTGCTAGAGCTTTGGGTTATCGTCAGTCAAGTATTTCTTTATATTTAAAAGGAAATATGACTAAACCTTTTAAAGGTTTACATTTATTTAAGATAGTATAGTGTAAAAATTCAATTTTTCTTAAAAATTTTAATAAGGATAAATTTGTTGACACGTTGCGCTGGGCATTTATTATTACATATTTTAAGTAGTTTTACTTATATCATTATGTCTCAAGGGGTTTTATTTTTTGTTGCAGGATTAATACCTTTATCATTTATTGTTGCTTTCACTGGGTTAGAATTTGCTGTTGCAGCAATTCAAGCTTTAGTTTTTGTTATCTTAACATGTAATTACATCAAAGATGGTTTAGACTTACACTAATATGATTGAAGGTATTATAAGAGTTTGCGCTCTCAAAAATATCAATAAAAGTAATAGTATTTTAAATATAAGTCGGAATGGTAATAATAGTAAATTATTGAATAAAATGGTTTATATTTCATTAGTATAGCTTGTTATAAATAAAGAATAGGTTATATTAATTGTTTTACTTTAATTAGTAAAACAATTCTCATAAATTTGATGGTATAGGAGGATTTTTATAAAATCTTTGTTTTAGTTTGAATCTAAAATGAGAAATGTTGTCATGATATGTAACAATAGTATGTAATAAACCAAATAAACTTGAAAAAAGAGTAATTTTAGTAATTTTTAGGTGGGAGCTAGGCCCGCTCTATTATTAATAAATTTTTTGTGATCAAGTGACTAATAAATTTATTATAATTGATTGGTTTGTGATAAAATACAAAGGATAAATTTGTGAATATGATTGCTAGAGCATAAATTATTAAATATTTTTGTCCCTCCCCCTTCCCCCCCCGTCTCCTTTTTTTTTTCGGGGGGATGTTTCATTAGCATTCCCGGCTCTGGTTTATATTAAAATAAAAAAGTATAGATAAGAGATATGATGAAAAGTTAGTTAATTAATAAGTCAAAAGATTTGGTTGTCATAAAGAAAGTTATTTATAATAATTTTTTATTAAAAAAATTTTTTATATAGGAATCCAAATAAATCATAATTTAGTAATAAAATAGATCCAGGACGTAGCTTTTTTATCTCTTAAGTTATTTTTCTTAACAAATTTATTTTTTTTTTTTGATGCTTTTTTTAGATTACCGTTATGTAGTGTAATGACACGTAACACTTATTTTAAATGTAAGTGTTACACATATACACGTATATGTATATATAGATGAGTTTGGTGATGGCTCTGATTGAACGCTGTCTAAGTGCTTGACACATGCTAATCGAACGATTAATACAGTTAAAAAAAAACTAAATTAATAGTGGTGTACAGGTGAGTATAAGATATTTTTGCCGACCTTAAAGTAAGAGGACAATAAGATCTCTTATAAACAAAAGGGTTGTACCGCTTTAAGAGGATGAGAAATATCATAGAGAGAGGTAGTTGTTAAAGTAATGATTTAGCTAGCCGCAGATTCTCTTAGTCGAAACTGAAAGGTTGATCGACCACATTGGGCCTGAAAAAATCCCAATGCAAAAACGTACAGCAGTGAGGAATATTGGTCAATGGTCTAACGATCGAACTGGCAACTTAGGGAAATGGATGATATAAAATAATTATATAATAAAGTTTATATAATAATTATTAATATGCAATAGTTGTGAAGTTTTGTCTACATATTGATAATGACAATATGTATAAACAGTCTCGACTAATTACGTGCCAGCAGTCGCGGTAATACGTAAGAGACAAGCGTTATTCATCCTGAATAGGTTTAAAGGGTACACAGACGGTCAAATTGGCTTTATTTGAAGTAGTTTTTGACTAGAGTTTTTTATATGAGAGGGTAGTACTTTTAAGTGGAGAGTTGATATTCTTTGATACTATAGGGACTGGTAAAGGCGAAGGCAGCCTTTTAGGTAAAAACTGACGTCGAAGGACGAAGGCTTAGATAACGAACAGGATTTGGCACCCTAGTAGTCTTTGCAGAAAATGATGAATGCCATAGGGTAGATTTTAATCTATACTATAAATGAAAGTGTAAGCATTTCACCTCAAGAGTAAGACGGCAACGTAGGAACTGTAAATTCGTGAAAAAATAAATGCAGTGTTGGTTAAAATCCAACCCTATAAAATTAATTTTTATTTTTAAGGCTAATTTTTTAGATCTAATTAATGTCCATTATAAGGGTGTTATATTAAAAAATTTTGTGGTCTGTTTTAACAATATATCCAGGACTAGATTTCACTAGTATAAAAGTGAAGCTAATTTATTAATTTATTACAAACGTAGGGGCAGCGGAGCACGCGGAGCACGCGGAGCACGCGGAGCACGGTACCCCCCCCCCTTTCCCTCACCGGCGCGAAGCACGGGACGGGGGTATTTATTAAAAATAAAGGCTATATTAATATGTAAAGTTGGGAAGTTATACTATAGCAGTCATATCCAATAGGAGAGAGAAACGTGATTGGCTTCAAGGAGCTTGTGCATAGGGCTTGATGGAGGGAAGGAACGCACACGGCTCTTAAATAGCGGAAATAGACGCATGTTCGAAGATAGTTAGCGATGGCTACCGTTGTATATCAACAAGACTATTTTTGCTTATGAGTCTCAACTGGTAGTAACATTTTGGCCCGCAAGGAGGAAGAGAAGTTAACCTTGATGTATAGTAGTAATAAAATATTTATTTTAATATTTACAGTAAAAAAATTGGTAAGTTAGGGCGGAGTCAAGGTTGTGAGTAAATATATTTGGAGAATGTGCCTACAAAATAAAGTTTTTTGTTTTGTAATTTTAACTAAGTTTATAACTTTTTAAACAAATATAGTAAATTAATAAGCTTAAAAAAGATTTTTCTTTTATAAAAAAAAAAAATATTCCACCCCCTGTCGGTGTGATATTTTTAAGCAGCTTTGCAAATTAGTTTATTAATCTTTGAAAACAGATATACTCCAGGGCTTGTAGAAGACCTTATAATAGTCTACCGAGTAATTACTAGTTCGTACAAAAGATAGTATAAACAACAATAATAATAAAACATGCTAAAAAATTTTAACCAATATAATATAAATAATATAAATAATTTAAATAAGCCTACGTGCTCAGCACGTGGGGCCTTTAATTTATTAAAATTCTTAAATCGTACGTTTGTATCTTTACAAAAAAAATTTTGATTAGAAAATTCATTTTTAGAATGATTTGTCGGGTTTTCTGATGCAGAATCAAGCTTTATTCTTCACAAAGTATTAGATAAAGAAGGAAATATAAGTAAATTTTCTTTTATGTTTACTATTGAGTTACACATCGATGATCTGTCTGTTTTAGAATTTATAAAAAATAAATTAAAAATAGGTAATCTGAGAATTTATAAGGATAAATGTATTTTTGCTGTGTCAGATAAACAAGGAGTTTATCAGTTAATTTCAATTTTCGACCAATTTAGCTTAAATACTACTAAATATTTTGATTACAAAAATTTTAAAGAGGCTTTTATACTTTATCATGAAAGACCTAATAAAAAAATTGCTGAATCTAAAGACCTTATAAATAGAATATTAGAAATAAAAAGTAATATGAATACTAAACGAAGTGTAATTATTTTACCTTCTGTTATGTCAGATTATTTAAGTAAAATTAATATAACTAAGGGTTGATTATTAGGATTTATTGAGGGTGACGGATCTTTCTTTTTATCTAGAACAGATATTGAACCAGTCTTTTCTATTGAATTATCTGAGGAGCAATCTCCAATGATGGTTAAAATAAAAGAATTTTTAGAAGATAATTTAGGTTTTGATAAATATTCTTTATTTAAATTAAAATCTTCTTCAATTATATCTATTAATAAACAAAAAGCAAGATTAGGAAAACCTACAGTAATTTTCTCAATAAAAAATATCTTTGTGTTAAATAATTATTTAATTCCTTTTTTAGACAATATGAAGTTTATTAGTAAAAAAGGTTGTGATTTTGTAGATTTTAAAGTTATTTGTGGTGCAGTTTATAAAGGTTCACATAAATTAGATGAAATTAGATCATTGATTTTAAAATTGTCTTATAATATGAATAATTATAGATTATCCACTAATAAAAAATCGGTTCCCTGGGGGGGAATATTAAGTGAACAAGAAAGAAATTTGATTATTAATGCTGAATCTGTCTATGAATATCTTGAAGATGGTCGTATTTTGGATAAAGCAACTAATAAACCTTTAGTACATAGAAATTGTATTTATGCAATTTCTTTACCTGATGGAGAAATTATTTTAGTAGATTCTATGAAAGAAGCTTTAAGTAAGATTAATGTAAGTTTTAGAACTTTAAAGAAATTGTTAGATGAAGAAGAATCAGTAAAACTTCCTAACTATGAAGTTAAGAGAATTCCTATTTTTTACCATAAAAAAAGATTTCTAAGCTTAGAATAAATAAAAAGGATTGAGCAAGGCTACAACCAAACAATTCCAAGTTTTTATAGAAAAATTAGGTGAAAACGGTTAAAGACATCCTAGTCAAAGACCGTCGGCAGTTGTAAATGTCGCTACAGACTGGATCACCGAGGTAAGGCTGAAATGCCTATCTAAATGTACAGTCGAGCTCTGTAATGATTTTATATCATAAAGGGGAAGGATCTTCTATTTTAATAGAAATTTATTTCACGAAATAAGAACCCTTATTTAATCAGAGTTGAATCACTAGACCGTTTCTGACTTCAGCAGTGAAGTATGTCGTTTAATTCGATAATCCACGAAAAATCTTACCGCAATTTGAATAAATAAAAAAGTGAAAATTTTTTAATTTTACAGGAGTTGCACGGCTGTTTCCAGTTAATATTGTGAAATAAAGAGATAAATTAACGAAATCCCTCGCTTTATTTTTAAGAGTACTTTAGGGTACTATTTATATTCAAATAAGCCAGCCAGCTATGCTGGCTGGCTTATTAATATGAATGTTAATAAGGTTTCTTCTTTGTAAAAGGGAACAAGACAAGTCATCATGGCCCTAATATTGCGGGCTATATGACGTGCCACATATTTCTATACAAAAAGATGCAAAAATGTGAGTTTGAGCTAATCTTTAAAATAGAATATAAACATATGGATTGTAGTCTGAAATTCGACTATATGAATAAGTAATTGCTAGTAATCGCGAATCACCATGTCGCGGTGAATTGAACCTCGGATTGGTACTAACCACTCGTCACATGCTGAAAGAAGTTTCATCGCAATAAGTTTGCTCTTTTGATACAATACTGTTATTTTTTTGAATTTAATTTCTTGTATTGGAATTCACCGCATGCGTGGCTTTAATTAGTGTTAAGTCGAAATACGGTTCAGGTAGTGGAAGTTGCCTGGGGTTTATTATTTAAAACTAAATTTAATAACAATTTTAATTGTTATTAAAATCTATTTATGTAGGTTTATTTACATATGTGTATATGTATGTGAATTTGATGTTCGAATCATCGAAATAGATTAATTTAGGCGAATTATAGATAAAAACAAATAAAAATTAATTAATGTTTCTAAGAAAAAAATGTCCTCTAAATTTAAAAAATTTATCATATAATATGAGCGTAAGCTCCATCTATCTTTTTTATATCCGTGGTAATTTTCAATTTAATAATAATATTTACAATAATCTAAATTTTTTATCCAAGGGGTGTTCTTATAGTAGTGATTGTAATGCTACTTTTTTACCTGCAGTAATTTACACTGATTTAAGTGATTTTAAAACAATTTATAAGGAAAACCAAGGAAAACCTGGTATATATAGATGAGTTAACTTAGTTAATGGTTCTACGTATATAGGTAGTTCTGTGGATTTAGTACGTAGATTAAGAGATTACTTTGCACCCAAATGACTAGAAAAAGAGCTCTTAGTTAATAATAGTGTAATCTATAAAGCTTTATTGAAGTATGGGTATTCTAATTTTAGATTAGAAATTTTAGAGTACACAGATAAAGATCAATTACTTAATAGAGAGCAATATTATATAGATATGTTTAATCCTGAATATAATATTTGTAAAATAGCTGGGTCATCGACTGGTCGTTTAGCTACTGTTGAAACAAAAATAAAATTACAGAAAGTTTGATTAATAAGAAAATATTTAAGTCAAAAAAGTAATTTAACCTTTTCAGAGTTTGTGTTAGAAGATTTTTTTAATAAACTCGAAAATATAGAGTTAACTTTGAATAAAATACAAAAAAAAGTCGATTTATTAACCCAAAAAGAATCCTTAATAAAAGAGTCAGCAGAGAGTCGTTTAAATAGATTAAAAGCAAGTAAAACAGCTCAAGAAGTGTTAGTTGTAGATTTAACTACAGGGTTAACAACAGAATATCTATCTATAAGAAGAGCTGCTGATGCTTTAGGTATTAGTAAAACCAATATTAGAAATAGATTATCTAATAAGGTAACTAAGCCGTATGAAGGGAGATATGTCTTTAGGTTAAAATAATAATAATCGTGGAAGTTGCCCGGGATTTATTAACTAAAACAAAATTTACTTAAATCACTTAAAGTGATTTAAGTAAAAGCTAGGAATAATTTAAAGGTAAAAATTAAATTAATCTAACGACTTAATATTAAAATGAGAATTCGAATTTCTCTCCTGGCTATATGGTTACGTTCTCAAAAATCTTATTATTATTTTCTAATGCCGTTTGTTCTAAACGAGATATTTCGATGTTATTTAACAGAGTAGTTATTAAATTATTAAATTCTTATGTTATGTATGGTTTAATTAGTTTATTTTTAAAACCGTTTAAAAAAGATAACATAGTTGGACTACATGAATTATTGATTCATAAAATTCATATCACACAAATTTTCCATATTTTTGTATATATATGAAGTACATTAAAAAAAAAATCTAGTTTTTATCCTAGAAAAGAATGAATTTATGAATATTCATCTTTAATTATTCAACTTATAAACTGAAGTTTCGTATACTATACACGCAAGGTTATTAAAAATATAGAGGTAAATTCATCATTTATCTTTGTAAATCCAAGTATGAAGGTCTCCGTTCTTACGGTTGGGGGCCCAGTAAAAAAAAGATTATATTCTACAATATCAGATCAGAATAATAGCCATTTATTACATCCGGATTATGTCGCGGGGTTTTCTGATGCAGAATCAACATTTACTATATCAATAGCAAAAGATAATAGAGTTAGAAAAAACGTTTCAAGCAATGAAAATAAAGGAAAGTTTTATGTACATCCTTCTTTTGCTATATCTTTAAATATAAAAGATAAAGTTTTAATTTCAAAGTTAAAAGATTTTTTTTGTGTAGGTAATATCAAAGAGGATTTTAGTAATAATGCAATAGTTTTTTATGTGAATTCTGTAAAGGATTTACATTCGACGATTATTCCTTTTTTTAAAAAGTATCCTTTATTAACTCAAAAATGAGCAGACTTTATTCTTTTTGAACAAGTAATAAATTTAATATTAAAAGAAGAACATCTAACAGAAACAGGATTAGAAAAAATCCTGAGTATAAAAGCTTCTATGAATAAAGGTTTAACACCAAATTTAAAAGGACTGTTTCCAAACATTAATCCGGTAGAAAGACCAATAGTTAAAAATCAAATGGTTCGAAGTGGTCATTGGTTAGCAGGTTTTGTGGATGGAGAAGGTTCTTTCTTTATTCGTGTCAGAGAGTCTTTTTCGGCAAAAAGTAAAAATAGGGTATCTTTTTTCTTTTCTATAAATCAAACTATTCGAGATACTGATTTAATAAAAAATATATCTAAATATAAAATTTGCGGTGTAGCAAGTAGTAATGAAAAGTATGTACAATTAAAAGTTTATAAAAAATTTGGTTTTTTTTTTTATTTCACGGATATAGAAACAAAAATAGTACCATTTTTTGAGACTTACCCAATGCACGGTATCAAAAATTCTAAAGATTCTAGCCTTATATTAAATATGGTACAATTAGGGCAACACTTAGATTCTTAAGGTTTTAATAGAGCTTGCTGGGGAGTAGGGGAGTCTTCGCCTACTCCCCACTAAAAATTCTAATATAATCACCCAGAATGAATTTTGGTAGAGTACTATATTCCATCGGATTTAAAAATATTATCTATTTAACGCTTTCTCAGATTTAAGTGATTTCAAAAAAAGATGGAAAACCAAGGAACCCCCTAAAAAAAAGGTGGGATTCATAAAAAAAAAATAGGGGCAAATTTTATTTTTGTAGTATGGATTTATTTTCCAAAACTATAATTAGTAACTAATAACCAAAGAGGGTTGTTAAAACGCGGGTTAGTGTAATTAGTAACACGTTCGGCTCATGTCCGAATATCGAGGTGCAAGTCCTTACCCGCATCTAAAGAATTCTCCCTGGATTAGTACATATGTATAAAGATAATTACTTTTTATTATTTGGCTATATATGTAGCTTTGCTTTAGGTATCTGTAATATTAATTAATATGACGCATATTTCATAGCGTTACAAAGGGTAAAAATTATAAAGAATACTTTTAGTGGCCGGAGGCCAAGCTCTATAAATGTAGTATAAGTCCTATAGGATAGTTTATTTTTAACTAGATTAAAAAAAATTTGGGGCTTCGTAGGCTTACACCTTAAATTTAAATAAAAAGGAAGGTTCCGTTTGTAGGTATGACGGGTTGAGCTGTAAACTCAATAGCCCCCGGCTGTCGAAGGTTCAAGTCCTTTTCTTCCTAAAAATTTAGATGAATTATAGATAAAAAAAAATTTTTTTAATGACAAAATTAATTAGAAGTAATTTTCAAGCTCATCCTTTCCATTTAGTATCTCCATCTCCTTGACCTTGCGTGTGATTTAGGAAATCACTAAAGAGGGTTAAACTGCCAAATTTCGGAAAAGCCTTAAGACCATTGATACCAAGCAATAACTTTCCAGTTATTAGTGGATGAATTAATTACTCATGTATGGTAATAAGTCAATGGATTCTCGAAAGAGGAATAGGTAATCACGAATCTAAGTCAGTTTTAAGTATTAATAGTTTAGTTAATTATAATGCTTTTACTGTAAAAGAACAACGAGTAAACGGTAGTTATACAATAAATTTTGTATTAAGATGTACTCTAACGGGTTTCGAAAGAAACTATCTATTCAGAATCCCTTCTAACCAAATAACAAAAAAAAATGCTTTTTCTACTTTGAAATCTAATGTTTGTAATTCTAATTTGTTGGATCCTTGATTTATAACATTATCTGGTATTGCTGACGCTGACCCCCAAAGGGGGATGTTTCACTAGGTTTCACCAGAAGCTCGGGTTGTTTTACTTTAAAATTTCATAAACGTTCAGGAGGAAGATACGGATGAGATATTATATGAAATTTTATTATAGTTTTACATATATCAAATTATATTGGAAGAAATACCAATTTTTTTTTTGTGTCGGACGTATATCTAAACAAGGTCAAACTGCTATTCAATATCAAGTAAGTTCTGTTACCGATTTACAACTAATAGTCGAACATTTTTATAAGTTTCCATTAATTACTAAAAAGCTTATTGGTTTTCTTTTATTTAAAGACATAGTTTATATGGTGCTTAAAAAAGAGCATTTAACTCAAGAAGGTATCCTGAAACTTGTAGCAATAAAAGCTACTATGAATAAAGGTTTACCTTCCACATTAAAAGAAGCTTTTCCTAATGTAAAGCCTGTACCTAGGCCTTCAGTAGAATAAAAAAAAATTCCACATGAATAAGCCCCTCCGGGGGCCCTTTGATTAGCTAAATTTACTTCAGGTGAGGGATGTTTCTATGTAAAAATAACTAAAGTTAGAGCTCGCGCTCCCAAATTAGGGGAGAGAATTCAATGAGTTTTTCAATTAACTCCGCCGCCCCTTCAGGGTTTATTAGAGATGAGGAACTAATAAGAAGTCTAATTCAATATTTTTACTGTGGAGATGTTACTTTAAGTATTAATTCTATTGATTATCGTGTCACAAAATTGGAAGATATTCTTACGAAAATAATATTTTTTTTTTTCTCAAATATTATCTAATTGGTAATAAAAATAAAGATTTCCAAGAGGGGACCCCCCCCTTAGGGGGTTTTTATTAAAGTAGCTCATGTTATGGAAAATGGGTTACATTTAATTCCTGAAGGTTTAGGCGCGCTGCGTCGAAATAAACCAAAAATAAAAGGGGTCCCCCCTTACGGGGGTTTCTTATATGAATAGAGGAAGACTTTTATAATAGGGGGGCCAGCCAGTTAGGCTGGGGAGGCGGTTTAGTTATTTGTATGATAAATCTTAATTTTGTGTTATATATTTCTGTATCTTTACTATGTTTAACATCTAGTGCTGTATTAGCTATGCATAGTTTTTCAAATTCATATATTTTAGTATATATTTCAGGATTTTTAGTAACTTATACATTCGGTTTATGATTTAGAGATATTATAAGTGAAGGTACCATTATGTCAAAATATAATTCTTATTATAATTTAAATATTGCAAAAGCAATAGATAAAGAAAAGATAATTAAATTTTTGAGTGATTATAAAAGTAAAAATAATCCTAAAGTATTAACTGATAAAAATGATTTAGGTTATTATTTAGGGGGTCTATTAGAGGGGGATGGTCATATATCTCTTCCTTCCGTGGGGTCTACAACTTTAAATAGAGTATTAAACCCTAGAATAGTGTTTACTTCACATATAGATAATCTAGGAATGTATTCTTTAATACAATCAGAATTAGGAAATATAGGTCGTTTTCAACAAACCGGTAAAAATGTATTACGTTATATTATTGGGGATATGAAAGGTATTATACAAATTTTAAATTTAGTTCATGGTAAACTAAGAACACCTAAAAATAAAAGGTTTAATGATTTAATAAAGTTTATTAATTTAAAATACTCTTTAGATATTCCCTATAGTTTACTAGATAAATCAAATCTACAACAAAATGCATGATTTAGTGGTTTTTCAGAGGCAGATGCACATTTTGGGATTAAATATGTAGAAAGTAAACCTAAATCAGAAACTCGTAAAAGATCTGTTAGTGAAAGTGTTTCTCTTAAATTTAGATTAGATCAACGTGCATTTGACAAATCTACCTCTATTGACATGAGACCTTTTATGGATACTTTAGCTTTATTTTTATCTTGCGATATAAAGACTTATAAAAATAATACTAATTCAGAAGTACTGTCTTTAACTGTTTCAGCTATAAATGATATTAAACCTATTATAGATTATTTTAATAAATATCCTTTATTAGGAAATAAGTTAGAGGATTTTAAAAAATGAGAAATTGTTTTTAATATGATTCTAGTTAAAGAACATCTTACTGAAGAAGGAAAATTAAAAATAAAATCTTTATTAAATAAATTATAATATATGTGCTTTCATAAAATTTAACCAATTGCTGGAAAATCCTTAAATATTATTATGGACAATCAGCAGGAGATTAAGGGCGTATAAATACCCTTACTATCTTCAGAGACTAAACGTTAAAAATTAATACGTTTAAAACTTATTAATTAAGATATAGTCCAACCAACATCGTGAGATGTTGGATAAATGACATATTTAGGAGATCATACCATGTCAGTCCAAAAAGGATTAAATTTAGGTGTGATATTATTTATTGTATCTGAAGCATTGTTTTTTGTTGCCATTTTTTGAGCATTCTTTCATAAACTAAGCACATTGTGAATAGAAACCAAACTCCAGGGAAGCCCTAAAGCTCTAATAACTAAGCAATTAACTGAAAAGTTGATTGTGGCCCAGCTAATTACTGAGGGTATAGTGACATCATTAGAGATTCTAGCAATAGGAATGGGTAATCGTGGATCTAAATCGGATAGTCATATATCTGTAAAAGAGCAACGAGCAGACGGTTTCTCGATATTGTATAAATATTGTAAGGTGTGCTCTAAGTACCAAGGAAACTTGGTTTTATTACAACCTAATAAAGGTATTAATTCTAAATTCAAATATTCATATTCTCAAAGTTCTTTATTTTCTACTTCATCTAACTATTTAACTAAGGATTTAAATCCTAATTATGTTACAGGATTTTCCGATGGAGAATCTTGTTTTTTTATAGGAGTTAGTCCAGACTCTAGTTATAAAACAAATTTTAGAGTAAAAGCTACATTTCAAATTGGAGTACACGAAAAAGATGAATCTTTATTAAAAAAAATTCAATTGTTCTTCGGTGTAGGACTAATATCAAGATTAGGACAAAATTCTGTTCAATATAGAGTATCTAAATTAGAAGATTTAAGTATTATTCTAAATCATTTTGAAAACTACCCTTTAATTACTCAAAAACAGGCTGATTTTTTATTATTTAAAGAAACAGTATGTTTAATGAGAGAAGGTAAACATTTGACTAAAGAAGGTTTAAATAGAATAGTTTCAATTAAAGCTACTATTAACAATGGTAATATTTCAGACAGTTTAAGTTTAGCTTTCCCTGATATTAATACGGTTTCAAGACCAAATATTCAAACTAAAATAATTAAAGATTTAGATTGATTAGCAGGATTTACTGATGCTGACGTGAAACACGGATGTTTTTTTATAGCTTTGAAAAAATCAGCTGAATCTAAATTAGGTGAAACTGTATGACTAAAATTTATTTTAACTCAACACACAAGAGATAGAGAACTATTAGAAAGTTTAAAATCTACTCTTAATTGTGGTAGATATATTTCTAAATCTGGTTATGGTGAATTTGTTGTTGAAAAATTTACAGATATCAGAGATAAAATCATACCTGTTTTTGAAGAATTTAAGTTACATGGTTTAAAGCTTAAAAATTTTGAAGATTTTAAAAAAGCTGCTGTTATAATAAATAGCAAAAATCATTTAACTAGAGAGGGTTTAGATGAAGTAAAGAAAATAAAAGGTAGAATGAATAAAAGTAGAAAATAATTTTAGGTTGTATAAATTAAATCAATTATTTTAGGAGACAAACTCCTATTAATAATTAAGCGAGTGCTTTAACTCCTACAATTGACATTGGGGCAAGTTGACCACCAATGGGGATAGAACCAGTTAATCCTTTTGAATTACCTTTATTAAACACAGTTTTATTATTATCAAGTGGGGCTACAATTACTTATGCTCACCACTCTTTAATTAAAGGTGAAAGAAAAGGTGCATTATATGGTACTTTTGCTACAGTTATTTTAGCTGTAATTTTTACTTGCTTTCATAACCTGGAGTTTACTTTATTTAAAATCTTCGTTTATTATAATAAATACATATTATATATATGTTGTTATTATTTATTAAGTGTTCTTTATTATTTAGAGACATGGTGCAGTAAAGGTATATCTACACGCGTCTCCCATTCTACTTTAAATTATTCGAATAAGAAATTTTTCGTTGCTATGACCAATAAAAGATTTTACACTACGGATGTAAAAGATTATCCATTACCTTCTAACTGAGTTACGGGATTCACAGATGCAGAAGGATCTTTTAGCCTTAAAATATCGAAAAGTAATTTAACACGTTCAGGTTATAATGTTGTACCTGCATATAAAATAGAATTACATAATAGAGATATATTATTATTAAGAAAAATCCATTCTTTTTTTGGTGTGGGTATAATTTCTGAGTCTAAAGAGAGAAATAAAGCATATTATAATGTTCAATCTGCACGGGATCTTGTTGAAGTAATTTTTCCTCATTTTGATAAATTTCCTTTATTAACTAAAAAGAGAGCCGATTATCTTTTATTTAAAGAAGCAGTAAATTTTATTATTACAGGTAAAGCACGTACTAATATTGAAGGTATTTGTAAAGTTTTAAGTTTTAAGGGAGCCATGAATAGAGGATTATCGGACAAGTTAAAAATTGATTTTCCTCTTATTCAACCTGTTGCACGTCCAGAATTTAATATAGAAGGCGTTATTGATCTTGATTGATTATCAGGATTCATAGACGGAGAGGGTTGTTTTTATGTGAAATTAAAAAAAGGTGCGCAATACACAGTTGGTTATAATCTTCAACTAATTTTTCAAATAACTCAACATGCAAGAGATGAAGTTTTATTAACTAATTTTATTAATGTGTTAGGGTGTGGTAAAATTGAGAAAAGTTCAACTAGACCTGACGAAGTTAATTATCGTGTAACTAAATTTAATGATATCAAAGATAAAATAGTTCCTCTATTTAAGGATTATCCTTTACAAGGTGTAAAGTTTAGAGATTACTTAGATTTTTTAAAAATAGTCGATATTATGAAGGTTAAAGGCCATTTAACTCCTGAAGGTATTAAAAAGATAAAATCTTTAAAATCTGGGATGAACAGTGGTAGAATTTATGATTAACCGAAGCGCTATGAAATATGCGCATTTTTTTTTCTTTATAAAACAACCATTGAAATTAAAAAAAGTAAACTCAGAAGGCTCTTACTTAACAAATGACATAAATTAGTTTATGTACATATTAGGTAAAAAAACTCAGTAGATTGCATGAAACTCTTGTAAAAAAATTTTTTTGTTTAATTAATTACATGACGATATGCAGCCTAACTTTATTAATAATTGCATATAATTATAAAAAATAAAGAAGGTTCAACGACTCGTATATAGAAAGTTTTTAACACCGGCCAATGTTTTAATTTACTTATAGTTTGTATTCAACCATGGTGTTAATTAACATTGGCTAGGTTTATTAGTTAAATGGCTTGATTTCTATATATATATAAACTTAGATGTATACATTGCTTAATATTACACATATGATATAGTCTGAACAATAATGAAAATTATTGAAAAGGTTGTAAATTTCAATCTTTAACACTTTTTTTTTTGTTCAAGGGGTTGAATATAGTTTCACTTCATTTACTATTAGTGATGGAGTATTTGCTTCTTGTTTCTACTTTTCAACAGGTTTCCACGGCTTAGTTATCTTTTATATAAAATATATTGCTAATATTTATTCCATAAAGACTAAGTTTATACCTCAAACTACCCAAAATTTCAGACGCAGTCCAGAATTTAATAATAAAAGATTTTATTCTACAGCTATACCGATAAAAGAGTCAAACCTTTGTCCTAATTGAGTTACGGGGTTTGCAGATGCTGAGTCTAGTTTTAGTTTAAAAGTTTCTCAAAAAAGTACAGCTAAATCAGGTTGAAATGTTGTACCTGAATTTAGAATAGAGTTACATAGTAGAGATACTTTATTACTAAGAAAAATTCATTCTTTTTTTGGTGTAGGTATAATAAATGAACGTCTAGATAGAAATGCTGTAGTTTATAGCGTACAATCCCTTAGATGTCTTATAGAGGTTATTATTCCTCATTTTGAGAAATATCCTTTAATAACTCAAAAAAAAGCGGATTATCTTTTATTTAAACAAGCTGTTATATTATTAGATTTAAAAGTGCAATTTAATCTTGAAGGTATTTGTAAAATTTTAGCTTTAAAAGCTTCAATGAATTTAGGATTATCTGATAATTTAAAAAATAAATTTCCAACTGTCTTACCTGTATCTCGTCCTATCGTTGATTTTGAAGGTGTAATTCATCCTAATTGATTAACAGGGTTTACAGATGGAGAAGGATGTTTTTATGTTAACACTAAAAAAGCTAATACTTTAACTGGTTATCAAATTATACTGTCTTTTTCTATTTCTCAACATATAAGAGATGAAAAATTATTAACTAAAATAATTGATTTTTTAGGTTGCGGTAATATTGAAAAAGTATCAACAAGACTTACTACTGTAACATTTGTTGTATATAAATTTAGCTTTATAAAAGAAAAAATAATACCTTTTTTTAATAAATATCCCTTACAAGGAATAAAATCTTTAGATTTTGATGATTTTTGTAAAATTGCTAACATTATGGAAAAAAAAGAACATTTAGCAGTTGAAGGTATAAAGAAAATAAAGTCTTTAAAATCTGGAATGAATAAAGGCAGAATATTATAAAACGTGTAGGCCCTGTTCAGAATTAATTCAGGCTCTGAAAGAGAGCTCTATATATTAATTTAAACAGCAAATAAGATTAATTGCATGGAACTTGAAAGGCGAAAGCCTATTGATTATATGCAGCCAACTAAATATTAATTATTATAAAAATATTAATATTTAAAGGTTCAACGACTAAAATTACAGTAAAGTACTGTAATGTAAATTTTACTGTGCAATATATTGTATATTGTATAGATGATATAGTCTGATCATTTATGTAAATAAGTGAATTAAGGATATATTCTTAATATTAACAAGTTATATTATTAATAATATAATTTTCTTATTGTTTAGATTTTTAAGTTGTATTCTATGATATACAGGGAGGACGGCGCTTATATCGTTATGGTCATATGTAGCCCTTTTTATATGTTTTTTTCTATGTAAAGATTTTCTTTTTTTAGTATTAAATAACTTTATTAAATATTATTCTACTTCTTGTAATGATATTAAAGATAGATTATTGATTTATGATTCTAATAAAGGGAACTATTATTTAGATAGATCTTTTATTGAATGGTTTGTAGGATTTGTTGACGCTGAAGGTAATTTCAATATCAGGTTAACAGATTTAAAAGAAACTACTTATAAATTTTCTCAATTTACTTTTCAAATAGGACTACACATAGATGATCTAAAAGTTTTAGAATATATCCAGAGTAATCTAAGATGTGGTCATATATCTAAATCTGGAGATAGAGCAAATTATTTTGTTAATGATCAGAGTTCTTTATTTAATATTATCATCCCTATCTTCGAGAGTTTTAATCTTAACGGTTCAAAATATCATAGTTATCTTTTATTTAAAGAAGCTGTAATGTTACTTAAAGATAAAAAACATTTAACACCAGAAGGTAAATTAGCTATTATAGATTATAGACAAAAAATGCAAAACTTAGCAGGTAAATGGTTACCAGGGTCTATAAGCAATAAAATAAATATTACTAAATATTGATTAGCTGGGTTTATAGATGGTGAGGGTACATTTTCTACTAGTAAATATGTACCTAGATTTAGATTAGAAAATCATTTTAAAGAGCTAGAGTTATATAATAAAATTAAAGAATTTATAGGTGTAGATAAAATTATTTATTCTTCAGAAAGAATTGAAAAGAAAAATAGTAACCCCACTATCATTTTAGAAATTAATAAAATTAAAGATATTAAAGAAAAGTTAATCCCTTTAATGTACGATGATCAACATAATCTTCTTTTGAAAACATTAAAATCTAATGATTTTTTATTATGATTAGAATTAATAGAAATATATTATATGGGTTACCATACTAATTTAGAAGGTAAATTTGTATTTGATATTATTAAAAATTGTATTAATAAATATAGATTAAGTACTAATAGTCATTGAGTTAAAGAAAAAAAATCTCTTAAAGAGATAAGATCGTTATTAACTAAACTTTATTCAAAAGATAGTCCCTTGTGCGAAGCACAACGAATAATATTAGATACATTAGAGGAACTGATAAGTTAGTTAGTGAGTCTACTTTAATTATATGTCTAGATGAAAATAATAATAAATTAGAATTTAGTAGTATGTCTAAAGCAGCTGAGGCTTTAAATATATCAAGAACAAAAATTAAAGATTGTATAGTTACAGGAAAAAGTTATAAAGGTTATTTTTTTTTATTGGGATAAAACATAGACTATAAACATATAAAATATTATAGAGTAAATAGCAAAAAACTCTTTAAATTTATAAGACAATTTGCTGCCAATAATATATTTTTATAGTTTAAATATATTAAGGTTCAACGATTAGCTAATAAATATTATGTTACTTTTTTTTAAGTAAAAGAATGGCGGTAAACTCTACTTATTAATTACTAAATATCTTTTTTAGTAAGCACTAATATGAAGACATAATCTAAACAATATTGAAAAATGTTGATTAATATTTTTGTACACGTTATAATTGGTACTATCTTCTTAAGTGTAGGTCTATGAAGAATTTATGCTTATCATCTAACTGATCATCACCATCTTGGATACGAAGCAGGAATTCTATATTGACATTTTGTAGATGTCGTATGATTATTTTTATTCATTTCAGTGTATTATTGAGGTTCTTAATTATTAAGCGGAATAAATTTAAAATATTACTGCCTATGATAAGAAATTTAAATAATCATTAAGTTTATCTTATTTTACATTTAAAAATGAGATTATGCTTAAATATATTAGATATTTTTGTGTTTAGGTGTTAGATCAATATACGGAGTCTGCTAACCGTAGATATATTTTTAAACAAAAGGTTGTAGAAGGAAATATTGATCTAAATTTTTTTATGATGATTTCGTAGTTTTACCGATGCTGAAAGTAATTTGGATATTAATTCTAAATCTGATATAACTTTTAGTTTTAGATTTGAAATACATTTATATGTTGATGATCAGTTTCTTTTAGACAATATAATAAAAAATTACGTCCCCTTCGGGGGGGGGGCCGGATTAGGTAGATTCTTTGTTTATAAATAAAATTGTACTTTAGTTATATCAAGATTATAAGAAGTAGAAAGATTATTAAGTCATCAAATAAATTGGTTGGAGTAGGTAAACAAGTTGGTGTACAACTAGTAGATGAAAATGGAAATGTATTTAAAACATTATATTCCATCTCGGATTGTGCTAAATACTTTGGTTTATCACGTACTTTAATTTATAGTAGAATTCAAAAAAAATGAACCTACTTTCTTGTGAATCATTTTTAGGTGAGCCAAGTTTTTATGCGAAAGCGAAAAATAAATTTGTTCGTATAAACCAAATTGATGCACCTATTACACATATATAAATACATATATGTGTAAAGACTTATTGGTAAGAAGGTTCGATTCCTTAAGGTCTTAATAACTCTTATAAGTGTTTTTTTTTTTTTATGAGACGTTTTTATTAAGTATTTTTTTTTAATAAACTGGCTTTATTTTTTTTGATGTAATTTGATTATTCTTATTCATCTCAATGTATTACTGAGGAAGTTGGAAGTTAGTTTTTTTTTTAGATGTTTTACATATATTATGCATATTTATGCATAAAGGACTTTAAATTAAATAAAGGTTAGACTCTTTTAGGTCTTATAATTAATAAATATTAATTATATAATTTTTATATGAAGGTTTATACCTATCTGTGATATAAAAAGCAATCATAAGTTAACGGTAAACTGCTTGTCTTCCAAACAAGATTTGTTGGTTCAAATCCGACTGGTTGTACTGAATTAGTTCATTTATTTTTTATTTAGGCGGGAGCGAAGCCCGCTTTTATTTATAGTTTTGGGTACTGAAGAAATAAAAATTTATGAAATAGAGTTTGCTGGGGAGTAGGGTGGATTCGCCTACCCCCACTAAATAAATAAACTAGTTTAAATAGTGATAAAGTGAATTATTTTTTAGTTCTAGGCGTGCTAGGCTTCGCAAGTATAAATGAAATGTGCGGTGCGAAGCCGCCGCCCTAATTATAGAATAATAACAAAAATATTTAAATAGTTATGAATTGATAGGTAAACCAGAAAACAAATAAAAAGTAGGGGCCGCGGAGCCGCGGAGCACGGTACCCCCCCTTTCCCTCACCGGCGCGAAGCACGGGACGGGGGGTATTATTATATACAATAAATAATTACGAAAGATAGTTAGGCGCAAGCTTAAAAAAAAAATTATGTATATAGCTCGTCCCGAGCGGTATATGGTTTTTATTCTAACTGGTTGTAATATTGTAGGGATTTTAGTATAATGGTTATTACATAGGACTTTTAATCCTTATGATATCGGTTCAAATCCGATAGATCCTAGGTAATAGTCTTTATTGAATTAGTAACTTAATTGGTAAAGGATTTCCCTGTCACGGAAATAGATAAGGGTTCGAGACCCTTCTGATTCGCATGAAAAGAACATTACTAAACATAAATATAGGGAAAGTTAGGTTTTCAACCCAAGGAATGAAAGCCCTGGTTTATAGATATTTTTCAATTCCAACATTTACAGAGTGTATTTTTAATAAATTTTTACTTAATAAACATGGCGGTATCCCGCTTCACAGATTTAATTCTAGCAATGCTTTTAGATATTATACTACTACTAATAATCAAAATACAAATAACCATTTAATAAGTAGTAGTAATACTGGGATAGAACAATCCGCTTCACAGATATGTAGTTGACCCGAATTTTATGAATGATTCCGTGGGTTTACAGATGGTGAAGCTAACTTTTATTTTGGACGTAAAGATCCTACTAACAATTACTTATTTCTTTTCCAGATTCAGCTTCACATTGACGATTTTAACGCTTTAAAATATATTAGAGATACTTTAGGATTTGGTAAAGCATTCGAGTTTAAAAATACTTGCATATATAAAGTAAGTAATTTTGAAGATATCAAAAAAATAATAACAATTTTTGAACTATATCCTTTAAATAGTACTAAACAGCTAAACTTCCTTAAGTTTAAGAAAGCTTTTGAGTTATATATTAATTCTAATAAAACACAGGATTTGGTTAAACAGCTTGAAGAGATCAAAAGTGGTGTTAATAGTAAAAGAATTGATTATAAATTACCGGCAAATCATGAATATAAAATAACTCCTTATTGACTACTAGGGTTTATAGAAGCCGATGGTTCATTTTTCATTAAATTTAAAGAATTAAGCTTAATTTTTAACATTAGCCAATCAGCTATTGATTTAGGGTTATTAGAGGCTATACAAAGATTTTTACTTCAATTAGGGGGTCCAGGATGCGATAATTTAGAGCAAGCTGAATCCGGAGTAAGACTTGTAACTAGTAAAGAAGAATTAGGGCATAAACAATTATGTCAAATAATAGTCAATAAGCACGATTTTATTAGAGAAGCTTTAATACCTTTTCTTACTTCGCTGAACTGACAAACAAAGAAGAAAAAAGATTTTGAAGATTGAACTAGTATTTTGAGACTTAGAGATAAGGGATTTAATCATACAGATGACGGTTTAAAATTAATAGAGTTAATTATTAGTCAAATGAATAACCGTAGATTATCTAGTTCTAGAGTAGCAATAGTAGATAGAGAATCTTTATACAGAGAGATTAATATTATGCTAAATAAACCTTCTAATTTAGAAGTTAGAAATGGTAATACTTGGGTAATTTCACAAAATAGATTTATTAACAGAACGACAGCTAATATAATACAACTTATAGGGTCTAATGGTGAAGTAGTTGCAACATTTGATACCTTTAAAGATTGTGCTAAATATTTAGATGTGTCTCCTCAAACTATTCCCAATAGAATTAATAAAAAGAGTAAATTTAAATTTAAAGATAAAGTCTATACTCTTGAAAAGGTAAGTCTGATTTAAAAAAAAATAAAGAGGCTAATTGTACTATAAATAAACCCGACCTAATTCGGGTTTAAGGAAAAGTTTCCATAGGTAAGGTAAGGTATTTGCTAAATACTGTGTTTTTACACTTAGACGTTCGATTCGTCTCTTTTCTGGAAAAATATTCGATAAATAATTGCCATTGTCATAATAAAGTATTTACTACTTATTTTTGTAAAGTATATAGGCATTGACTTGTATCTCTTTCGCATAAATTTAATAGCTCCAGCCGGTATTTCATGTTTAATAAAATATTAAATGACGCATATTTCATTTATACTTGCGCTATGAATAATAATTTATAACGTATTTCCCCCCCTTCAGGATAACTGGCTGGCCCCTTAATAGTAATTCCTTTTTTGTAAAATCTTGGGTGTGAGAGCTATAGCTTGCGTTAGCTCTAATTATCGGTAATATTTTTGTATTGTCCCTTTTTTTTTTAAGCTCTACTCCGGTTGGGTGACCCTTTTTTGTTGGATAACTAAAAAAAAATCTTATTAAGGAAGAGTTTAAATATAAAAAATAATTTAAGTGTAATATGAACAAATATTTCCTTTTAAAAGAGCATAGTTTAACTGGTAAAGCACTAAGCTTCAACCTTATAATTCTTGGTTCGAATCCAAGTGCTCTTGTATAGATTTTTATCTGTAGATTTATAATTTCCCTTAAGGGCAAATAGTTAGGGTAAAACTTTTAAATAATTTTGTTTAAATTATGTTTCTAAGTTTATAAATATATTTGTGATCATGATTACCATAATGATACGATAACTAATAATTTTTATATGGCTAAAGGTAAATATATTTATAAATTAGAGTAATCAGTAAAATAATGTTTGAGTCATAGCATTATTTTAGCTAATGAGTTATTAAATAATCTAAACAATTTGTAAAGGGATTATTTAATAATTTTATAACCAATTTATTAAAGTTGGTTATAAAAAAAATATTTATTTATTTATAACATGCATATGATGTTTTTCAATTTAAATGATTTATTATTATTAAACTTATTTAATAACACTACTAATGGTTTTAATATAAAATTTACATCTATATTATTTATAGGTTCAGTATTAACAGCTATAGTTACAATAGCAGTAAAAAATACCATAGTAGGTCTATTATTTTTAATAAGTTTATTTGTTTTAATCGGTATATATTTATATTCTGTAGGATTAGAGTTTTTAGGTTTTGGATATATTCTTGTCTACGTTGGTGCGGTAAAATTTTATGCCGGGTTGGTAAAAATCCAACTCTGCAATATGTTTTTAATTTCAATTAAATTTTTCCAAAATTTTTATTATGGTTTTTATTTTTCTAATTTAAAAATTAATAACTTTAATAATTATTCTTTTAAATCTAATTTTAATCAATTAAATAGTTGTCGTAGGTTTTATTCTGTTTTATCATCAAAATCTATAGATGAAGAGTTTTTAAGATGATTTGTCGGATTTTCAGATGGAGAGTCAAATTTTACAATAGTATTGTTAAAAGATAAAGAAGGTAACATTAAAGGAGTTAGTTTCAGATTTATTATTGAGTTGCATGTAGATGATATAGATGCTTTAAAATATATAAAAAGTAAATTAAACATAGGAAATGAAATAGCTGTGTATGGTAATAGTTGTAAATTTTCTGTTATTCATAGAAATGACATTATTAAATTGATCTCTATTTTTGAGAAATATCCTTTAAATACTTCTAAATATTTAGATTATTTAGATTTTAAAAAAGCTTTTGAATTGTATAGTGAATTTAAAGCTTGTACTGTAAAAGAAAAAAAAAAATTAATTGATAAACTTATAAGTATAAAAAGTGGTATGAATAACGGTAGAGTAGATTTTAATTTTCCTAGTTATCACAAAATAGAAATTACTAGTTATTGATTATTAGGACTTATTGAAGCCGAAGGTTCTTTTTATGTAGATAGATTTAAATTACAACCTTCTTTTATTATTGGTCTTTCTGAAGTACAAGGTGTGGTTATTAGAAAAATAAAAGAGTACTTAGAAAACAATCTAGGTTTTGATAGTTATTCTATGTTTAAATTACAAAATTCATCTTTTATGGCTATAGTTGTAGATAAAGGTAGAGGTAATACTAAACCTATGCTAAGATTTAAAATTACAAATACCTTGATTTTAGTTAATTATTTTATACCCTTTTTAGATCAAATGACATTTATTACTAAAAAAAGTAAAGATTATAGAGATTTTAAAATAATTTGCACAGCTATAAGTAAAGGAGCTTATAGAAATAATGATATTAAAGAATTGATTTTAAAATTATCTTATACAATGAATAATTATAGACTATCTAATAATTCTGACTTAAATAAAGTATCTTTCATGTCTTCTGAGGATATAGATAAAATTAAAAATGCAGAATCTACTATTTTATTATTAAAAGATGGTCGTCAATTAGATAGTATTTCTAAAAAAGAAATAAGTGGAGGTTGAACTAATTGTGTTTATGAGATCATAGATTATAAAGGAGAAATAGTATTGGCTTCTACCTTAAATGTTGCTGCTGATTGCTTAAGTGTACGATATGCAACAGTGAGTAGACAATTAAATAAGTTGGAAGGTGAGTTTACAATTATCGAAGGAAAAAAAATTAGAAGAGTTTCTGTTTTTACATTAAAGGATTCTTCTTTATAGATTAATTATCTTAAGATTTTTTGGAAAATATAGGAATTAAAAAATAGATTTAGAAAGAAGGTTACAACCGTACTAAATCATAATTGCAGGTAACAGGTGAAAACGGTTAAGGCCACCAAGGGTTAAGACCGTCGGCAGTTGTAAATGTCGCTACAGATTGGATCACTGGAGCAGGGTTGTAAAACCTGTTTAAATGTACAGTCGGGTTCTATAGAAATATATATGATGTTTTTTTTATTATGTTGTATAATATTAAGAGGGGAATTGGTAAATTATAGATAATTTGTTTATAATGAGAACCTCCTTGAGTTAAGTTTATGTTATATACCGCTTATTAGTGTGTATGATTTTTTTTTGATACATAGAGTATAAAACGTAAATTTAGCCTATAGAGTTGATCTATTTTATTTTTATTGTGCGCCGTTATGGATATTTGATGGATTGTATCAGTTGTTAATAACACTAAGTGACTAGCTCGTCATGTTATTAATTTAGGAAATACACTAAGATTTTCACAACATCTAGTAAATCAACTAACTTACCTGATTTTCGAAATGAATAGGGGACCACAGCATGTTAGTAAAGTGAAGGACGGATTTATATCTATGAACCTTTGCGAGATATTTGGATCTATGGAGAAGTTCTTCAACATTAGTGGGGCGCCATGAAACCCGTATAACATCGTTATAACAAGTGAGAGAGATATGTCAAAATGAAGCAGATTTCTAGTGAACTTACTTGCACTCTCTATAATAGTTTGAGCACACGCAAATGAATATGGAGCCATGAAAACTATATTATATAGTTTAAAAGGATTGTTTTCTCCTAAGGATAAGCTAATTACCATCAAAGAATCAATTGCGGGATTGCCTAAGAGTGGTAACACTTATGGGAACGGAGCCCCCATAGTAGTTAATATGAGAGGAGCCATCAAATTAACAAAGGGGTGGCAGCGATTATATTCGACATCAGCTGATGCTGTTGAGAAAATCAACGGTACAGATGTGATGAAGAAGTTACAGGTACGAGAGGGACGGTACTACGGTCTTTATAAATTATTGTATGATGAAGATTTCTTATTTGGATGCTACTATGAAATGAAATCTAAACCTGGAAATATGACTGAAGGTGTCGACGGGGAGACCCTAGACGGGATTTCTAAAGAGAGGATTAGAGCATGAGCAGAAGAAATCAAAAGTGAAAAAATAAAAATGAAACCAAATATTAAAATATTTTGAATTCCCAAAAATAATGGAAAAATGAGACCATTAGGGATACCTTCCATTAGGGATAAAATAATACAAAAAGCAGCGACAATGCTACTCCAGATTATATTTGAACCACTGTTCCTTGATTGTAGTCATGGATTTAGACCCAAAAGAAGTACACACACGGCTTTAGAGGAGATAACTAAATGAACTGGAATTAACAAGGCGATAGAAGGTGACATCAAAGGATATTTCGATAATGTTGATCACAGAATATTAGCCCAAATTTTAAGTAAGAAAATTGGTGATCAACAATTTATGGATTTGTACTGGAAAATGGTTAGAGCTGGATACATAGAAAAAGGAGTCGCAAAAGACTCTCTAGTAGGGGTACCACAAGGAGGAATAATTTCTCCTATATTGTCAAATATATACCTTAATGAACTAGATAAGTTCATTCAAGAAGTTATAAAGAAGTACAGTAGTGTTGGTACGGTTAATAGTAGAAATAAAGAATATGATAATATCACAGCGAAAATACAAAGAAAGAGAAAGAAAACTCACATAAAAGAAAGAACAAAAGAACAGATCAAAGAGATCAAAGAGTTAATAAATAAAAGAAAAGACATTCCATCAAAAATTACAACAGGAACGAGAGTAAAATATGTCAGATACGCTGATGATTGAGTAGTCGGTATATATGGTACTCAAGATATGGCAGTAAAAATAAAAAAAGAAATCTCCGAGTTCTTAAAAGAAATGTTGAAGCTAGACATGAGTGAAGGAAAAACGAAAATCACAGACTTAATACATGATAAAGGTTTCTTCTTAGGGTATTATTTCAGAATACAGAGACCTAAAGAGAGTAAAGTCTATGATGTCAAGAATAGAGGTTTGGCTAAGAAAATGCGGAATAGTCATGTACTAATGCACTTACTTATGCCGATACAGAAAATTCTAGATAAATTAAAAAAACAAGGATTCATAAAAGACACTGAAGGTAAAGAAATAGTAACTTGTGCTAAAACAAATTGAATACAATATGATCATAGATCAATACTAATTCAATACAATGCACTAAGTAGAGGACTATTAAACTACTACTCTTTAGCTGTAAATAGAAGTGAATTCCATTATATTATTAATTACATATTACTACACTCCTGTGCGAAAACATTGGGAAGAAAATTCAATATAAAAACAAGAGCAGGAGTATTTAAGAAATTCGGAAAAGAATTGAGTACAATAGATGAACCAAAAATGAAGTTTTTCATGGAAAAACAATACAAGTGACTAAAAGAAAGAGGAATAAGTGTAAGAGAAACAGTGAATGAAAGAGATCCATTTGAGTATCTAAACTGATCTATAAGAACACAAAAGAATTTCTGAAGTCCATGTAAAGTATGTGGCTCAACAGAAGATGTACAAATGCATCATGTTAAACACATAAAAAAAATGAATGAAAAAGTGAAAGGATTTACAAAATTAATGGCACAACTAAACAGAAAACAAATTCCAACAAATTCCTGTTTGTCAAAAATGTCATGTAAAAATACATAATGGTAAATATGATGGGATGAAGATTAGTGAATTGGATAAATAATTACCTAATAGTAAAGTAACAAGATACATACAATAATAAAAAAGAAAGAACGGAACGTAAAATTATAATCGTGGAGAGCCGTATGCAGGGAAACTTGCACGTACGGTTCGGAGGGAGCCTTCTGGTTATCCAAAATCTTGAAATATTATTATATAAAAGTAATGTGTATTGATAGAGGACGGACCTGGCTGGCGACCCTACTATATTAATGTTAGTTAATATAAGAACAAGTGAATTACTAAGTAATAATATTAAGATTTTAGCTTTAGCAGGATTACTAATATTATCTTTAGTGTTTATTTATTTTTCTGTTTACTTTTATTCTGATTCAATTAAAGGGGAAAAATCTTTATTAAATTTTAAGGAGTACTTAAAGAATGCATTCTTTAACGGTTTTGGAGATGAAAATGATACTAGTAAGGTAAGTGATAGTCCATGAAGATTATTTTATTACTATGATTTAGTAGAATATGTTATGGGTATTAGTTGAGATGGGCTTTATACAATTTTATGTCATATAGTAGCTATAGGTAATATATTGTATACATCATATTCTATTTGATTAATAATTGTTAGTATTATATTATTATTAACTATGAACGGTGCTATAGTGGTTACAGTATCTTCAGATTCTTCTAATTAATAATAAAAAAACTAAAAGTTTTTAAGGTAGAAATCTAAGTAAATCTTAAGCAAACCCGGCTATATTTTATGTCTTCAAAAAAAAATGATAGTTTCTTTGGATCCTGATTAAATAATTGGATTATAAGATGGAGATTCTTAATTTTTATTTGGTATGACTAAGAATAAAGTTTTATTAAAGCGGAAATGAATTTAAGATGTCAAAAATATAATTAAGCCCCCGTATGTGAAACGGGTGGGGCCCTTTATGATTATTTTATTTTAATCTTAAATTATACACCGTAATTGGGCATTATAGTGTAAGCTATAGTGATAACTATATTATACAAATAGTATCCCAAAGGGAAATTAGCTCAACGGTAGAGCGACCGTTTTACACACGGTAGGTTAGGTGTTCAAATCACCTATTTCTCAATTATAATTCCTTAACTTTGCAAAGTCCAATCTTAACTTAGTTCCTTTTACTTACGAGGTTTTATTTTATTTAACAGTACATATAAACCCCTCCAGTTTAACATAAGCTGGGTAAGATGTGCATGACCTATCAAGACGTGGTGATTGTTTGTGTGATCAAAGATTCCTTGGTAATTAAATTATCTATATACCGTATAGAAATTATTATAAAAATTTATTATAAAAACCTTTTAAAAGAGTATGACTTAACTGGTAAAGCACTAAGCTTCAACCTTATAATTCTTGGTTCGAATCCAAGTGCTCTTGTATAGATTTTTATCTGTAGATTTATAATTTCCCTTAAGGGCAAATAGTTAGGGTAAAACTTTTAAATAATTTTGTTTAAATTATGTTTAATTTAATACGTTTAATTTTTTTTTTACTAAATTAATCCTTATCCCTTTTAATTCCATAAACATTATACATAACCGGTCTTTAAATCTATTGAAAGTTTGCCAAACCAGATATCTTTCTAGTCAAATAAAGAATAAATTTTATTTAGCTGACGTTTAACCTTACCTAAGGTGAATTGCTTAAACCTTGATTTGTTAACTTAAGAGCTTCATTGAACTTAGGTTTATCTGCGACACTAAAATAATCATTTCCAACAGTACAATACTAAGGTGGTTGCGCGGCCTATTGTGGAACCCCTAAAAATTGGTAGGGGCAGCGGAGCACGCGGAGCACGCGGAGCACGGTACCCCCCCGTAAGGGGGTATCCTTTGTGATTAGCGGTATTTGCAAGTGGTGAAGCATGTTTTTTTTTATAGTTATTTATAAAAGTTAAAAATCTCTCGTATATTTCATTTATACTTGCGCACACAAAAGAAAAAGTAGATATTCGTATTAACTCAACACAATCGGGGAGCTTACTGATGAAACATCCCCCTTTTTTTTTTTTCCGCCCCAGCCAAATTGGCTGGCCCCCTTTAAAATAAGATTCCTTAACTTAATTCGGTTAAAGTGCATCCTTGATAAGGATGAAATTAGCGTTCAAGTCGCTAAGGAATTAGGAAAATATTAAGAGATTTGGCCGAGTGGTTTAAGGCGACTAGCTTGAAACTAGTTATGGTAAGCCCCATCATGGGTTCGAATCCCATATTCTCTGTTTTTAAAGTTTAATCCTATTATGGTAACGCATATGAAATATACATGCTTCGCCAGAAATAAAAAAAAAAATTTATTAGTTTTTTTATAGAGCGGGGGGGGGGGAGGGTTTATCTACTCTATAAAAAAGAGTCTTTAAGGGTAAATACACCCTTAGCTTGATAGCCGATCTTCGGAAGGGACGGACATCTAAAAAAAAATTAGATACAATCAGTCGGATTAAAATGTTTTTAATGTAAATTAATTACCGCTTTTTAGGCCCCTTTCGGTAAAAATATTCAACAGTTTAAATTAAAAGCCTCTATAGCTTAATGGTAAAGCACAATACTGTTAATATTGCTAATAGATGTTCGATTCATCTTAGGGGCTAACGGATTAGGGCCGGTTTGGTTAGGCACTACAATTGGGATGTAGACTAGTTATGTTCGAATCATAATAATCCGAGAATTACCATATAGAAAT